CCCATCCGGGGGAAGATAAAAGGGCTTTATTAAACATCTGTTTATCTTCTCCCCTAATTGCAGTTTACATCAGGTAACTGCAATTTTCCAGCTAACTCTAAAGATAGATCTACTGGGATTTGTTATGTGATTAGCTAATATAGTCCTATAACATAACAAGTTAATGGTAATTTAACCGTTATTATACTATTCTGTGCATAATCGTTAAGAAAATATAGCTTCAGCAGCTTCCATACCACTAGCAAGAATTTCTGCAGCTTTCTTTGCTATTATTAGAGCATCTTCTTTAATCAGATTAATATTTTCAACTTCACTAGCTGTAATATTTGGTTCTTGTAACTCTGAGTTTGCCATATTCATTACTTGTTCTTTCAAATTTGTAACGACTTCTGTTTTTTGTTCTACCACTTCAGCTATCTTGTTCATTTCATTATTTGACCCGTTTGACATAACATCAACATCTGCCTCTTCTGCCAAACCATCAATACCAGGTAAGCTTCTAGCATATAGGGACAAACGTGTTAATGCCTCCTCTAGGCCAGAAGAACTTTATAAACTATCACCTTTGAAGCTAATAGATTTTTCTTTACTTTGAAACAATGCTAAGGATAAAGAGATAACTAATACTAATATAATATTAGAACTATTAATATATGAACTAAATAAAAGATAACCGATTAACCCTATTAAGATATATAATGCATAAGATGTAATAACACCAGTATTTAATCTAGCAATGTTATTACTTATATTCAATAGTCCTTTCTCTAGCCCGTAAGGTCCTAAATACTCTACGGATCCTTTATCTATTACTTTAGTAGTTTGTCCACCAAGTTTCAATATGATCCCTGTAATGTATCTGTTATAAAATAGCTCTATTAAGAAACGTTGATTAAAGAAACTAAATATGTTGTAACCCACTCTAGATAATTTAAAATAAATTAGTATAGTAGATAAGTATTCAGACAACACTATAGCAATTACACTTAATGAAATAGTGAATAGTAAAGGTAATAATTTAAATAGAGTTGGTACTCCAAATTCAGTATCTAACATTATCTCATGAGAAGGATGTATAAATAAAGCATTATCCGAAAAGAACCCTGAACCCAATCCTATAAACATATCCTTTGTTATATACCCAAAGAATATAGAGAATACAGCTAAAATCATTAAAGGTAAGCTCATAAAGATATCACCTTCATGTGCATTTTTATAATTGATTAAAGGTCCATTAGGATTAGCTAAGAATGTTAAATACAACACTTTTACAGAATATAATGTAGTAAACATTGCTCCTATAGTAGCTATTATATATACAACAGTACCAGAGAAATAGTACTGACCATAAGCAGACTCAAGAATAAAATCTTTTGAATAAAACCCAGTCATAAATGGGAAAGCTACTAAACTTAAAGAAGCTATAAGCATAACTGAATAAGTAAGTGGTAAAAATGGTCTTAATCCACCATATCTTCTAAAGTCTTGATTATCAGCTACAGCATGAATTACTGCTCCAGCACCTAAGAATAAAAGCGCTTTATAGAACGCATGATTAACTAAATGGAATAATGCCACGTTATAAGAAGATAAACCTACAGCTATAACCATCATTCCAAGCTGGCTCATTGTAGAATAAGCAATAACTTTTTTAATATCTTGTTGGAATAAACCAATTAGAGAACTAAATACTGTTGTAATTGCACCTAATCATAAACATAACATTAGCACTGTTGAACTATATTCTATTAAAGGAGATGAACGCATTAATAGATATACACCCGCCGTAACCATAGTGGCAGCGTGTATTAATGCACTAACTGGAGTAGGCAAAATTAGCCTACCTTCGGAATAAATAAAGCTTTGGAAGGGTTACCCCCTTGAGCTGTCATATTTTTTTTTACATAACATCAACATCTGCCTCTTCTGCCAAACCATCAATACCAGGTAAGCTTCTAGCATATAGGGACAAACGTGTTAATGCCTCCTCTAGGCCAGAAGAACTTTATAAACTATCACCTTTGAAGCTAATAGATTTTTCTTTACTTTGAAACAATGCTAAGGATAAAGAGATAACTAATACTAATATAATATTAGAACTATTAATATATGAACTAAATAAAAGATAACCGATTAACCCTATTAAGATATATAATGCATAAGATGTAATAACACCAGTATTTAATCTAGCAATGTTATTACTTATATTCAATAGTCCTTTCTCTAGCCCGTAAGGTCCTAAATACTCTACGGATCCTTTATCTATTACTTTAGTAGTTTGTCCACCAAGTTTCAATATGATCCCTGTAATGTATCTGTTATAAAATAGCTCTATTAAGAAACGTTGATTAAAGAAACTAAATATGTTGTAACCCACTCTAGATAATTTAAAATAAATTAGTATAGTAGATAAGTATTCAGACAACACTATAGCAATTACACTTAATGAAATAGTGAATAGTAAAGGTAATAATTTAAATAGAGTTGGTACTCCAAATTCAGTATCTAACATTATCTCATGAGAAGGATGTATAAATAAAGCATTATCCGAAAAGAACCCTGAACCCAATCCTATAAACATATCCTTTGTTATATACCCAAAGAATATAGAGAATACAGCTAAAATCATTAAAGGTAAGCTCATAAAGATATCACCTTCATGTGCATTTTTATAATTGATTAAAGGTCCATTAGGATTAGCTAAGAATGTTAAATACAACACTTTTACAGAATATAATGTAGTAAACATTGCTCCTATAGTAGCTATTATATATACAACAGTACCAGAGAAATAGTACTGACCATAAGCAGACTCAAGAATAAAATCTTTTGAATAAAACCCAGTCATAAATGGGAAAGCTACTAAACTTAAAGAAGCTATAAGCATAACTGAATAAGTAAGTGGTAAAAATGGTCTTAATCCACCATATCTTCTAAAGTCTTGATTATCAGCTACAGCATGAATTACTGCTCCAGCACCTAAGAATAAAAGCGCTTTATAGAACGCATGATTAACTAAATGGAATAATGCCACGTTATAAGAAGATAAACCTACAGCTATAACCATCATTCCAAGCTGGCTCATTGTAGAATAAGCAATAACTTTTTTAATATCTTGTTGGAATAAACCAATTAGAGAACTAAATACTGTTGTAATTGCACCTAATCATAAACATAACATTAGCACTGTTGAACTATATTCTATTAAAGGAGATGAACGCATTAATAGATATACACCCGCCGTAACCATAGTGGCAGCGTGTATTAATGCACTAACTGGAGTAGGCAAAATTAGCCTACCTTCGGAATAAATAAAGCTCTGGAAGGGGTACCCCCTTGAGCACGCGCGCCGTGCATATACATAATAAGTAAATAAAATAAAAGATTCGAAGATTAAACCTTCTTCTTTTTATAAACTAAAAAGAAAACCCGAATGCTCTCCTAATAGAGTGAATCCCTATCACTATCTTTTTATTTTTCCTCCCCCATACGGGGGAAGATAAAAGGGCTTTATTAAACATCTGTTTATCTTCTCCCCTAATTGCAGTTTACATCAGGTAACTGCAATTTTCCAGCTAACTCTAAAGATAGATCTACTGGGATTTGTTATGTGATTAGCTAATATAGTCCTATAACATAACAAGTTAATGGTAATTTAACCGTTATTATACTATTCTGTGCATAATCGTTAAGAAAATATAGCTTCAGCAGCTTCCATACCACTAGCAAGAATTTCTGCAGCTTTCTTTGCTATTATTAGAGCATCTTCTTTAATCAGATTAATATTTTCAACTTCACTAGCTGTAATATTTGGTTCTTGTAACTCTGAGTTTGCCATATTCATTACTTGTTCTTTCAAATTTGTAACGACTTCTGTTTTTTGTTCTACCACTTCAGCTATCTTGTTCATTTCATTATTTGACCCGTTTGACATAACATCAACATCTGCCTCTTCTGCCAAACCATCAATACCAGGTAAGCTTCTAGCATATAGGGACAAACGTGTTAATGCCTCCTCTAGGCCAGAAGAACTTTATAAACTATCACCTTTGAAGCTAATAGATTTTTCTTTACTTTGAAACAATGCTAAGGATAAAGAGATAACTAATACTAATATAATATTAGAACTATTAATATATGAACTAAATAAAAGATAACCGATTAACCCTATTAAGATATATAATGCATAAGATGTAATAACACCAGTATTTAATCTAGCAATGTTATTACTTATATTCAATAGTCCTTTCTCTAGCCCGTAAGGTCCTAAATACTCTACGGATCCTTTATCTATTACTTTAGTAGTTTGTCCACCAAGTTTCAATATGATCCCTGTAATGTATCTGTTATAAAATAGCTCTATTAAGAAACGTTGATTAAAGAAACTAAATATGTTGTAACCCACTCTAGATAATTTAAAATAAATTAGTATAGTAGATAAGTATTCAGACAACACTATAGCAATTACACTTAATGAAATAGTGAATAGTAAAGGTAATAATTTAAATAGAGTTGGTACTCCAAATTCAGTATCTAACATTATCTCATGAGAAGGATGTATAAATAAAGCATTATCCGAAAAGAACCCTGAACCCAATCCTATAAACATATCCTTTGTTATATACCCAAAGAATATAGAGAATACAGCTAAAATCATTAAAGGTAAGCTCATAAAGATATCACCTTCATGTGCATTTTTATAATTGATTAAAGGTCCATTAGGATTAGCTAAGAATGTTAAATACAACACTTTTACAGAATATAATGTAGTAAACATTGCTCCTATAGTAGCTATTATATATACAACAGTACCAGAGAAATAGTACTGACCATAAGCAGACTCAAGAATAAAATCTTTTGAATAAAACCCAGTCATAAATGGGAAAGCTACTAAACTTAAAGAAGCTATAAGCATAACTGAATAAGTAAGTGGTAAAAATGGTCTTAATCCACCATATCTTCTAAAGTCTTGATTATCAGCTACAGCATGAATTACTGCTCCAGCACCTAAGAATAAAAGCGCTTTATAGAACGCATGATTAACTAAATGGAATAATGCCACGTTATAAGAAGATAAACCTACAGCTATAACCATCATTCCAAGCTGGCTCATTGTAGAATAAGCAATAACTTTTTTAATATCTTGTTGGAATAAACCAATTAGAGAACTAAATACTGTTGTAATTGCACCTAATCATAAACATAACATTAGCACTGTTGAACTATATTCTATTAAAGGAGATGAACGCATTAATAGATATACACCCGCCGTAACCATAGTGGCAGCGTGTATTAATGCACTAACTGGAGTAGGCAAAATTAGCCTACCTTCGGAATAAATAAAGCTCTGGAAGGGGTACCCCCTTGAGCTGTCATACCGTACATCTTTAAATTAGGAAGTTATTGTTTTAAAATACTCGATTATAATTCATATTGTCTACCAACATTTTTAATTTCTTCAACCCTCCAGCTGTTAAATGTTCTTTATTTTTAAGGATTAGTACCCCTTTATTAAAGTCCTGGAAATCCAATTGTTTAGCCCCATAAACCGGGTAATCTTTAAAAAAACTGGTTATAGAACTTGAGCCTTTCGTAACACTAAAGGTTCACTCCTTTCTAGAAGTATTAGTATTTCTAACACTACCACAACCCAATAAGTCTGAGATTCTGTTTAAAACTAAGAGATCTCTTTCATGTTGAGTTATACGGAAACTAGCTTGTCCCGTGAACCCTAGAGCCATTTTCGGAGCTTTATAGTAGCTTAAACCAAAAGATCCGTCTGCTTGTGTGAAACCAGCAACTCAATGTCCATTTAAAGGATCAGAACTGGCTACAAACTCAGGTTTCTCTATGGCTTTAACTTCAGGGAAGGCTGTTTTCAAGCTTTCACTTAAACCATTAGGGAATACGGATTTAACTGCAAGAATTTCTAATAAACCGGATTTAACTATATGTTCCTTATTCTCAATCATTTTTAAGATTTGAGCTCAAAGTTTGAAATGAACATCTTTAGTTGTTTGAAGGGGATAATTAATAAAATGGTTATGGATTATTCTTAAATCTTTTTTATTTCGAACTGTATAGGAATATGTACTATTATGTGATGTTATAGAACCAATTCCTCCGAAAAACATTTGAACAGCCTCTAATAACAATAAGTTAGGAGTATTAACTCCGGCAACTATTTTAAACTCTGGGCTTACAGAAAACCCTAATAGATAAGAGGGGTCTTTACGAATAGTAATATATAAAGATCCGTCTCCGTCTGTTAACCCGGTAATAAACCAAGGGTCCAATAAGTTAGTGCCGGAAGTTGTTGTTGTCCGAATAGTTGAGTATTGTCTAATATTAGTATTAAAACGACTACCATTAAATTTAGCTGTACGATAGGATTTATTCTCCCCAGGTGTAGGTAAATTGGTTGATTTATGCTATATGTAGATCAATGTCTACACTAATACGGCACAAATACTCAACAACTCACGTTGTTGTTCGGACTATATCATCAATTACATTATTTGTTTATGAATTTAATTTTATCTTTTATGATTTCTATACCTGATTCAGTTAAATGTTTTTTATCTTTAACCAGATGATATACTTTTAACCATCTCAAGTATGAAACATGTTTTTTAGTTTTAAGAGGATAATTGTGTAAATAATTTAATATTTTATTAAGTTTACCAAAATTAACTACAGTATTATAACCATCATAGTTTTTTATATGTGTTACATAACCATCTATTAGGTTAGCAAGGAGTTTACTAAATTCCACATCATCTTTTTGAGAGATTACGTATCTTACAATAACTATATGTTTACCTGTTTTACTTAAATAGGCAGAACTAGTGAAACATCCTTCTGCATCTGTAAATCCAGATAATCATGCATTACATAGATTTACTTTTTCATTTGATTCTATATGTATAATATTCGTTTTATATTTTAAATTAAAAGCTTCTAATCATGATTTAAACTGAGATTTTTTATTTTTAGTTATTAAATTACCATTGAATATCTTTATTATTTTTAAAAGATTATCTTTATCTCTAACTCTATACTGATGAGTTTTGTTTAATTTGCTTTGTACTGTTACGGATCCAAAGCCTAATTCTTTTTTAATGTAGAATAGTACTTGTGCATCTACGCTAGATTGTGTTACTTTAAACACTAAATAACCTCTTTTGTCTACACTAAATACTCCATCTCCTTCAGCAAATCCTATTAACCACCATTCAAAAATTTTTTTATCATCTAATGTAATTGCTTCACGTGTAGTCTCTGAAGAGCCCAAATTATTCATGCGGTTTCCTGCGGATTGTCCCTCATTCTGGATTTTTCCGAAGCTTACAAAGTAAACAGTGGACCATAATATAAAAACGGGATGTTCCCGCATATAGTGAAGTTTAAGGAAGGCCCTATTCAAACCCTCCATCGCCATAGGTAGTCATACGTGAAGTCCTATTTGAGAACTTTTAGCCATAGCTCCAATTAATAAACATATACCTACAATAGTAACAACATTTTCATTCATGTATGGAGCTAATGAGAATACAGTTGCATAATCTAAATTCAATTTACTTATAGCTTTTCAGCTATAATTGGACTGTATCTTCACCCTATATCTTTAGTTTCTTATTTTTTTTCTAGGCCCCCCTCTCTCTGAGAGAGAGAGGGGGTCCAAACAGCCCCGATGGGCTGACCCTTTTCTCCCAGGAAGACCCCCTATGGGGCTCATCCTGGCAAGGATAGTAATTTCACAAAAGGGTGTATAACGCGCAGTCTCTGAGGATCCTCGATATATAGTATGTATATATTTAATGTTTCCTGCTGATTGTCCATTTTCACTTATTAAACAATAAGATCTATTCATTTTAATATTTATGGTCTGTGTACGCATCTAAAAAGGATGTTTTCACAATATCCTATAAAATGACTTTAGGGGTTTCCAGCGATACAGTTATATAATAAGGGTAATATTACTACTGCCCACGGCAATTTATTTAAAATGTAAAGAATCTAAATGTGAAAAATTAAATTGTTTCCTTTTATTAAAATTATTTTTTATAATTTTTATCTTATCCAACTTCTCTTTAGTTAGACCTCCTTTATTAAGATCTTGAACAATACATCAGTCTTTATATGCTAGATACTTAGAAGAATGTAGTGGGAAGTTATCGAAATATTTACGAACGATTTCATGACTTCTGGAGTTATGAGCCACCGCCATAAAAGAATAAAAGACTTTATCTTCTCTTTCTCGAGTTCTAGTATAGAGATTAACAGTAAAAAAGGCAGATATTTTAGTTAAAATATTAAAATAACTAGCACCTCCATTATTTTCAGCAACTTCCCTAGAATAATTTTGTTTAACTTCTATACGAAAAAAAGTTTGAACACTTGTTCTTAAAAAGACTCCATTTTTCTTTCTATCATACACTGTTATAGCAAAATTACCGTCAGCGTCTGTAAACCCTGCCAATCAACTATTACTATCTAAAGAGGATAAATCTAAACCTAGACAAGGTATAGTAGTACTATCTTTTTCATTTATTCAACAAATAGCTCTATGCAAAGCTTCTATTTTTGGTGTACGCATGTATCCATTTATTAAGTGAATTATCTTTAAAACTTCTTCTTTAGCTAAAATTTGTAATATGACATGACCTGCTTTTTCTCTATTAATAACTTTACCTACTTCTAATTCAGCAGATAATTTTTCAGCTAAAGGTTTATCATTAATATTAAAAGCAATAAGAATTTTTGGTCTATAAATCACATTAGTTTTAGAGTCTGGGTTCTGAACACCAATGTACCCATCTCCTTCTATTAATCCAGCTAAGTAGGGTCCAACTGAATAATTACTTGATACTTTACTTGTAGAATATTTTCTTATTGAATGGTGATAAATAGATCTATTCTTTTTAGGAACGCAACCATAACTATTCTCACATTTAGAAACTTTACTTTTTTCTGTCTTACCAAACGCTCATAAAATCGCAAACATACCTATAGTTAAAAAACAGTCACCTACTCTGTTAGTTAAAAATGCTGAAAGAGAACTTTGATTTGCTGCTATTCTAGTAAATCAGAAACATACTAAAAGATATGAACAAACCCCAACACCCTCTCAACCAACAAACATTAATAAATAGTTATTAGCTGTAACTAATATAACCATCATAAATGTGAACAAGCTTAAATAGCTAAAGAACCTTTGATTGTGAGGATCCTCACTCATATATCCTATAGAATAGATATGCACCAAAGAAGAAACTATTAAAACAGGAATAAGCATAGAACAACCTTAGTTAACCTGGCCTTAATGTCACCTCTATACAGAGGAATAGACATTAAGAGTATTTTTGATACTTAGGAGTTTATTACCTTTGTGGTAAGGCTATCCACTGTGCGTAGTGTTTTTTATGATAAATATTTCCTCCCTACGATCTCGCACTCGTTCTAAGGTCCGACTGTACATTCGGACAGACATTTCAGCCTAACCCCGGCGAACCAGTCTGTAGCGACATTTATTACTGCCGACGGTCTTTAAGTATATCCTTATTAACCGTTTTCACCCATTTATATAAGTATAGAATTGTTCGATAATAATCTTACTCAATTCCTATTAATTCTACCTAGCCTGACTAATTTAGTTACACGGCTATTCATATTCCTTCGTTAATATAAAAATATATCCTTATATTAGTTCAACTATGATAGGTAGACAGCCATTATATTCATACAACGGCTGTATGTTTATTCCTTATCCCTATTATAAAGGCTGCTAGATGTATATTTGTGTATATCCTTACAATAGTCCACCGTCGCTCATTAAGTATGCAACTTTAATTGACAGCTAGTCATATTGTTTTGAGGAGACTAAAAAGAAAAATAAAGATAAAGAATTACAAAAGATAAATAATTACAAAAGGGGCTAGATTAAGAAGTTAGGAGTACATCTAAGAAAAAACACATACTCTTTTAATTTTATGATTTTTAATTTCTATGAACTCCCCATTTAATTGTTCACTATCTAAGTATTTACTTAAAGTGTCAGGGTATAACCCTACAATTGCAGCAGCTTCGGTTAAAGAATTCGCCAATAAAACCGCACCATCTTGTTCACATATTTGATATATACAAGAAACTTGTCTTGGTAGTACTTTTTTAGTGTCACGATCTATAACTCTTCCATCTAAAAGACGTTCAACTGTAGATCCTGCATTTAATAGTTTTTCTATTTCTTCTTGAGTTAAAGCTACAGCTATACCTTTATAAGTTGACAATCTAAAATTATTCATAGTATTAGATAATTTTAATATTAAGGCTCTTATATCTTGTTTTCTGTGTGCCCCATCGTATATAGCTTTACAAATTATTTTAAAATCCTTAAAATCTATACCTTTCTTAGTTAAAAATTCCATATCCGCAAAAAAAGGTACCAAATAATTATTTAAAACATTAATGTTTTTTATAATAAGTGTTACGCTACTTTTGCTATTAGCATTTCTAGCCTTTACTTCAGCTACTGCTATGGTTGAGGAGTTTTCCAGGAAGACCCCCTATGGGGCTCATCCTGGCAAGGATAGTAATTTCATCTAAATTACGTCGAAAAAAAAAACGAAAGAAACAAAAAGGGTGTATAACGCGCAGTCTCTGAGGATCCTCGATATATAGTATGTATATATTTAATGTTTCCTGCTGATTGTCCATTTTCACTTATTAAACAATAAGATCTATTCATTTTAATATTTATGGTCTGTGTACGCATCTAAAAAGGATGTTTTCACAATATCCTATAAAATGACTTTAGGGGTTTCCAGCGATACAGTTATATAATAAGGGTAATATTACTACTGCCCACGGCAATTTATTTAAAATGTAAAGAATCTAAATGTGAAAAATTAAATTGTTTCCTTTTATTAAAATTATTTTTTATAATTTTTATCTTATCCAACTTCTCTTTAGTTAGACCTCCTTTATTAAGATCTTGAACAATACATCAGTCTTTATATGCTAGATACTTAGAAGAATGTAGTGGGAAGTTATCGAAATATTTACGAACGATTTCATGACTTCTGGAGTTATGAGCCACCGCCATAAAAGAATAAAAGACTTTATCTTCTCTTTCTCGAGTTCTAGTATAGAGATTAACAGTAAAAAAGGCAGATATTTTAGTTAAAATATTAAAATAACTAGCACCTCCATTATTTTCAGCAACTTCCCTAGAATAATTTTGTTTAACTTCTATACGAAAAAAAGTTTGAACACTTGTTCTTAAAAAGACTCCATTTTTCTTTCTATCATACACTGTTATAGCAAAATTACCGTCAGCGTCTGTAAACCCTGCCAATCAACTATTACTATCTAAAGAGGATAAATCTAAACCTAGACAAGGTATAGTAGTACTATCTTTTTCATTTATTCAACAAATAGCTCTATGCAAAGCTTCTATTTTTGGTGTACGCATGTATCCATTTATTAAGTGAATTATCTTTAAAACTTCTTCTTTAGCTAAAATTTGTAATATGACATGACCTGCTTTTTCTCTATTAATAACTTTACCTACTTCTAATTCAGCAGATAATTTTTCAGCTAAAGGTTTATCATTAATATTAAAAGCAATAAGAATTTTTGGTCTATAAATCACATTAGTTTTAGAGTCTGGGTTCTGAACACCAATGTACCCATCTCCTTCTATTAATCCAGCTAAGTAGGGTCCAACTGAATAATTACTTGATACTTTACTTGTAGAATATTTTCTTATTGAATGGTGATAAATAGATCTATTCTTTTTAGGAACGCAACCATAACTATTCTCACATTTAGAAACTTTACTTTTTTCTGTCTTACCAAACGCTCATAAAATCGCAAACATACCTATAGTTAAAAAACAGTCACCTACTCTGTTAGTTAAAAATGCTGAAAGAGAACTTTGATTTGCTGCTATTCTAGTAAATCAGAAACATACTAAAAGATATGAACAAACCCCAACACCCTCTCAACCAACAAACATTAATAAATAGTTATTAGCTGTAACTAATATAACCATCATAAATGTGAACAAGCTTAAATAGCTAAAGAACCTTTGATTGTGAGGATCCTCACTCATATATCCTATAGAATAGATATGCACCAAAGAAGAAACTATTAAAACAGGAATAAGCATAGAACAACCTTAGTTAACCTGGCCTTAATGTCACCTCTATACAGAGGAATAGACATTAAGAGTATTTTTGATACTTAGGAGTTTATTACCTTTGTGGTAAGGCTATCCACTGTGCGTAGTGTTTTTTATGATAAATATTTCCTCCCTACGATCTCGCACTCGTTCTAAGGTCCGACTGTACATTCGGACAGACATTTCAGCCTAACCCCGGCGAACCAGTCTGTAGCGACATTTATTACTGCCGACGGTCTTTAAGTATATCCTTATTAACCGTTTTCACCCATTTATATAAGTATAGAATTGTTCGATAATAATCTTACTCAATTCCTATTAATTCTACCTAGCCTGACTAATTTAGTTACACGGCTATTCATATTCCTTCGTTAATATAAAAATATATCCTTATATTAGTTCAACTATGATAGGTAGACAGCCATTATATTCATACAACGGCTGTATGTTTATTCCTTATCCCTATTATAAAGGCTGCTAGATGTATATTTGTGTATATCCTTACAATAGTCCACCGTCGCTCATTAAGTATGCAACTTTAATTGACAGCTAGTCATATTGTTTTGAGGAGACTAAAAAGAAAAATAAAGATAAAGAATTACAAAAGATAAATAATTACAAAAGGGGCTAGATTAAGAAGTTAGGAGTACATCTAAGAAAAAACACATACTCTTTTAATTTTATGATTTTTAATTTCTTCTTTCTATCATACACTGTTATAGCAAAATTACCGTCAGCGTCTGTAAACCCTGCCAATCAACTATTACTATCTAAAGAGGATAAATCTAAACCTAGACAAGGTATAGTAGTACTATCTTTTTCATTTATTCAACAAATAGCTCTATGCAAAGCTTCTATTTTTGGTGTACGCATGTATCCATTTATTAAGTGAATTATCTTTAAAACTTCTTCTTTAGCTAAAATTTGTAATATGACATGACCTGCTTTTTCTCTATTAATAACTTTACCTACTTCTAATTCAGCAGATAATTTTTCAGCTAAAGGTTTATCATTAATATTAAAAGCAATAAGAATTTTTGGTCTATAAATCACATTAGTTTTAGAGTCTGGGTTCTGAACACCAATGTACCCATCTCCTTCTATTAATCCAGCTAAGTAGGGTCCAACTGAATAATTACTTGATACTTTACTTGTAGAATATTTTCTTATTGAATGGTGATAAATAGATCTATTCTTTTTAGGAACGCAACCATAACTATTCTCACATTTAGAAACTTTACTTTTTTCTGTCTTACCAAACGCTCATAAAATCGCAAACATACCTATAGTTAAAAAACAGTCACCTACTCTGTTAGTTAAAAATGCTGAAAGAGAACTTTGATTTGCTGCTATTCTAGTAAATCAGAAACATACTAAAAGATATGAACAAACCCCAACACCCTCTCAACCAACAAACATTAATAAATAGTTATTAGCTGTAACTAATATAACCATCATAAATGTGAACAAGCTTAAATAGCTAAAGAACCTTTGATTGTGAGGATCCTCACTCATATATCCTATAGAATAGATATGCACCAAAGAAGAAACTATTAAAACAGGAATAAGCATAGAACAACCTTAGTTAACCTGGCCTTAATGTCACCTCTATACAGAGGAATAGACATTAAGAGTATTTTTGATACTTAGGAGTTTATTACCTTTGTGGTAAGGCTATCCACTGTGCGTAGTGTTTTTTATGATAAATATTTCCTCCCTACGATCTCGCACTCGTTCTAAGGTCCGACTGTACATTCGGACAGACATTTCAGCCTAACCCCGGCGAACCAGTCTGTAGCGACATTTATTACTGCCGACGGTCTTTAAGTATATCCTTATTAACCGTTTTCACCCATTTATATAAGTATAGAATTGTTCGATAATAATCTTACTCAATTCCTATTAATTCTACCTAGCCTGACTAATTTAGTTACACGGCTATTCATATTCCTTCGTTAATATAAAAATATATCCTTATATTAGTTCAACTATGATAGGTAGACAGCCATTATATTCATACAACGGCTGTATGTTTATTCCTTATCCCTATTATAAAGGCTGCTAGATGTATATTTGTGTATATCCTTACAATAGTCCACCGTCGCTCATTAAGTATGCAACTTTAATTGACAGCTAGTCATATTGTTTTGAGGAGACTAAAAAGAAAAATAAAGATAAAGAATTACAAAAGATAAATAATTACAAAAGGGGCTAGATTAAGAAGTTAGGAGTACATCTAAGAAAAAACACATACTCTTTTAATTTTATGATTTTTAATTTCTATGAACTCCCCATTTAATTGTTCACTATCTAAGTATTTACTTAAAGTGTCAGGGTATAACCCTACAATTGCAGCAGCTTCGGTTAAAGAATTCGCCAATAAAACCGCACCATCTTGTTCACATATTTGATATATACAAGAAACTTGTCTTGGTAGTACTTTTTTAGTGTCACGATCTATAACTCTTCCATCTAAAAGACGTTCAACTGTAGATCCTGCATTTAATAGTTTTTCTATTTCTTCTTGAGTTAAAGCTACAGCTATACCTTTATAAGTTGACAATCTAAAATTATTCATAGTATTAGATAATTTTAATATTAAGGCTCTTATATCTTGTTTTCTGTGTGCCCCATCGTATATAGCTTTACAAATTATTTTAAAATCCTTAAAATCTATACCTTTCTTAGTTAAAAATTCCATATCCGCAAAAAAAGGTACCAAATAATTATTTAAAACATTAATGTTTTTTATAATAAGTGTTACGCTACTTTTGCTATTAGCATTTCTAGCCTTTACTTCAGCTACTGCTATGGTTGAGGAGTTTTTTAGTTTATAGAAGGAATATGAATCAAAACCTAGATTATTTTCTAAGAATTCCTTTATTTTCACAAATACCGGTAGTTGTACTCCGGAGACTTCAATGGCAAATACAGGAGTTAAACTATCTCTTTTTAAAAAAAAAGACCCATCTCCCTCAACGAACCCTAGCAGTCAACTTTTAGTTATTACGATTTCAGAATCATTTGGTCTATCAAAATTTATACGACTAGTATTCATTTTATTTTTTAATTCTAAAATTGTATCTTTTATCATATAAGGATTTAAATCTTCAGATCTATTCGAATAAAAATGGAAAGCTTTCTTAAAATCTAAATAATCTAGATATTTGGAAGTATTTAAGTTATATTTATCGAAGATATCAATTAATAAAGCAATACCTTTTTTATCTGTAACACTAAATAGACATTCATCTTTATAAATACGAACTCCTCCGATTCTTAATCTGTCTTTAATATCTCTTAAAACCTTTTCGTCATCTTTATGTAATGCTATTTTAAACATGAATGAAAAACTAGAAATAGTAAATTTATCTTTTTTTAAATGACTATTAATGGTAAAACTTCCTTCAGCGTCTGTGAATCCTACAAATCATTGCAGGAATTCAGGGTTAATAGCACCTATCTCCTGTTCGGTTTGCTTTATGTTATTAATAGTTGAATAATGAATTTTTTTACGGTTCGGGAAAGTGCTCGTAAAGGGGTATTTACATCTAAATCCTTTTAGTCCATATGAATTAGATGGACAGGGAAGATAAGCAGGGTTATTTTTAGTCTTATCTGACATAACTAACCTGCTTATTCAAAGAATAAACATATTCTTATACAGTTGGATTCAAACCAACACAGCTTCTATCTCTATTAAGATAGCCACGTAGCAAACTGTTAGTGAATCAAAATGAAATCCTCAGGATACATTTAATGATTCAGAATCAATTCATCTGAATACCTCTATGGATACAGGTATATTATTTAACCCAACTTCAAAGAAAGCTAAAACAGCCAATATTGTTGTAGTAACAACAGCTGTACATGTAATTATTTGTGCTCCTGATACTCCGATTTTTCTACCAAAAAAACCAGAAGCTATTGATCCTAATAGTGGTAAGATTATTATAGCTAGATACATTATTTAAATTCAATACTAATACTTCCTCTTCGTTTTCTCCCTTTTTCCATAGGAATTGTATTCCCTTAGGAAGGATAGGATATTACCATAATTTTTCTATTATGCCTGACTATACCTTAAGCAAATAATTATATAATTATATAATTATAAACCAATCTCCATTTAGTCGATGAACTTTTTACCAATATTTCTATATTGATGTTTAGCTGCGGATTATCTATTTCATTTCTTCATACAAACCGTTTTTACCATACAACGAGTCATTACCTGTTCCATTAATCATATTACTAGATTAATTTGGTAGATTTGTCTTTAAGATTTCCCCGCATTTTGAAGATTTCGCCTTAATGAGACTAGATAGAGGTTTGCTCTACCTTTTTTGACCTATTTTCTCTCAAACCCCTAATCATCTCCATGATTATTTTCAGTAGTAATCCCCATTTTGTTTTTTAATAACAAGATTTCTTTCAGACCATCTTCTTTTAAATGTTCTTTATTTTTAACCATAAAAGCAGCTATTTTAAAAGAACAATAATTTGAGTACTTTGATCCTGCAATACTATATTCTTCAAAAAAAGGTATTACATGGTTAATTATATCATCAATTCTTGTAACTACAAACTCAGCTATTGAACGCTTTTCATATCTAACTACATATCCGCATTTAAAGAAGTCTACAAAACTCTCTAATAAATCTACATCTCTTAAATCTTGAGCAATAGAAAAACGTAATGAAGCATATATATTGTCTGTTGTCTTAGATTTATTAATAGCAATAAAAAAATTAGATTCTCCTGTTGAAAATCCAGCTATTCACGGTTTAGAATGCACAAGTGTATTATAGTTATTTACTCTTTCTTCTCTTATAACAGGAATAGTTTCAGGAAAAGCCTTTTTTAATTGGTCAGATAAACCTCCATTCATAGATGCCCTTGTATTAATTATTTTTTGTATTCCCTCTAGATTAGTATGCTGTTTTTCTAACATTAAATTAATAACATTTTTAAAAAGCATATAATCGGAATATTTTTTAGTTAATAAGGGATAATTATCAAAGTGCGGTATAATTACATTAGTTATATCCTTAATAGAATGAACCCTAAATTCCACTGTAGAATTATTATTGGGTTTGGATACAAGTCCTATACCTCCGAAAAATTCCTGTATTTTCAATAATAAAGATCTATCTTTTTCATGCATCTTTAGTTGAATTCTGGCCTGCACATTTCATCCAGTTTTATATCTAGAATTCTTTAGCATTGCAATTAGAAAGGAACTTTCAGCATCCAAAATTCCAGTTATAAATAATGGATCTAAAGAATTTTTACAGTTAAGGGGTTTAGATGTAGAATAATTTCTTATTCCACTTGGAATGATATTAAGAGCTTTAATGGGTGATTTAGCTTGACTAAAGGATAGATGGATTGATTTAAAAGAGATAAATCTATAAAAAGCTACTAAAATACCTAAACCTATCGCAGATTCTGCTCCGGCTATGGCAATAATATAAATAGCATACGTTTGACCTAATATATCATCAAAGCTAAGTGAACTAACCAATACTAAGAATGTAATAGCTAATAGCATTATTTCTATTGAAATAAGCATTAATATTATGTTTTTTCTGTTTAAAACAAAACCTAAAATTCCAATTGTAAATAAGATTAGTGATAAATTCATTGTATAAAAATAAAAAATTAATATAGGTGTTCTAAAGTATTTTATTGTATAAGACCTTTACTTTCATTAGGTTATTGATAATATCTTATATTGCTATTAAACAAATAAGAATTATTCATGTATTATATATACAAATTTAATACACTACTATATAATTTTATGGCTAATTAGCTATAATGACTCTGTAATACGGTATATATAAAACAACCTGTTGCGTGTAAAACAGATGCTCTTTATTGAGCTCTTTTCTCTTTTTTTTTTGTGGGGCTTTAATAGGTAAATCATAGATTCATCTTCTCCCCTAATTGCCTTTTACATTACGTAACTGCAATTTTCCAGCTTAAATACAAAAGATTTATATTCCGGGATATGTTATAATATCTGGTAAGGTAATTACTTTTCATAACATGTTAATTGTACAAAACAATTATTTTAATAAAATCTAGTAGAAAAAAAAAAAGAACAATGTTCTTTTTTTTTTCAACCCTTTTTTTATTTTTTTCGACGTAATTTCGAGTGTTCGAAATTACTAGAAAAAAATTAGGGACAAGCCCGCGAGGGCTAGAGTTAGATAGAAAGGTTTTATCTTACTAACAGATAATGCAAAACAACTATGATAATAATAGTAACTATTTGAAGTATGCTTCTCAAGCACTAGATGAGTCACAACTAATTACGTTTGAATCAAATGCGTAAATTAGAGTTGAAACTGAATAATGAATAGCGTCTAATATTGGTGCAGGATATATACCAAATAATACAGTAGGTATAACTAATATTAATAAGATTGTAAACTCTCTTTTAGTTAAATCCGGTATACTAAAGGTAAACATTCTTGAATAGGCTCCACCAAAAGCTATTCTTTGATACATATATATAGTGTATGCTGCAGAGAAAATTATAGAAGTACTTGCAAAAACACCAAATAAAGATGATCTTTCAAATACCCCATATAATGATAAAAATTCTCCTATGAAATTTAAAGATAAAGGAGCTCCACAGTTAGCAAGACATAGTATGAAGAATAATATAGCAAACAATGGCATTACTTGAGTAACTCCTCTGTAGAAAGAAATAACTCTTGTAGAAGATCTGTCATATAATACACCTCCTGCACATATAAATAGACCTGGTGAAACTAGTCCATGAGCCAACCCTAAATTAATAGCACCTTCAATACCTTGTATACTGTTACTGAACACACCTAGAAGATAAACTGCAGCATGAGAAACAGAACTGTACGCAATAAGTTCTTTAATATCTATTGTTCTTAATGTACTAAGACTAGCGTATACTATAGTAATAACACCAATTAGGAAAATTATATAAGTATATTCCATATAAGCTTTAGGTAAAAGACGTAATTTAGATGAAATTACTATCCCTGCCAGGATGAGCCCCATCGGGGGTCTTCCCAAAGGGTCAGCCCCTAGTTTTTTTTTTCGACGTTATTTTATAACTGTTTGGACCCCTCTCTCTGAGAGAGAGGGGGCCTAGAAAAAAAAACAAGGGGTAGAAAAAAAAAGAACAATGTTCTTTTTTTTTTTTCAACCCTGCTTTTATTTTTTTCGACGTAATTTCGAGTGTTCGAAATTACTAGAAAAAAATTAGGGACAAGCCCGCGAGGGCTAGGAAAGAATATTTTCTTCTAGAATCCTTACAGGAAACCCTCAAACACCTAACTCCCTAAGAAGCCTAAGATATATTGATTTTAGACCTGAATAATAGATCTATAAAAGTTAAAATAGAAAGTAAAAAGAATGACGAACCAATAACACTTTTTATTTATTAACCTTTTTTTGGTTATATCAATAATAAATTGATTAACCAAATTAAGTTCAGCTTTACATATATAAAACATCCCTTGTATATTCATATGAAATGAATATACATGTGAAATTATCATCATCTGTGTAGTGAATCTTATAAGACTTCCCATTCCATGGATTCTTAGGTGATACCTAAACCTCCATAGAATGATTTTCTTTATCACCATTGCATGGAGCCTAAGGGGAGTTCCCCCCCCCCCTTACGAACCCAGGCGCTTCCTCAGGTAATCTCCTCCAAATGAGGTTATCTTCGAAGCCAGGAAACGGTAATGTTCACAGAATAATAAAAGCTAAAGTATAGAGATACCTTAACTGTAAAATTTAAAAGTCCTATAATTACCAGTACTACTTTCTCCAAGAACAAAAAATGAAAAGTATTTTTTCACTTACCCCATATTCAGAAAAAGAAGGCTCTAAGTAAAATTTTGTAAACTGAATAAACTTAATCTCATATTCAGATAAAGAAGGCTAAGTAAAAATTGTTAACTGAAACGGGCGTTCTCTGGATCAGTGAGAATGAAGAGAGTAATCGGAAAATTTGGATTAAAAAATAAAATGAGCCTTTTTCCTCCATAGCGAGCGAAATTTATAGTTAGGTATGAGAAACAGAACTGTACGCAATAAGTTCTTTAATATCTATTGTTCTTAATGTACTAAGACTAGCGTATACTATAGTAATAACACCAATTAGGAAAATTATATAAGTATATTCCATATAAGCTTTAGGTAAAACAGGTAAAATTAGTCTCAGTATACCATATAAACTTAATTTAAGAACAATTGCTGCTAAAATAATACTTCCACCTAAAGGTGATTCAACGTGAGCCTTTAAAAGTCATGTATTCAGGAAAATTGTAGGAGTTTTTACAGCAAAAGCTATAAAAATACCATAAAATAAGAAAAGTTGTGTTAAATAAATGAAATTTCCTTTAAAAAGAGTATCAAAATCGGTAGTACTCATGATAGATGACATTGCTAATATAGACAATAGTAAAAATAATGATCCCAACAGTGTGTATAAGAATAAATAAAAACTAGCTTTTACTCTGTTATCTGACCCAAATATACCTATCAATATAAATAAAGGAGGTAAAATAGATTCAAAAAAGATGTAAAAAAGTAAAATATCTAATACTAAGAAAACCGCTAATAATAAAGTTTCTAATAACAGTATTATAATAACATAAGATTCTACATCTTTTGTTATTGATTTTCAATTAGATACTAGTGAGATAGGAATAATAATAGTAGTTAATAGAATGAAATATATAGATAGACCGTCTACACCTAGATAAAAGTCAAAATAACTTATTTCATGATATTCTTGTACAAATTGAAACTGATTTGTACTAAAATCAAATAAAATAAAGATAATTAATGAGATAAAGAAATTTAAGATAGATGTAGTTAACGCTATGAATTTTATATTTCTTAATGAAACTCCATTATCCCTATTAATTAATATTGCAAGTATACCTAATAAGGGAGTTAAAAGTAAAGATGATAATAACATATATAAAACAAAAAGAATAAATTCCTCTAGATAGTGTAGAATGATAATGTATCAACTATACTTTAAATAATCACCATATGGAAAGTAAGGTAAAAAATTCTTTATAAATATATCTATATATATATTGATAAATTCATAGACATATAAAATAGATGTCCTAAAAATTGAGAATTCTTATCTAAGACTTGAACTTAGATTAGGAGATTAGGAAAATCTTGTTTTGCCATTAAACTAATAAGAATTTTGTAATGAAATTTTATAAAACGGCACATTACTATTATAGCATAATACTTTTTTATGAAGTTATATATTCATACCATTATTGTGCATGTAGATAAACTCGTTTACGAGTAATTAATGATTATTAATATAAGTTTTCAATTTTTTGTTTTAATGGGGCTTTAACATCTGTTTAGTCTTCTCCCCGTTATTGCTCTAGAAATAGTAATTACTAATGCAATTTTCCACTAGATAAATATAATTTGTCTACTGGGGTTTGTTATACTATTATGGATAAAAATGTAACTATCCTTTTGGGATGATCACCAGAAGGGGCAGATATTTAAGTCAGTTCCTTCTGGGAGACTAAGTAACAAATTTTACCATTTTCATAACAAGTTAACGGTAATCTAACCATTATTTTCTAATTTTTTTTTCTAGCCCTTGTTTTTTTTCTAGGCCCCCTCTCTCTCAGAGAGAGGGGTCCAAACAGTTATGAAATAACGTCGAAAAAAAAAATAAGAAGCAGTCTTCTTTTCTTCAGCTTCTTACTTTTTTTTAATTACGGAATCTACGATTTGACTAGTCAAATCCGTAACTTTAAAGTTTTTTCTATTTTTTGTGTCTTAAATCCACAAAAGTATTTTCAAGAACAGTAACACCATACATTACAAAAGTAAAGTAAGAGAAGTATAATACGGTACTTATTTGTCCAAATTCAATAAATGGAGACTCAACGTGTTTAGCACCTAATTGCATTAAGATTAAGAAATTAGCAACAAATGCAAAGAAAGCTGCTTTACTTAAAGGTCTAAATTGCATACCTCTCGATCTACTTACATCTGTAACAGGTAATAGTAGTAATATAAGAATAGCTGCGAACATTGCTATAACTCCTAATAATTTGTTAGGAATTGATCTTAATATAGCATAGAAAGGAAGAAGATATCATTCTGGAACGATAGCTGCAGGAGTTTGCATAGGATTTGCCACAACATAGTTTTCACTATCTCCTAATACATTAGGCATAAAGAACACAAATAAAGATAATACAAATATAAATGCAAAGATTGTAATAAGATCTTTAAATATTAAATATGGAGCAAAAGGCATTCTATCGTAGTTTCCAGATACACCTAAAGGATTTCCTGATCCAGCTGTATCGTGTAAAACGATTAAGTGCATTAGTGCTAAAGCAGCTAATACGAAAGGTAAAACGAAATGTAATGAGAAGAATCTATTTAATGTTGCATTGTTTACGCTGAAACCTCCTCAAATGAACTCAACAATATCTTGTCCTACTCAAGGGATAGCACTCATAAGGTTAGTAATACAAAATTCACAATAAGATGGTTGCTTTTACTAATTTTTAATAGGAGAAAAATTTGATTTAGAGTAAGCTTTTATTCTTTTTATGCGTTTAGCGACTACTAAACCTTCTTTATTTTTTACAGGTTTACCATCATTTAAACGAGCAGTTATAGTATTATTACTTACATGGAGAAATTTAGCACATGAAATTCCATTAGTAAAATAATTAAAAGAATTATTTAAGAAATAAGCTTTTATAATGTAAGTAGATCGAATGTATTTTTTTTCCGAAATTATCATTGCTCTACCCTCAGAATCAATATGTATTAAAGGTTCTGCTTTAATTAAAAGATCTAATTCTGATGTAACGATTTCATCCAATATGAGAGGGTTTAAGTTTGTAGATAATCTATTATTATTCATACAATCTCCCAGTTTTATTATTAACTCTTTACCTTTTTCAGTTAAATGTTTACCCTCTAATAGTAAAAAAGCTATTGTTTTAAAATCTGAATAATCTTTAAATTTTTTAGTTCTAAATTCAAAACTGTCTAAGTAAGGAATTAATACATTATGAATAAAATCAATTTGGTAGATTTCTAATATAGAAATAGGCCTAAAATCACTTTTTACTTTTTTATCGGAAATATTAATTAGTTTAGTAGTACTACCTAACATATAAGAGTGTTCGTCTAATAAACTTAAAATAAATTCACGTATTTTTTCTAAAACTTGAAACTCACGCGTATGGAATAGCAGACTCGGTTCTCTAGGCCGGGATACAAATTGGGGTTTCCCGAAAGCGTAGTGAAGAAGCTTTGATCGACTGGGGATGTGGGTCACGCCTCGTGCCTCGTGCGAAGAAATGAGCATTTTTATTTGTGGAAGCGGCAGAAACAATGGAGAATCCAGGATCGAATCAACGCGCCAATTACAATGGCCGTCGATATGTGGGCGGCAATTTCAGGACTGGTCATGAAACGTTGGTCTCGATTGTTCCGTGACGATGCCCAAAGCCACAGAGCACATATCACTGGTTCCTAGTTTGCCGAAACTTGCGTGCCAGATTGTTTGTAAATTAACCGTCCTGAAGCCTTGCTGTTTCTGCTCTAGCGGCTCATTTGCCGTCGGCTTGTGAACATGGGAATCCCGCCTAAAACCCCAACATTGCGAGGAGTACCCTATCACATATCATATTGGCTTTTGTCATTTTGGGATGCTGGGTTATTTTTTTCCCAGCAAAGCAGACCCAGTCTTCTTTTCTTCAGCTTCTTACTTTTTTTTAATTACGGAATCTACGATTTGACTAGTCAAATCCGTAATTCGTAGATTAAAAAAAGTTAGGCCCCCAGCTACTTGTAGCTGGAGGGCTAAAAGAAGACTGGAGGGCTATTTAACTTTAAAGTTTTTTCTATTTTTTGTGTCTTAAATCCACAAAAGTATTTTCAAGAACAGTAACACCATACATTACAAAAGTAAAGTAAGAGAAGTATAATACGGTACTTATTTGTCCAAATTCAATAAATGGAGACTCAACGTGTTTAGCACCTAATTGCATTAAGATTAAGAAATTAGCAACAAATGCAAAGAAAGCTGCTTTACTTAAAGGTCTAAATTGCATACCTCTCGATCTACTTACATCTGTAACAGGTAATAGTAGTAATATAAGAATAGCTGCGAACATTGCTATAACTCCTAATAATTTGTTAGGAATTGATCTTAATATAGCATAGAAAGGAAGAAGATATCATTCTGGAACGATAGCTGCAGGAGTTTGCATAGGATTTGCCACAACATAGTTTTCACTATCTCCTAATACATTAGGCATAAAGAACACAAATAAAGATAATACAAATATAAATGCAAAGATTGTAATAAGATCTTTAAATATTAAATATGGAGCAAAAGGCATTCTATCGTAGTTTCCAGATACACCTAAAGGATTTCCTGATCCAGCTGTATCGTGTAAAACGATTAAGTGCATTAGTGCTAAAGCAGCTAATACGAAAGGTAAAACGAAATGTAATGAGAAGAATCTATTTAATGTTGCATTGTTTACGCTGAAACCTCCTCAAATGAACTCAACAATATCTTGTCCTACTCAAGGGATAGCACTCATAAGGTTAGTAATACAAAATTCACAATAAGATGGTTGCTTTTACTAATTTTTAATAGGAGAAAAATTTGATTTAGAGTAAGCTTTTATTCTTTTTATGCGTTTAGCGACTACTAAACCTTCTTTATTTTTTACAGGTTTACCATCATTTAAACGAGCAGTTATAGTATTATTACTTACATGGAGAAATTTAGCACATGAAATTCCATTAGTAAAATAATTAAAAGAATTATTTAAGAAATAAGCTTTTATAATGTAAGTAGATCGAATGTATTTTTTTTCCGAAATTATCATTGCTCTACCCTCAGAATCAATATGTATTAAAGGTTCTGCTTTAATTAAAAGATCTAATTCTGATGTAACGATTTCATCCAATATGAGAGGGTTTAAGTTTGTAGATAATCTATTATTATTCATACAATCTCCCAGTTTTATTATTAACTCTTTACCTTTTTCAGTTAAATGTTTACCCTCTAATAGTAAAAAAGCTATTGTTTTAAAATCTGAATAATCTTTAAATTTTTTAGTTCTAAATTCAAAACTGTCTAAGTAAGGAATTAATACATTATGAATAAAATCAATTTGGTAGATTTCTAATATAGAAATAGGCCTAAAATCACTTTTTACTTTTTTATCGGAAATATTAATTAGTTTAGTAGTACTACCTAACATATAAGAGTGTTCGTCTAATAAACTTAAAATAAATTCACGTATTTTTTCTAAAACTTGTCTATTTACCGAAGTAGTGACAAGTGAAACACGAACAGTCATATCTTGTTTATTTAAGTAAAATGACCCATCTCCTTCTAAAAAACCTACCAAATAATTACCTGTAATTCTTATTTTATGATTTGCAGGTAAAACAAAATTAACTCTATTAGAATTCATATTTTGTTTCAATTCAAGAATATTTGAGTATATTTGTAGTATACTTAATTCATTATATTTACGATTTTTAAATAAGAAAAATGCTTTTTTAAAATCTAAATAATCCAAGTATTTAGTAGTATTTAATGGAAATTTTTCAAACAAAGGTATTAATATTGTTTCAATATCACTTAATTGAGATATTGAAAATACTAAAGTGTTTCTCTCAGTATTTAACCTACCGCAAGCTAAAACATCTTTTATACGTTCTAAAATTTTTCTATCGTCTTTAGAAATTTTTATTAATCTTTTAATTATCTCTTCCATAATGCATTCCAGATTTTATAGATTCTATTTTATCTAGCCCTTCCACGGTTAAGTGAGCTTTATTCTTAATTAAATGTGCAACTTTGATAAAATCTAAGAAATTTAATTTTTTATTTCCTTGTAGAGAATAATTTTGAAAAAAAGGAATAATAATGTTAAAAACATCCTCAAATTTTCAAACTGCAAATACTTTACTATTATTATTAGTAATTAAGGTTCCACAATTAAAACTCATCAAAATTAAATTTAAAAGCTCTTTATCTTTTTCATGTTGAGTGATTTGAAATTTTAATTTTACAGCTTTACCTGTCTTACACTCTTCATGCTTCTGGATATGAATCATAAAAGAACCTTCACCCTCTGTAAATCCGGCTATTCAATATGGATTTAATACTTCAGGTAACGGCTTATTAAATTTAAAAAAATCATTATTAATATGTAGTAGACTAATGGTAAGTCATAAATTTTTGGTATTTACTTATGGGTGTTCGAATCACCCCTACATAAAAAAGGTGGATATAGTTCAATTGGCAGAACAACTGTATGTGGCACAGTAAGTTCCCTGTTCGATTCAGGGTATCCTCCCAGTATTTTATATATAGGGTTGTTATTTAATGTGCTATATATGTTTATATGTGTTTATATACGTTTATACACGTTTATAAACTAATATTGTTTACCTATTACATGTGATATAAAATATACTTATACCAACATAGTTTAGATAGGGAATATATTTGTTGTATATTATACAATAATAAGCCAGGATAGTTCAATCGGTAGAACATTAATTTCATGCATTAATAGTGGGAATTCAAATTTCTCTCCTGGCTCGCATAAATTACTTTATTTTGTGTTATCTTCTTTAAAAGAAGATACATTTCTTTTAATCATTTTTTTTTACAATTAACTTGTTATAAAATGTAACCATGTTACAATATAGTATAATTAATACCAGCTTATGTAAAATAGCATTACACAAATGTAAGAGCAATTAGGGGACTCACAACAAAACCCTCTTCGCTGCAAGCTAGTCTAGGGAGTACCCTATCACATATCATATTGGCTTTTGTCATTTTGGGATGCTGGGTTATTTTTTTCCCAGCAAAGCAGACCCAGTCTTCTTTTCTTCAGCTTCTTACTTTTTTTTAATTACGGAATCTACGATTTGACTAGTCAAATCCGTAATTCGTAGATTAAAAAAAGTTAGGCCCCCAGCTACTTGTAGCTGGAGGGCTAAAAGAAGACTGGAGGGCTAATCTTTTTTCTAGCCCTTGTTTTTTTTTTCTAGGCCCCCTCTCTCTCAGAGAGAGGGGTCCAAACAGTTATGAAATAACGTCGAAAAAAAAAATAAGAAGCAGTCTTCTTTTCTTCAGCTTCTTACTTTTTTTTAATTACGGAATCTACGATTTGACTAGTCAAATCCGTAATTCGTAGATTAAAAAAAGTTAGGCCCCCAGCTACTTGTAGCTGGAGGGCTAAAAGAAGACTGGAGGGCTATTTAACTTTAAAGTTTTTTCTATTTTTTGTGTCTTAAATCCACAAAAGTATTTTCAAGAACAGTAACACCATACATTACAAAAGTAAAGTAAGAGAAGTATAATACGGTACTTATTTGTCCAAATTCAATAAATGGAGACTCAACGTGTTTAGCACCTAATTGCATTAAGATTAAGAAATTAGCAACAAATGCAAAGAAAGCTGCTTTACTTAAAGGTCTAAATTGCATACCTCTCGATCTACTTACATCTGTAACAGGTAATAGTAGTAATATAAGAATAGCTGCGAACATTGCTATAACTCCTAATAATTTGTTAGGAATTGATCTTAATATAGCATAGAAAGGAAGAAGATATCATTCTGGAACGATAGCTGCAGGAGTTTGCATAGGATTTGCCACAACATAGTTTTCACTATCTCCTAATACATTAGGCATAAAGAACACAAATAAAGATAATACAAATATAAATGCAAAGATTGTAATAAGATCTTTAAATATTAAATATGGAGCAAAAGGCATTCTATCGTAGTTTCCAGATACACCTAAAGGATTTCCTGATCCAGCTGTATCGTGTAAAACGATTAAGTGCATTAGTGCTAAAGCAGCTAATACGAAAGGTAAAACGAAATGTAATGAGAAGAATCTATTTAATGTTGCATTGTTTACGCTGAAACCTCCTCAAATGAACTCAACAATATCTTGTCCTACTCAAGGGATAGCACTCATAAGGTTAGTAATACAAAATTCACAATAAGATGGTTGCTTTTACTAATTTTTAATAGGAGAAAAATTTGATTTAGAGTAAGCTTTTATTCTTTTTATGCGTTTAGCGACTACTAAACCTTCTTTATTTTTTACAGGTTTACCATCATTTAAACGAGCAGTTATAGTATTATTACTTACATGGAGAAATTTAGCACATGAAATTCCATTAGTAAAATAATTAAAAGAATTATTTAAGAAATAAGCTTTTATAATGTAAGTAGATCGAATGTATTTTTTTTCCGAAATTATCATTGCTCTACCCTCAGAATCAATATGTATTAAAGGTTCTGCTTTAATTAAAAGATCTAATTCTGATGTAACGATTTCATCCAATATGAGAGGGTTTAAGTTTGTAGATAATCTATTATTATTCATACAATCTCCCAGTTTTATTATTAACTCTTTACCTTTTTCAGTTAAATGTTTACCCTCTAATAGTAAAAAAGCTATTGTTTTAAAATCTGAATAATCTTTAAATTTTTTAGTTCTAAATTCAAAACTGTCTAAGTAAGGAATTAATACATTATGAATAAAATCAATTTGGTAGATTTCTAATATAGAAATAGGCCTAAAATCACTTTTTACTTTTTTATCGGAAATATTAATTAGTTTAGTAGTACTACCTAACATATAAGAGTGTTCGTCTAATAAACTTAAAATAAATTCACGTATTTTTTCTAAAACTTGTCTATTTACCGAAGTAGTGACAAGTGAAACACGAACAGTCATATCTTGTTTATTTAAGTAAAATGACCCATCTCCTTCTAAAAAACCTACCAAATAATTACCTGTAATTCTTATTTTATGATTTGCAGGTAAAACAAAATTAACTCTATTAGAATTCATATTTTGTTTCAATTCAAGAATATTTGAGTATATTTGTAGTATACTTAATTCATTATATTTACGATTTTTAAATAAGAAAAATGCTTTTTTAAAATCTAAATAATCCAAGTATTTAGTAGTATTTAATGGAAATTTTTCAAACAAAGGTATTAATATTGTTTCAATATCACTTAATTGAGATATTGAAAATACTAAAGTGTTTCTCTCAGTATTTAACCTACCGCAAGCTAAAACATCTTTTATACGTTCTAAAATTTTTCTATCGTCTTTAGAAATTTTTATTAATCTTTTAATTATCTCTTCCATAATGCATTCCAGATTTTATAGATTCTATTTTATCTAGCCCTTCCACGGTTAAGTGAGCTTTATTCTTAATTAAATGTGCAACTTTGATAAAATCTAAGAAATTTAATTTTTTATTTCCTTGTAGAGAATAATTTTGAAAAAAAGGAATAATAATGTTAAAAACATCCTCAAATTTTCAAACTGCAAATACTTTACTATTATTATTAGTAATTAAGGTTCCACAATTAAAACTCATCAAAATTAAATTTAAAAGCTCTTTATCTTTTTCATGTTGAGTGATTTGAAATTTTAATTTTACAGCTTTACCTGTCTTACACTCTTCATGCTTCTGGATATGAATCATAAAAGAACCTTCACCCTCTGTAAATCCGGCTATTCAATATGGATTTAATACTTCAGGTAACGGCTTATTAAATTTAAAAAAAACTGGGGAAATATTAGGGAAACTTTCCGCTAAAACTTCCGTTAATCCATTACGCATAGCTGCTTTAATAGATAAGATTTGATAAAAACCTTTTTCTGTTAAGTGCTCTTTTTTATCCATAATTAAGGCAGCTTTTCTAAAAAGTTCATAATCTATAGATTTTTTCGACAATAAACAATATTTATCAAAAAAAGGTATTATTGTATGAATAATTTCTGATAAAGATCCCACGCTATATAAAATACTTTTATTACTACCGTCATATATAGTACCTACTCTTCCTAAAACTTCTCTTATATTAGTTAATAATTCTCTATCTTTTCTATGTAAATGTATCTCAAAAGTAAGATAAATGGATCAACCTAATTTCATCTTTTTATTTTTTTTTAATTTAATAGAAAAACACCCCTCAGCATCTACAAATCCTACAATATAATAAGGATTTAATTTAGGATCTTTTGATATTATAGCATTTGAAGAAAAAGGTGTTGCTCGAGAATTTGTATTCGCTTTTTGTACAGATATTCTATTATGAAAGTCTCTTGTAAACAACAAAGTAATACAAAGCAACCCATTTAAAAGTATCTTCTTTTTTTATACTGGGTTTAAAATCTAAAAACAACTTAAAGTCGTCTTAAAATAAGAACTAATGAAACTAGAAAAGTGTAAAGCAATTCTAAATACAAATTCAAAACCTCCTACTTCTCCTTTTTCATTTTTTCTAGTCCTTATTAAAAAATTAGATTCTGCTTCACAAAGGCCTATAAATCATTCTATAAAATTACTATCTATAGGTGATTTAGGTAATACTTTATGGACACCTTTTGATAAATCATCCATCTTATCGTTTTTATTCTCATCCTGTTTCCCTTCATAGGGAAAATGAGTTGAAAAATAGATTTGATAACACTCTGATAAAAAAGGTGCGATTAAAAAAGTAATACTTTAAACCTTTGATTTGCAACCCAGCATCTATTAAAAAATGGGAAGATACTGATAAATTTATCTAAAGGTGGAGGCGCGACTCTCCTATCGCTAACTTTCGTTAACGGATCGGACTATATCTTCATCTTTTTAACAATATAATTACTTTTATAAAACTTATTTAAATGCTTTTACTTTTATTAAAAAAATGTACCACGTATAGTCTCTGAAGAACCAAAAGTTGAATTCGTTATATACAGCTGCGCTATATTTAATATAGGTTCCTGCTGATTGTCTTTTAAGAGTTTCCAGCAATTAGTGGTATTTTACTACAGCTATTACTTCGCCTATTTAACTGTAGCCAAATCTTCAATTTACTTATTCTAGCCCCGAGGGGGCTGACCCTTTGGGAAGACCCCCGATGGGGCTTATTCTAGCCCCGAGGGGGCTGACCCTTTGGGAAGACCCCCGATGGGGCTCATCCCGACAGGGATAGTTTATTTAAACTCTTAGTGTTTAAATAAGTCATGTACACCATACTTATCTTTATAAAGATAATTGTAATAAAATACAGTATAATGCCTTGTGTTTCAATATAAAACCTATATATACTGAAAAAAGATTCCGACTGTACATTAAGCAGCATTTCAGCTACCCACCTGTGAACCAGTCTGTAGCGATATTTTATTATACCGACGGTCTTTATACTAAACAAATATATTTGACCGTTTTCACAAGCATTGCTGCAAAATCATATTGGGTCCTTTTATATTAAAAGGGGGACCTAATAAGTTTTAAATAAATATTGCCTTAAAAGATTCTGCAACTATATATAACTAATAAAAACATAACTAATAAAAATATAAACAAATAGGCTTTGCTTCTGTTTGTTTTTAATAAAAAAAAACTAATACAAACTTAAACACCTTCAAATACAACATGGTCCCTTATTTTACCAATCATCCTATCCACCATCTCCAAAAACATGCATTATATCTAAGTCCGTCTTCAAAAGCTATATTTTCTATTTTTCCCTTACAAAGAAGATGAAACGTATCATAGAAAGGACAAATCGAAAGAAGGGTACTTATCTGATTACGGTACAAAGTCCGGATATCTCCGATCTAATGAGTCAGATATAACACTCTACCTAATGAGTCAGATATAACACTCCACCTAATGAGTCAGATATAACACTCCACCTATCGAATCATTCAAGCTTATCTTATTCTATCTGGTGATATGTCCACCTTCCGTATTAGCCGGCCACCAAGAAGAAGGTGTGTGGTGGGGGGAGGGGTCACATAACTTTCCACCATTGGGAGGTTGCGGCCTTATCTTTAGCCAAGACGTTAAGACGTCCGTTCTCCTAGATCGCCGATTGCTGTGCGTGATAGATAAAGTCTCACCAATCAAAACATACAAGCTTATCTTTTTTCCGAATGGATGACGTGTCTGTATTCCCGGATCACCGATGGATGTGAGTCACATAATAATGCACCAATAGGAGGTTTCAGTTTTATATTATGTTGTTCAGATGACTTCTACTCCTTTCAATGATTGGAAGATTAGTCTACTTGGCTGCATAGTTGCCTGCTTGGTACTACGGTTGCCTGCTTGGCACAGTGGCTATGTGCTTGGTACAGTGGGTATGTGCTTGGCCTTTTACAGTATAAGTACCACCCTTTTCACTCAACTAATTCGTGTTCACCTTACACACTTACACTTCAAAAAGTTCGTGTAAAATCAACCAAATGCACCTCAATGTCTTCTACTCTTTCCTCAACCCCTTCTTCTGTCGAAGTTTCGACAACTCAACCTGTTCACCAAAACCTCCCCAGGTTTTCTTCTGAACGTCTTATTTTTCGACCACTCTTTGAGTCGGATTTTGAAGCCTATCACCTCCTCCTGAAGCAACCTGAACCTATGCGTGGTTACGGCCTTGACGCAATGCCCGAAACGAAAACAGCTCGACATTGGTTCAATCAATTACAAGACCAAAAAAGAGTCGGAATCTTTCTCAAAAACTCAAATGAAAGGGAGGGAGAACTTATCGGTGAGGGATTGGTCCTTAAAATGGACAAGCAATGGCCTAGAGTCCATTATGTGTTCAAAAAGGAGTACTGGGGTCATGGTTACGCCACAGAGTTCCTGAAGGCATTTTTGTCCGTTTGGTGGGATCTGCCCCGTGAAAATACAAGCATCCTTGTTGAGGAAATCTCCCTCGATAGCCAGGAGAAACATAAGGCAACTGAGCGATTGTGTGCTGAAATTAAGATGGATAATAAAGCAAATCAAAAGGTGGTGGAAAAGGCAGGGTATAAGTTTTGTGGAGAAGTAAAAAACCAGGATAAGGAGATCTGTGGCTTTTGGCGTATCATCTGTCCGAAAAAGGAAGAAACGGTTTCTTGATGTTAAGAATTTGTCCTGAACAGTGTTTTTTTTAGGAAGAAACGGTTTCTTGATGTTAAGAATTTGTCCTGAACAGTGTTTTTTTTAGGAGTAATGGTTGTTTTAATGGAAGTTTACATATTGATTGTCTGGTTAGAGTATTCAACATACTCTACTTTGTTATTTAACCAAGAATAAAATTTAAATTTACCATCTTTTAGCCTTGCCTCACTTTTTAATATATAAATCTCATCTTTACCAATCCTCCTCCAAAGGTCTTTCACTTTTTCCCACTTCGAGTATAATATCTCTTTCCAATACGGTATTCATGTCCCTTCAGCTTCCTTTCTTGGGCCTTCAGCTTTTTTTCTTGTCCCTCCATATTATCCTTCAGCTCATAAACCATCTCCTTCAGTTTTTCGATCAGCTGTTCCTGAGCCTTCATCTTGCTGTCCTGCTCCCTCCTCTCTTCACGAACCCCTTGGACCATCACTTCCATCTGATGGATGAGTAACTGAGACGATCTGGTATGATCGGAGTATAATTCAGGTTCGTCTGAAAGTTGGGTATTGTCCAAGTGCTCGAGCACATGGGGTGGTAATTTGTAATCGGTCCTGTGCTGCTCAGGTTGGGCTGAACAAGGTGTTTCTGGGATCCAGGTTTCAGGAACAAACTGGGCCTGATAGGATGACGAGGCTTCAGATGTCCCTTGAAAAGGTGAAAAGGAGGGATAGCCATCCAAGAGCGGTAAACCGTGCGTAGGGTAATCGGGTTTTCCGCTTGAAGCAGAGAGGGTTGGAGAAGAAGCGGGTGAATGGATGAAAGTAAACATGGTTGGACAGACTTAAAACCCGAAAGAAAAGTGGTGTATTGTATTGGGGATGTGGTGGTGGACTGGTGAAGAATAAGACCGAAAGAAAGGCCGACATATATACTTGTAAACCTCTCTTATTAAGCCAACCTCGGCTTTACGCCGAGATTAAGTCGCATACTGATGTAACGGCCAATAACCCTATCGATAAGGTAATAACAATGCCGGGTTTATGCAATAAAATTGCATAGCCCTATCCAACATATCTCTTATGCAATACCCTTTTAGGGAAGATAACCGCGTGTACAATAAAAATGAAGCAGGTGATGGATAAGAGTTAGCGAATAAGAGGTGAAGGAGTTATCTTTATCTCTTTCACATGAGATTCTAGACTTTAAATGTCTTTTACATTAATGAGTCATAGATAAGAGTCAACCAATCAAAGCTGAAAAGGTTATATTTATCTCTTTCACATGTCAGCCCAGACATCTAGATCGCCGATAACAGTGAGTCATAAATAGAATGAGCCAATCAAATCTCTTCCCCTTATCTTTAGCCCAGAAGATTACGTGTCATTCTCTCAGGATCGTCACTTGCTTTGAGTCATTGTTAAGGATAAGCCAATAAAATATATCACCCTTATCCTTTTGTTGTAAGGATAACAGGTTTTCGACCCATCATCTGACACTTCTGCCTGATTGGCAGTATGGATGCCTAAGCTTGGCACAATAATATCTCGCTGTTGCCTACTTGGCACGCTTTTACCTCGTTGGCAAATAGAAGTATAAGTATCTCTCATTTCTCCCTACTAATTTATGTTCACCACCTTACCAAGGCATCTCAACATCCGATCACTTCTTTCAAACAGCACTTTCATCCAAGAAGTTATCAGCAACCACCTTTCGTCAACCATCTTTGCACCAACCCCACCATTCTTAACAGAATTTACCAAACCAACCCTCCTTTCGCCTACCCGTCCGATAAACCAAATACACTCACACACTACAATGGCTTCTACATTTACCTCCATCCCCCTCTCTGTATCTGTCCAAGTATCAACTACCAAACCTTCTCACAAAAACCTTATGGGGTTTTCTTCCGAACGTCTTATATTTCGACCGCTTCTTGCCTCGGATTTTACGGCATACCTTGCCATATACAAGTCATCTCTATCCAATAGCGGAACGTCCTCAACACCAAACCAAAGCCAGTTGGAAACTTTCGTTCAAAGTACTCGAGAATACTTTCTCGAACGAAAACTCATCGACTATGCAATGGTCGGAATCTTCCTCAAAAAGCCAGACGGAACCGAAGGGGAGTTAATTGGAGATGGAGGGGTGTTCTTCTTGGATAACAAGGATGAAAAATGGCCTGAGATCTATTATGTTTTGAAAGAAGAGTATTGGAATAAGGGATACGCCACTGAGTTTGTAAAGGAGTTCCTAGGTGTTTGGTGGAGTCTGCCACGTGAGAATACACGCATGCGTGTACAGGCTATCTCATTGGGTAAATTTTTTTACCATCAAGAGGCTAAAGAGCAATTGGGAGCTGAGATCCATATGAGTAACAAAGGAAGTATAAGAGTTTTGGAAAAAACAGGGTTTGAATTTTGTGGGGAATACTTAGCAGGTGGAGAGAAATTTAGCTATTGGAGATACACTTCTCCTCATTAATTGTACCTTACTATCTTTGGTACTGGAGGAAATAAAGATGAAGTCACCAATTTTTTTTTTATTTTTTTTTATTTTTTTATTTTTTTTTATTTTTTTTAGTTATACATTTGAGGCAAAAATTTACCTCATAAAGACATTTGCCCGTAAGGAAGAACATACAAACTTACTTATTATTAATATATTAACAATAAGCTAAAATAACTTTGAATTCGTATATTTTATTAGTTAAACACATCTAACTAAAAGTTTCGACTGTACATTAAGCAGCATTTCAGCCACCCATTAGTGACCCAGTCTGTAGCGACCCTTTATATGGCCGACGGTCTTAAAGTTTATTAAGCTTCTTTAACCGTATTCACTAATATCGCCAAATAATATTAAATATTATTCTATAACCCCGTCGGGCTATACCACTTTAATCTTTTTTTTTTTATAAAAATTGCAAAAAGATTTTTACTCATGGGACTATGATTTATATAAGAATATAAATATAAATTTTAAAATGTAATTTTTAAAGTATAGAAACAATTTTTAACGAAAAAGACCTATTTATTACGAGACATATCTTCTACTATTCATTGTCTTTTTACCAATTTCTTTTCTGTCTGTAATGCTCTCCTAATGGTTTTTTCATTACAGTTAATAGCTTTAGCTGCTTCTAAAATAGTAGGATATTGACCGTAAATAGTTCTATCTAAGTTGTACAACACAACAGGTCTTGTGTTAACTATACACTTTTTCTTAGTTTCATCTGACATAGGAGGTTTAAGTAAAGCTTTTTCTCTAATTCTTTCTATTGTTTCATGAGACAAATATTTACCTTCCGAACGTCTTATATTTCGACCGCTTCTTGCCTCGGATTTTACGGCATACCTTGCCATATACAAGTCATCTCTATCCAATAGCGGAACGTCCTCAACACCAAACCAAAGCCAGTTGGAAACTTTCGTTCAAAGTACTCGAGAATACTTTCTCGAACGAAAACTCATCGACTATGCAATGGTCGGAATCTTCCTCAAAAAGCCAGACGGAACCGAAGGGGAGTTAATTGGAGATGGAGGGGTGTTCTTCTTGGATAACAAGGATGAAAAATGGCCTGAGATCTATTATGTTTTGAAAGAAGAGTATTGGAATAAGGGATACGCCACTGAGTTTGTAAAGGAGTTCCTAGGTGTTTGGTGGAGTCTGCCACGTGAGAATACACGCATGCGTGTACAGGCTATCTCATTGGGTAAATTTTTTTACCATCAAGAGGCTAAAGAGCAATTGGGAGCTGAGATCCATATGAGTAACAAAGGAAGTATAAGAGTTTTGGAAAAAACAGGGTTTGAATTTTGTGGGGAATACTTAGCAGGTGGAGAGAAATTTAGCTATTGGAGATACACTTCTCCTCATTAATTGTACCTTACTATCTTTGGTACTGGAGGAAATAAAGATGAAGTCACCAATTTTTTTTTTATTTTTTTTTATTTTTTTATTTTTTTTTATTTTTTTTAGTTATACATTTGAGGCAAAAATTTACCTCATAAAGACATTTGCCCGTAAGGAAGAACATACAAACTTACTTATTATTAATATATTAACAATAAGCTAAAATAACTTTGAATTCGTATATTTTATTAGTTAAACACATCTAACTAAAAGTTTCGACTGTACATTAAGCAGCATTTCAGCCACCCATTAGTGACCCAGTCTGTAGCGACCCTTTATATGGCCGACGGTCTTAAAGTTTATTAAGCTTCTTTAACCGTATTCACTAATATCGCCAAATAATATTAAATATTATTCTATAACCCCGTCGGGCTATACCACTTTAATCTTTTTTTTTTTATAAAAATTGCAAAAAGATTTTTACTCATGGGACTATGATTTATATAAGAATATAAATATAAATTTTAAAATGTAATTTTTAAAGTATAGAAACAATTTTTAACGAAAAAGACCTATTTATTACGAGACATATCTTCTACTATTCATTGTCTTTTTACCAATTTCTTTTCTGTCTGTAATGCTCTCCTAATGGTTTTTTCATTACAGTTAATAGCTTTAGCTGCTTCTAAAATAGTAGGATATTGACCGTAAATAGTTCTATCTAAGTTGTACAACACAACAGGTCTTGTGTTAACTATACACTTTTTCTTAGTTTCATCTGACATAGGAGGTTTAAGTAAAGCTTTTTCTCTAATTCTTTCTATTGTTTCATGAGACAAATATTTACCTTTATTTAATTTACCGGCGAAGCAGCCCCAGTCTTCATCTTTTTTTTAAAAAGATGAAGACGCCGGGGCTATTTGTTCCCGTCTCGCATCACTATAAATATCTTTCATCTTTTGACGATCAATTTCAGTGTGTTTATATCCGAAACTAGAACCTGCTTCTGTTAAAATATTGTAATTAGGTACTAATAATTTTAAGTATTTATCTTCTAAACGCAACAATTCATGGTTATTTTCTTTGGTAACAATATTAGGATATAAATCTAATACAACAAAAGCAAAATTTTTCAAATCATACTTTTTAATGGCTAATTTAACTATTTTGCTACCCCTAAAATAAATAACATGGTTGCAGAATCTAGCATAAAATCTACCAGTTGAGGCAGAACCTATATAATAATCTTTAGTTGTTTTATTAATTATCATATATACACCACTTAAACCTCTTGTATCATTTAATATTTGTTTTCTAGTTTCTTCTAAATTTAAATTTTCATAGCAATACACAAGGTTTAAACCTAACTCATTAATAATTGTTTCTAGTCTTTCAGACATTTTAATACTATTTGAAGAACTTCTTGTAGAATATCCTCTTTTTACAATACTTTTGTTAAATAGTCTTTTACTATTTACTTTAAAATTCATTACATTTTTTTTATTAAAATTTACACTTTCTTTATTACTTATATCAAACCATTTTGGGCTATGTTGGTAACCCAGGAAAGCTGTCTAAATTTCCGCTAACTATCCTTTTATTTTATCTGAATAGCGCGCCTGTACTTTATCAAAATATTAGTCCCCGAGACACGCTAAATCTCTTTATAATATTTCTCATTTAAAGCCTTGTGTATAACAAATTTGTTATAGAAATTTCCGACTGTACATTAGATATCATTTCAGATACCCACAGGTGACCCAGTCTGTAGCGATCCTGTATAGAACCGACGGTCTTAACTTAGATATCAAGTCTTTAACCGTATTCACCCGCATTGCCAGATAACTAGTAGTTATCCTATACCCCTGTCAGGGTATACTATCTCACAGTAATATCTTATTACTAGTATATTTCTATATACATATTGCATATACTTTTATTGGAGACGGACTTTGATTTTTAATTTCATATTAAATGTAACCAATAAATTTATATTTCATCTATTATATAAGGTTTAACTATTGCAACTAAATCAGTCATGCTTTCTTTTCAAATACTTATTTTTCATTGATCTGCAAATCCTGTTTTTACAACAGTACATTTAAGATTATATTTATCTTTTAATATATTACATAAAAAAGTACATTCTTTAAAAGTAAAACCATTAGTTGCAATGTTTATACCTTGTTTTGCTTGTCTAGAACCATCTTGTGGGGTTTTACTGTAGAAAAACTATGTTAAAGTTATTTTGTACTTACCATATATCTCCTTACTAACTAGGTATTTATTAATTGTATTTCTAGATATCTTCATATTTAGAGATGCATCTCTAAATGAATTAAAAACTAATTTTTCATTTGTTTCTATATTAGTAAATACAACTTTTTTACTTTTAGTTAAAACATTAAATTTAATCATACCTGCGGTAATTTTAGCTCTAACATCCGCAGGAAAAGGTGAAGCATTCAATTTTGCTATATTATTTTTGATTTTTATTAAATGTTCTGGAGTTTTAGTTTTCATACGTAATTTAGTTTTTTCTGAATGTTTAAATCCTAAGCTTGACCCCGCTCTGAGTAAAATATTATATTCAGGTTTTAAAAGATCTAAGTAGTATTGTTCTCTTTCAATCAAATTAGATATTTCACAATATTCTAGTATTTCAAGTTTAAATTTGGAATATCCATATTTTAAAAGAGCTCTATCTATACGCATATTACGTTTAGTATCGGCTATGTGGTTATAATTGTAATATTGGTAAAATCTTTTACTTAAATTAGCACTAGATCCTACATAGCTTTTACCGGTTTCTTTATTTATTCAACGATATATACCTGATTTACCCCTATTTTCTTTAACAGCCAATTCTTTATTAACGTCAGCATCATCATAAGTAGCAACTGTTTTAATTTGGTCATTATAGTTTTTATAACCACCTGTTGTATTTAAATGATTACTGTCTAATAAATAGTATAATTCAGGGTACATATAAGGATGAATAATTGAACGTAAAAGTGGTATAGATTCTACTTTAATACATATTTCCATCTTACCAGAATGATTTAATACCGTAGTATCAATACCATATTTATCTATTAAAACGTTTTTTAATAAATTTAAATCATTCATGTCGTTAAATTTTGTATATAAAATTAACCCCTCTGATTTAAAAGATCCTGTTTGCATGACAAGGTGAGCTAAACCTATAGGAGTTATATATTCTCCTATTCAGCTAGGTATAATTTTTGTTTTTTTTCCGTTTACGTCTTTATAAAAAGAATCATAAATTCACAATAATGAAGTAAAAGTATATAGAGTTAATCTATAATTAAACCTATCTTCCAACTCTCTTGCACTATCTTTATCAGATTTCTTTACAAGATGAGGAGTGATATTAGAACAATAACCTAATTTATAAAAATATAAGGTAAGACTATGAATATAAGCAGTATTATTTATTCCTTGCTCCATACTAAATCTTACACTTGGAGATGTTTGACCCTTAATTTGGTCTGCTCACCAGTCACCAAGCATACCGCATATTATAATAGATAAAACCTCCTTATTATGTGGACCTATTCTATATAACGCTTTAGTTCTAGATTTACTGAAATAAGATGATGAGTTATATTGGATACATTTATTATGAGAAATTAACATTCAATTTGGCCACTTATCTTTAGCCATCATTAAGATAAAGATAACTACACCAATAGTAAACACTAATGTTCTAGGTGCTCTATATGATCCGTAGTATATATTTCTTCCTATATGTAGGTAAACTAAAAAGAAGAAAGCTGAAGCAGTGTTACTATGTAAATAACGTATTAATCACCCGTTGTTTACATCACGCATAATATGCTCAACACTATTAAATGCTTCTGCTACACTAGGATTGTAATGCATAGCTAATGTTACACCAGTAACAATTTGTATAATTAAACAAAAGGCTAATAAAGAACCAAAATTTCACATGTAACTTAAGTTTATAGGTTGTGGTGAATCAACTAAGTATGAATTCGCTAATCTTAAAATCGGATGACTTTTAAATAATCTCATTTATTTATTTTTTTGCTTTAATCTTATTTTCATTTAGTAAATTATGTTAACAGTTACACTGCTTTATTACTATTTAACGGATTTATTATAAACCGTTAAATCTTTTATAAATTTCCTGTTATTATTTATATGCATAAGTATATAGATATATGACCAATGCATTATTATTAAGTTTTATATTTGCTAGGTGAAAGGGTAAAGTTGTATAGGTAAACTATTCATCTAACTATTAAACTTTAGCATGCTCTATAGCTATTAAACTTTATCATGCTCTATAACTATTAAACTTTAGCATGCTCTATAATTATTTGTAACAATGGTTGAAATAGAAATATACCCCCCCCCCCGCATCGGAAATAAAATTATTAAACCAAAAGGCTTTTGATATCCGTTTAAACTTAAATATAATAGTCATAAGGTGTTTTCTATAAAGAATGCAAATATATTATCCTATTCAGCTAGGTATAATTTTTGTTTTTTTTCCGTTTACGTCTTTATAAAAAGAATCATAAATTCACAATAATGAAGTAAAAGTATATAGAGTTAATCTATAATTAAACCTATCTTCCAACTCTCTTGCACTATCTTTATCAGATTTCTTTACAAGATGAGGAGTGATATTAGAACAATAACCTAATTTATAAAAATATAAGGTAAGACTATGAATATAAGCAGTATTATTTATTCCTTGCTCCATACTAAATCTTACACTTGGAGATGTTTGACCCTTAATTTGGTCTGCTCACCAGTCACCAAGCATACCGCATATTATAATAGATAAAACCTCCTTATTATGTGGACCTATTCTATATAACGCTTTAGTTCTAGATTTACTGAAATAAGATGATGAGTTATATTGGATACATTTATTATGAGAAATTAACATTCAATTTGGCCACTTATCTTTAGCCATCATTAAGATAAAGATAACTACACCAATAGTAAACACTAATGTTCTAGGTGCTCTATATGATCCGTAGTATATATTTCTTCCTATATGTAGGTAAACTAAAAAGAAGAAAGCTGAAGCAGTGTTACTATGTAAATAACGTATTAATCACCCGTTGTTTACATCACGCATAATATGCTCAACACTATTAAATGCTTCTGCTACACTAGGATTGTAATGCATAGCTAATGTTACACCAGTAACAATTTGTATAATTAAACAAAAGGCTAATAAAGAACCAAAATTTCACATGTAACTTAAGTTTATAGGTTGTGGTGAATCAACTAAGTATGAATTCGCTAATCTTAAAATCGGATGACTTTTAAATAATCTCATTTATTTATTTTTTTGCTTTAATCTTATTTTCATTTAGTAAATTATGTTAACAGTTACACTGCTTTATTACTATTTAACGGATTTATTATAAACCGTTAAATCTTTTATAAATTTCCTGTTATTATTTATATGCATAAGTATATAGATATATGACCAATGCATTATTATTAAGTTTTATATTTGCTAGGTGAAAGGGTAAAGTTGTATAGGTAAACTATTCATCTAACTATTAAACTTTAGCATGCTCTATAGCTATTAAACTTTATCATGCTCTATAACTATTAAACTTTAGCATGCTCTATAATTATTTGTAACAATGGTTGAAATAGAAATATACCCCCCCCCCCGCATCGGAAATAAAATTATTAAACCAAAAGGCTTTTGATATCCGTTTAAACTTAAATATAATAGTCATAAGGTGTTTTCTATAAAGAATGCAAGCCTTTAAAATGAATCGAACATTTATCAGAATATTAACAGTATTCCGCTCTACCATTGAGCTATAAAGGCTACTAAATAATAAAATATCTAGTCCCCAACAGGGGCTTTATAATGTTTCTTCCTTTTCATATCCTTATTATATAATTATCCTTCGCAAGAAGTTAAAAAATAAGTGGTTTGAACATTTAACTTTCCACGTGTAAAACAAATGTTCTCTTCCATGAGTTCTTTTTTTTGTGGGGCTTTACTAATCATAAGTAAATCATAGATTCATCTTCTCCCCTAATTGCCTTTTACATTACGTAACTGCAATTTTCCAGCTTACTATAAACTTATTAACTGGGATTTGTTATACTATTTGGTAAAGGTGTTACCTTTCATAACAAGTTAACGGTAAAATAACCATTATTTTAGATTTAACTTTTGTGTTATAATTAACACACGGTAAAAAAACAATAAAAAATAAATGATTTTAACAGTCCTTTCGCCACCAAACTTAATGCACATGATCTTCTTAGATTAATCTCTTGTAGAATCATCTTAAATGAATAATTAATAAATCTATATCACATCTTTTTATAAAAAGATGGGGTTTTTCTTTACGTAAATTTTCTAATAAACCGGTAAGTTCGTATTCTGCTAAAACCGCATCTTTATCTAATAAGATACTATTTCTAGTAAAAAATAAATCACTTAAAACACAAAACTCAGATGTATTACCTGTAGATTTCCTATGTTCAAGAAGATTATTTTTTCTACTCTCTAAGCCATTAATTAAAAAGGTAATTTGGTCTTTTGTTATAGGTTTTCGAATGAAGTTACTTATCCTATTATATAAAGCAATTACGCCTGTTTTTGGTAGATTAACCTCTTTATCCCTTTTTGTGAAAAATTCTGGTTTTTTTTCAATAAGTATTGTTAGTAATTTAGTAAAATCATTTTCTACTAAATTTCTTCCTTCTACTATTATTCCTTTTAGGTTCTTAATCTGAATTTCTCTAAACTCACAAGTAGCTATAGCAATAAGTATTGTTAGTAATTTAGTAAAATCATTTTCTACTAAATTTCTTCCTTCTACTATTATTCCTTTTAGGTTCTTAATCTGAATTTCTCTAAACTCACAAGTAGCTATAGCAACATCAAATCCCCTACCTCTAAAAAAGTTATGTATTCTACTTTTTAATTCTTTAGTTAAGATAGTAAGATTTTCTTCCGTCAAATCATTAACTGAATTTTGAGTTAACTTCTTTAACCTAGAACAAAGAGAATTTATACTAACCTTTATTATATCTTTTTCATAAGTAAGATTAGAAAACAAATCAGGTTTTACCTTAATTAATACATTAAACATATTAGTAATTTCGTCTTCAGCGTTTTCGCCCTCTTTAAATAAGAACGTTCCTTTAAAAAGGGTAAGACCAATATCTTGTAAGTTACACCTTATAGAGTTATCTCCACGTGTTTTAGAAAGGAACGCTAGTTGTTTACTTCTTAATCTATTAATTAAATCATTAATTTGTTCAGATGTAAACGATTTTAAAACCTCTTGCCCTTTTTGTGTTGAATCTCCTAAACTAACATAATTATTTGAATGATCACCATCGTATAAATTAGAATTATCTAAATTATCACCATCATCTGAAGAATCATCCTCTGAATCATCACTCTCCGGGTAATCTAGATTACCTTCTAAGTAAAGTTTAGAAAATGGGTAAATATTTTTAGGCTCTACCCCATGTGATTTAATGATATCTAAATTCTTTTGATAAAAAGCTTGATATAACTTAATATACCCTCCATTTATATTTTCTGAAATAGATAAATCACTAAATCCTACACCGTCTACAATTGTCCTAACAGTCGATTTATCCTCGACCAATTTACTATAGTGCTCCACTAGAACTGATCTACCCATAGTACAAATTTCATCTAAGTATGCATCACGTTCGCTATCAAGTTTATCAGGGTCAAAATCTAAAAAGAGATAGTTTTTATTTTGCAATTTAATCATTCTAATATCAAGACAAGGGTAGTTTGTAGATATATCTCTTCTACCACCAATATCTAGGTTTTCAGAATCTAATGGTCTCTTTATTCCCCTATTTAAATTAGAGGAATGCAAGGATTGTCTTGAAGATTCACCTTGTTGAATATCATAGTCATAATTAGGGAAACCTTTTTGCATAAATACCTGTAAATCATAACCATTCTTCATAGGATCCGTTAAGTGAAGGAGTTCTCTAGTTCTATCAGCCGAAGGGTCGTAGAAAGAATCTATATTTTTAGGACATAGATCAAATGAATTAGTATGTTTAGGAGATAGATCTAATAAACCTTTTGAATACTGTGTATCTAATAATGAATTTAAAAAATTAATATTAAAAGCGGATTTTTTATCCACTTCATTAACAAAATTTAGATGAATTCTGTTTAAATTAAATTCTTCAAGATGCCCATTTTTAAAGGTAGTATTTATGGTAACGATTTGATCCGCACAAGTTAAGTTAATTTTACAGGTAAGATTTGAATAGCTAGAAACGAAATTAGAAATAAGATCTCTAAGATATAAATTGTAATTTTTCAATTGTACTTCTAGAGAACTAATATCACCTTTATATGAATAAAAAAGTTCTACTTTGTTTTCTACGATTCTAGCTATATCAATTCTAGTGAATTTACTTATTTTAGTTAAAGGGTAAATGTTCATTTTATTTTTAATTATATCACTACAAGATGATCTAAAAGGACTTGATATATTTTTAAATATCTCAAAACAAGATGATCTAAAAGTACTTGATATATAATAATTATAATAGTTAGACGTAAATGAGTGGAAGAATCTACCAATAATAGGAAACTTAGTTATGATATTATAAATACCTTCAGCTAAACTTTGACAACTATTTGCCTTAATTGCTCAACCATCAGCTAAACTTTGACTACTATTGGCCTTAATTGCTCAACAATCAGCGAAGTAAATGCGTGAAAGTAAATTACTTATATTTGTTAAACCTAAGAACATTATAAAGTAAGGCAATACATAGTAATAATTAACACTACCTAGTAACATCATGAAAATAAGGCTAGATAAACTTAAAGATACGTTATCTAATATAAATTCTTTAGTTATAGAACAGATAAAGAATATGAGAATTAATCTAACACTAATTACTTTAGGAAAAAACGTATAAAGAAATAGTGTAAGAGAACTAGTATCAACTATTATTCCTAAACCTAAGATGAACAAGAGCACATTTAGGATAAAAATAGCTAAAAACATAGTTAGTGCAATAATAAGGAGCTGCTCTTTATTTTTCATAATAAATAAAAACTTATCCTTAATAGACAAGGATTTCCTATTATTTAGTAAACCAATAATAATCATATTTAACCCAATTATTATGTTAATACATATAAATGTATCGTTAAAAATTGAGTCAGAAATAGTTTTATCCACTAGCCCAATGTAATTTCCTGAAAAAACAGCTAACAAATCACCAGTATAATAGTAGTCATTCTGATTATACCATAGTGTTAGAGTAATAACGGCGGAAAAGGTTAGTAATAAAAGTATAAAAAAATGAGGTATACTTCAATCAAACGATAGAGGTATGAATAAAAGAGATATAATAACTATAGAAACTAGAAAAAATTTTGTAATGAATAAGTATTCTATAATTTTAAACTCCTCCCGCATTTTATTTAAAAGTAAGGTTCCGTAATAAATTAGTTTTGTAAATAAAAATCTACCCGGGCTGCTGTATTCTTTTAATCAAACTTTTCTAGGGTAGAAGGAAGTTAATAATAAGATAACGCTAGTTATTAAAAAGATAAAAAGGTGGAAAAAATTAGTAGTAGCTGTCGTATGGAATAACCCACCGAATATACCTACACCTTTTGCCAAAAATAAAAGATATAAATTATCATAAGCAATAAAAGCTGATATAAGTAAAATAGTAATCGTTGCTCTTGAATAAAGTATAGATTTGTCCCGTCTTGAAGTAATGGCATTAGATAAAAGTAATAAAATTAATGAGTTGAATAGCATAATCAGAATAGAGAGATTCGAACTCCCCTTTTACACCATCCCGCTTTTTGGCTGAAAGGTAGTAAACATTACCGCTTAAATATTCGGACATAAGATGTATAGGTGAACTATTCACCTAACTATTAAACTTTAGGATCCTCCCTTTTTATAGATTTCTCCCTTTTTAGAGGATTCCCCCTTTTTAGTGGATTCTCCTCTTTTTAGAGCTTTTAGATGATTCTCCATTGTTAATATTCATGCTATCTTTTAGTGATTCTCAAATTGCTATTTGAACACCGTTATCATTTTGTAAATCTAAAGGGTAATCTGTTTCCACTGAAGACAATGAATAATTTTCTGACATATCTTTGTCAAAAATATTTTCAGTATCTTTCTGTTTACCTTTTCCTTTGTCAAAGTTATTTTCAGTATATTTCTGTTTACCTTTTCCTTTGTCAAAAGGATCCACACATGTTTATAAAATAAATTAATTTACTTCATAATTAAGCTAGCCGTTGACTTATAAGGTCATACGCTGTACTTAGAGCTTTTAGATGATTCTCCATTGTTAATATTCATGCTATCTTTTAGTGATTCTCAAATTGCTATTTGAACACCGTTATCATTTTGTAAATCTAAAGGGTAATCTGTTTCCACTGAAGACAATGAATAATTTTCTGACATATCTTTGTCAAAAATATTTTCAGTATCTTTCTGTTTACCTTTTCCTTTGTCAAAGTTATTTTCAGTATATTTCTGTTTACCTTTTCCTTTGTCAAAAGGATCCACACATGTTTATAAAATAAATTAATTTACTTCATAATTAAGCTAGCCGTTGACTTATAAGGTCATACGCTGTACTATATTTTTTTATTGTTTTATATTTTTTTATAGTACTATATTTTTTTTAAAGTTTTATATAAAAGTTGGTTTATGATATGTTCTGTACTATATTTTAGTAATTGTTTTATATAAAAGTTGGTTTATGATATGTTCTGTACATAAGTATAACCCAGGGATGTGAAGGAGTTGAACCTTATATTTATGATCTGCAATCAAAATGCATAGCCGTATGCAACACACCCCTTTTTTTCTATTGTATAGGACTCTTTAAAAGGTCAAAAAGTCTAATTCTTTCCCTTTTACTTTTTTTAATATATCATAATATATGTAAAAAAAAGTTAGGGAACCCCTTAAGGTTCCTAAAGGAACCCCGCAGGGGTAGAAAATAAAGGTAATATACCTCTAATGTAATTCTAGTGCATCTTTAATGTATGAACAAGATAATACCACAAATACTTGTGATTGTATAAAGGCAATACCTAATTCTAATCCAGAGAATGCAATTATAAAGGCTAATGGTAATAATCCTAGAATAAAGAAAATGATACCAGAACTCATAATATTGTATGTAAATCCACTTAAGATATTTAAAAGCATGTGACCTGATAATCGTCCAACAACTTCATCCTTAGATTATATTATTTACTTAAAATTTTAAAGATATATACTTCAATTACGAGATGTACTATAAAGTATACAACATATACCTCAGTATTCTAGTCTACTAGTTTGAACAGATATTTCCCTTTAAAAGGTTTAGTTCTATTATCTTTTAAATATAAAGATATACTAGGTTGACGATAGCCTAATGCTCTAGCAGCAGCGGTAATAGAAGAGTATATTATAACCTCTTTAGTGTCAACGTTAGTAACCTCCACTTTCTTAGAGGTTTTTTGAACCTTTTCGTTAATTATATTTGTACTTGTACTTGTGTGATCTGAATTTAATTTAAATGTATATCTACCTAAAACAGGTTTATCTTGTTTCAAGTAAATATAATGCTCAATATATCTTTTGTCTATATCTAAAGCTCGAGCTGCAGCCTTAATGGCATGATAAGTAGAAATACTATTTGTTTCCAAATCAGTTACCTCAACTTCTATTCCACTAGGTTGACCTTTAGATAATTTAGTTAAAAATTCCGGAGATTTAAATGTCTTAGAAGCAGCTATACGCATATTTTCTATTGTAGCTTCAGAATGTGTTCAACCTGATCCTCGTGAAGGACTTCCAGGTGTTTTTAATAGATTGTATTCAGGAGAGTATATTTCAAAAAAGTGTTTTTCTCTAGACATAGGACTATCTTTTTCACAAAACTCTAGAATAGTCAGACTAAAATTAGTATAACCGTACTTTAATAAAGCAACATTAATAGCCATACTTTTTTCGTTTAGCATTCTATTTACATTGTAATATTCCAAAAGTCTACGCTTTAAATCTATAGAACTTCCTACGTACTTCTTATGATTCAATTTATTAGTTCACATATAAATTCCAGATTTACCTTTAATATATTTAAGGATATCTAGTTTGTCTTTGTCTGCATCAGAGAAAACCATCAAATCAAAAGAAGAGTCATCACTTTTTGAAGTTGAAAACGCTCTCACCCCAAAAGGTATTAAACCTTTTGTAGAAAAGGCATACTTTTTAGGTGGATACAATAATCTACGCGATCTTACGCTATATAAGTTAAACCTATCATATGTGACAGTATTTTAGTCTGACATAGGACTATCTTTTTCACAAAACTCTAGAATAGTCAGACTAAAATTAGTATAACCGTACTTTAATAAAGCAACATTAATAGCCATACTTTTTTCGTTTAGCATTCTATTTACATTGTAATATTCCAAAAGTCTACGCTTTAAATCTATAGAACTTCCTACGTACTTCTTATGATTCAATTTATTAGTTCACATATAAATTCCAGATTTACCTTTAATATATTTAAGGATATCTAGTTTGTCTTTGTCTGCATCAGAGAAAACCATCAAATCAAAAGAAGAGTCATCACTTTTTGAAGTTGAAAACGCTCTCACCCCAAAAGGTATTAAACCTTTTGTAGAAAAGGCATACTTTTTAGGTGGATACAATAATCTACGCGATCTTACGCTATATAAGTTAAACCTATCATATGTGACAGATCTCTTAGTGGAATTTTTAACAAAAGATAATATAATTCGTTAACAAGTTTATCCTTTCTTTAAAGGTATATATAAACTTTGTCCCCTTATTTAAAGGTGTTTATATACTTTATCCTTTCTTTAAATTATTACAGTATTATTTTACATCTTACGAAATTGCCGATTATATCTTTATTTTCCTTTTCAATTCCCTCTTTATTCTCAACTATTATGTCGATAGAGGAAATAAAAACAAAAAGGAGAAATATTATAAAATGAGGATAGGCTATTGTGATAACTTTAATCTTAGGTTACTTAATTTCGCCCAAGAACCGGCTTTCCCGGCGACTAGAGTACACCTTACCATTGGTTTTACCTAATGGAAGAACCGTCTACTCGTTGCTCTTTTACAGATAGTTCATTATCTATTTTAGATCCGCGATCACCCATTTCTATTACTAGAATCTCTAATGATGTTACTATACCCTCAATCATTAATGAGGCCAGGTAAGAAGTTTCCGTCTTACCTTTAGTTATTAGAGCTTTAGGGCTTCCCCGGAGTTTGGCTCTTTTACACAGTAAGAATGAGGCACCTAGTCTCATCTTTTTATGTTGGCTGCTAATCTTAATCCTAAAGATACATTTCTAGCTAAGTATGAAATGAATTCAATTAATACAAGTAAAGGTAATAATCCTAATGGACAACCAGCTGGAACAAATAAAGAAAAGAATTTTAATCCGTGTTCTTTGAATCCTAAAACTGTTGCACCTAATACAACAGTAAAACTAAGTGAGAATGTTAATATAAAATGAGATGTTGAGGCAAAACTATAAGGACTTCTTGATAGACATATAGACATATCAAGCCGGACTATATCTTGACTGCTCTATTTAGTAATATGAGCAGCCTTTTACGTGTAGTCTCTGAGGACCCTCTAGTATACACTATTCTTTTTGTCTAAAGTATTAGTAATATCTGTTGGTTTCCTGCTGATTTTTCATTGTTTTATCTTTAGAGTTGTTACGTCTTTTAATAAATTCTACAGCCATTGTTAAATTTATTATTCATGATCGTATCTAAAGCATTAGAAATTTTCAGCATATAGTAAAATTTTACATATTATATTACCAATTATAATAAAGCGTAATTAAAAACAAAATATAAGAGTTAGACTATTTTATATATAAGACGTTTAGTTAATGTATTCTTTTACTGTTCATATTACTTTTAATTCTTTTTATATTTTCTATACCCTGCTTTGTTAAATGATCCTTAGATTTGATTAACTCGGCTACTTGACAAAAATCTCTCCTGCGGAGCTCCGCAGGAGCTCTAAGGAGCTCCCGCTGGGAGAGGTAATCTTCCTTTTTAGTGCCTAGTAATGGGTATTTATTAAATAAAGATATGATTTTATTTATATCAGAAAAAGTTGAAACAGTTAAATTTACTTCATTACGGCTACTATAACATATCCCACAACCAGCCCTGCAGCCCCCAGCTACTTGTTGCTGGAGGGCTAAATAATTTGAAATATTATCTAATAATACTGAATCCTTAGAATGTTGAGTTATTACAAATCTTAAACTTATATTGTCTGTTGTTTTTTTGCTTTTAGATTCTTGAATAATAACCATAAAAGATCCTTCCCCTAGTTTTTTTTTAGCTTTTATTTCTGAAATATCAACCTTTGGTCTTACTACGGGTATCAAATTAGGAAATGTTTCTTTAAATTTTTCAGATAAACCCCAATTTAATACAGATTTTATACCAACTAATGTTAGTAAACCTTTTTCAGTTAAATGTAACTTTTCCTGTATTAAATCAATAGATTGTTTAAATAACAGGTAATCTGCTAATTTTTGGGTTATTAAAGGATAATTATCGAAATGAGTTGTTATTACTCTTAAATTCTTCAAAGAACTAACACGATACATAAATGAATCTTGACCATGTTTATATATTTTACCTACACCCCATGTTTTTTGTAAAGCTTCTAAGATTTTTAGATCTTTTTTATGTAAATTAAGTTGAAATATAGGTTTAACTTGTCATCCTGTTTTCATTCTACAATCTTTATAGATAGATGTTGTAAAACAACCCTCTGCATCTACAAGACCTGTAATATAATAAGGGTTAAGATAATAGGTGTTATTAAGGTTATATCTAGGATATTTAGAATTATTTGAAGAATATAGTCTGATAATTTTGTTTTTTAAATTAGTTAAGCTAAATGTTTGGATAATATATATATGTAGGCTCCTTTTAACCTTTCCATACAGAGTGCAATAGGAATAATGCATAATAATTATAAACAAGATAATGGTTATAAATAAGATAATGGTTATAAATAAGATAATGGTTATAAATAAGATAATTTAATATAAGTAAGAGTAAGTTTAGATATTTTCTATTTTTCGTTCTTGGAAGGGTTTTTTATTCTAATGGCCCTATCACTTTTAATAGCATTAATCAGTTCTAACCCTTTTTCAGTAAGATGAGCTTTAGATTTTAATAATTCGGATACTTTAACAAAATCCAAGAAATCTTGTTGTTTAGAACCTAATAAGGGATATTTCTGAAATAAAGGTATAATAATATTGTTTATATCCTTCTTGTTAGAAACAGTAAAATAAACTTCTTTTCGATTAGCTGTAGTAATATATCTACCGCAGCCTAAATATTCCACCAAACTCTTCATTAATATATTATCACGAATATGTTGAGTCAAAGTGAACCTTAAAGATACTATTATTTTATCTTTTATTTTTTGAGTAACAATTTGGAAAGACCCTTCTCCCTCTACAAAACCTACTAGTCATTGCTTATCCTTTATAGGGCTAGATAAAACCGTAGGTCTATTAGCAGGAGTAATATTTAATCATTCTTCCTTTAATTTATCCGGTAAACCTCTATTAATAGAAGCCTTTAGATGGATTATTTTCAAAATTCCTGGTTGAGTTAAATGTTCTCCTATATTCATTAATTCAACAACCTGCTTAAATAAAATATAATCAGCTTGTTTTTGAGTAAGTAAAGGAAAACTGTCTAAATGTTTTATTATTACGCTTAAATTATTTAAACCAAAGATACGATAATAAAAAGAATCCGGGCCGTGTTTATAAATACGACCTACACCTAATGATTTCTGAATTAACTCTAACAACTCTTTATCCTTAGCATGTAAAGATATTTGAAATGTAGGGATAATTTGTCAACCTGTTGATAATTCATTGTTTTTAAGGATAGAAATATTAAAACAACCTTCACCGTCTATAAATCCCGTTAGATAATGAGGATTAATAACAAGAGAGGAGCTATCTTTATTTAGATGATTATTATCAGAAAGAGTAGAATATAAATTAACCCTCACCCGGGCGGCTTTTTTATTTGGAACTTTTCAATTACTCGTGATTAAACTAACACTATTTAGTTTAAAACCATTATCTCTTTTACACCTCTGGCTTATAATTTTAAAATCATTATTGTTATTAATACTGTTATAAAGGTATTGTTCGCGAACCATTCCTATTAAGTTATTTATTAAAATAAAAATAAATAATGTGTACATAAATGGGAAGTAAGCTTGCCCATTTTTGTTGTTAATTTGGTTTACAACAATACTGTGTATAGTTGCATATAATGTTTCTTGACTTAAAGATCATTTGTTTGGAGTAATTTTTGAGTGGTTAGTAGCTAAAATACTAAAATAGAAAGCTATGAAAGCAGCTATAGTCATATATAACCCTATATTAGTTATAGATAGGTTCATATTTGCTAATAATGGTGTATCTATACTAAATAAGTTTCTTATTTCAAATTGGTCAAGAGGGCTTAATATTGTTTGATATTTAAACATATATAAAAGATTATGTTTTACTATAAGTATAAAATTAGTTTTTTTCCCCCCTCCGCAAGCTTAGGGTGGGGGGGTTTTTAGGGGAAATAATTTAATCCTATTTCGGGTTTTTATGATTCAAACATAACAAATCCTCAACCTAAATGAGGCGCCTAACCAACCTGGCTTTAACCCGTTTATAAATAGAATGTACTATATGAATAAGGTAACTAAAAAAAAAGTGTTTTAATAAAAAAATAAAGTTGTATTCAATTTAATGTGTATTAGTATTAATTTCTAAATCGTATATATTTGAGCTATATTAAAATAATAATACTATAATATATATCGAAAACTGAGAACAAGTTATTAATTATTATATAAGATTGCCATAAAGAAAAATAAATTGAAAAATACTTTATACCAAATATATCTAAAAATCAACCTTTTACCAACTATGTCTAAATTCATAACACAATTAAACTATGATAAAAATTTTTGGGCTGACATAAAATATACTTTAAAAGTATTGTTTGTACAATATCCTACTGTTTTACGCTCCTGATATGTTATATTTGCTATAATATCTGTTAGAACTAGTAACATAAGGTTTTTGAATATATCTTTATATTAAGACAAAATAAGATATATTACTTGGATACAAGTAAGCCGGGTCATGTACGTAATATTTAACTAAAATAAAGATTAATTAAGGCTTTTTATTTCATAGTTATAATAAAAAACTAAAAGTTTTTATTATTTTAGTTTCTGTGAATTACCCAAGCTTTTACCTCACTTTTTAAAAAAGCTATATTTAAATAACTGGACTTCCCTACTATTCTCCTAAAAATATTAAGTATAATAAAATTAAGATGAATTACATTTGTATCACAAGTTTAAAAACAAAAGTTTTTTATCCTTTTTTTAGAATTAGTCCATTCTAAGTTTATATATCCGTGTGTATTCAACTAACATCCATCCAAAAGTGGGTTTAGAATGCGGGCAAATTCCACTATATATGGAACGATTAGTATCAAATACCATAGCAGAAGTTTGTACATCAATTTGGTTATGTATTGTGACAAGGGGTAAACTTAATAGTAGATAATTCACGTTCATCTCCTTTTCTTTAATCATAATAACATAATTTAATTAACAAAGTATTACGTAAGATGATATTTAATTGTTTACGTAGTGTATAGGGTTTCTAAGGGTTTCTTTTAGTGCCTTATTTTTTTTTAGTTATTTCGTTTGTTTTTTTTTTTCGACGTAATTTAGATGAAATTACTATCCCTGCGGGATGAGCCCCATCGGGGATCTTCCCAAAGGGTCAGCCCCTAGTTTTTCTCCAGTCTTCTTTTAGCCCTCCAGCTACAAGTAGCTGGGGGCCTAACTTTTTTTAATCTACGAATTACGGATTTGACTAGTCAAATCGTAGATTCCGTAATTAAAAAAAAGTAAGAAGCTGAAGAAAAGAAGACTGGGTCTGCTTTGCTGGGAAAAAAATAACCCAGCATCCCAAAATGACAAAAGCCAATATGATATGTGATAGGGTACTCCCTAGACTAGCTTGCAGCGAAGAGGGTTTTGTTGTGAGTCCCCTAATTGCTCTTACATTTGTGTAATGCTATTTTACATAAGCTGGTATTAATTATACTATATTGTAACATGGTTACATTTTATAACAAGTTAATTGTAAAAAAAAATGATTAAAAGAAATGTATCTTCTTTTAAAGAAGATAACACAAAATAAAGTAATTTATGCGAGCCAGGAGAGAAATTTGAATTCCCACTATTAATGCATGAAATTAATGTTCTACCGATTGAACTATCCTGGCTTATTATTGTATAATATACAACAAATATATTCCCTATCTAAACTATGTTGGTATAAGTATATTTTATATCACATGTAATAGGTAAACAATATTAGTTTATAAACGTGTATAAACGTATATAAACACATATAAACATATATAGCACATTAAATAACAACCCTATATATAAAATACTGGGAGGATACCCTGAATCGAACAGGGAACTTACTGTGCCACATACAGTTGTTCTGCCAATTGAACTATATCCACCTTTTTTATGTAGGGGTGATTCGAACACCCATAAGTAAATACCAAAAATTTATGACTTACCATTAGTCTACTACATATTAATAATGATCAACATATAAAAAAAATAAATTAAAATATGTAAACTTTATAGAATAATACGTTACTATAATATATGGGTAATAAGACTCGAACTTATATGAATTAATTTCACCCCGTCCTAAGCGGGACCTGTCTACCAATTTCAGCATACCCATTTTTAGTGCTGTTTGGACCCCCTCTCTCTGAGAGAGAGGGGGTCCTAAAAAATAAATTTATTTTAGGATACTGTGTAAATAAACCTTAATATTTACAAATATTGTATAAGCAATACAAACACAACTTAAAAGTATAAACACAACTTAAAATAAGCTAATTCACCTTAAATGTATAAACACAACTTAAAATAAGTTAATTCACCTTAAATGTATAATAGATTTTAAAATAACTAAATACACCTTAAATAACCTAAATTAAATTGTATTTTCATTAAACATAACTATTAAATAAATAATTATTAAGTTGTATATTATTTTTAATTTATCTTCTTATAATAAACTAAATACTATTGTTTAAATAATATGCTTTATATAAGATTTGAACTTATAGCCTAAACATTTTATTTTTAATGCATTTAATTAAAAAATTAGTACATTTAATTTATAACAAACATATCAAATACATTACTATGTATTTATATATAAAAGATAAAAATTATAAATAACCGTATAAAAATATTTACCCTTTTTGTAAAAATAAGAGTAACCTTTATGTGTTCAAGTTTAACGGTGTTCGCCTTATACACTTGTTTGTCGCATCGTGCTTAATCGAAAGATTATATAGTTGGTTTGTATGTGGCTGAACAAGTATAATAACGTAGGAGGTGTTTCTGTACGATTGTTCCTGAAAACCTATAGTAAACAAGTGTAGAATGGAGGTAGTATAAGGTGTAGGTATGAATATAAGCTTACCAATGGATTCCCCATCAGAATCTGGAACAACGAAGTCCCCAAGCTAAGTGGTATCTGATAAAGCTATTTTTGTTCCCTCGTACAATGAGCCAAGTGTTCCCCCTTTTACTGTACAGATATACCTTATACCCAAAGGTAAATTTGATCGAATGAGCACGAAAGGTTTATCTTCTTCCCGCAGAGAGTAACGGTATACAGAAGACATAATTGGCAAAGTTAAAGTATGAAAGAGATAAGGTGTAGAGTTATGATCTTGATGCAATAATGCTAATATGACTTCTACTCGGTTCAATGATTGGATGCCTAGTCTAATTTGCAGCATGGTTGCCTTTTTGGCATAGCTAAAAATAGCATAGTTGCCTTTTTGGCATAGCTAAAAATAATATGGTTGCCTGCTTGGCACAGCTAAAAACTGCCGTCGCCTTTTTGGCGTTTTAAAGTATAAGTACCACCCTTTTCTCCCGACTATTTCGTTTTCACCACCCCACCAAGGCATCGCATACCAAACCTACCGTCCACCAACCATCCTTTCGCCAACCGCTTTATCAACACACTTCGCCAAACCACCCTTCCACTTACCATACCACACCACTCTCACATCATCCACACCACAATGGCTACTACTGTACCCTCGACCCATTCCCCTGTTAAAGTCTGGACTACCGAACCTGTCCACCAAAATCTCGACCCGTTTTCTTCCGAACGTCTCATCTTTCGAGCTCTCCTCGACTCGGATTTTCCAGCATATCACACGATATTGAGCCAAGAAGAAACAATGACTAAAGTTGGTCTGGGCCCAATGCTCAAGTAGAAGCTAGCTCGATCCTGGTTCAACTAGACACAAGAAAGCTACACAAGAGTTGGATTTTTCCTCCCCCCCCGCAAGCTTGCGGGGGGGGGGGGGTGAAAATTTTACTATAAATAAGCGCTTATGTATTCGTTGTTTACTCCATAGGTTCATCTAATAATGGGTAAACCACTGCCAAATCATACTGCTACTATTGTGGCTCTGGTGTAATAAATAACCGAAAGAATGCAAAATGTAAAAGCAGCCTATCATTTCTCTAACGAGATGTTTAAGAGCTCACCCACTTTACGCTTGAATAAGAGACTTATCACCTGAACTAGACCGGAGGCTCTTTATATTGAAGAATTTTTTGTGGAATTCATTTACAATTGCTGTTTGTTTTTTTTTTGAAAAAAAAACTATTTTATTAAAATGCCTCCTAGTGTTTTCTTTAGAACATTCATTCATCATAAGATATTAGTAAAAAAAATAAAAAATAATTAAATAGAAGGATAGGTCTGAAATGTATAATAATACATAAATTTAAAAACTTTTAATCTATCTACTTACTTCCCAGCAATTAAAAAAAAAAGAACATGGCTATGTTCTTTTTTTTTATTACCCCAGTCTTCTTTTCTTCAGCTGAAGAAAAGAAGACTGAGGCTGCTGCGCTGAGGGAAAAATTTAATTTACTTAAATACATTTACCTTTTTAACAGTATACTATATACATCTGCCATACACCTTAGAAAAATTTAAAACTCTATACACTATTTAAATGAAAACATCTTTTTTAGGTATGCTTTATTATAAAAACTAAAATAACCTATATTACAATCTATTAATATATGCCCAAGACAAGATTTGAACTTATAACCTAAACACCTTCAAAGTTTCGCTCTACCAATTGAGCTACCTGGGCTTTTTTTATCTTGCATTTTAAAGTTACTCCTATTTATTTACAGCTAATATACTCCATCTTTTTGTTTTTTTTTTGAAAAAAAACTATTTTTAAACACAGCTCCGCTCTTTTTATAATTACGAATAGTTCATTCACTAATATTTAAGAAATTGGCAGCTTGTACATTAGAATTAAAAAGTTTTTCCTTACCTGTAAACACCAGACTTACCTTTATTATCCTTTCAAATTTGTACCCTGTTATCTTCAATGTTATTATACATAAAGGAGTAACTTATAAAGCTTCATTTACCAAATTTAGATTTGAATATAAAAAAGGGAAATAAACTGAAAAATAAATAAACTATAAAAATGTAACATAAGATCGACATAATATTTGAAATTCAATATAAAGTACAACCATTTTTTCAACATAATCTTTTGTATTATGACATAATAATGAGTGAATAATAATTTGATATTTAATTTTAACGTTGGAGATATTAGGACTCGATCCTAAAATAACGATATGCAAAATCGCAGTTTTACCAATTAAACTATATCCCCTTAAGTTAATACATAAAAATAACTTATAAAGTAAGCCCAAGCGGGGATTGAACCCGCGCATTTAACAGTGAAAATGTTACGTCTTAACCACTTGACTATTGGGCCTTAGATTTTATATAAATGCTTAAAAACGCAAAATATAAAAGTAAAAAAAAGTATTTAAATACCATGTAAAAGTGACAATATTGTTAATTTATGTTTAATACTTACATCTTTAAGAATAAAAATTTATAAGTAAAAATTTTAGGTAAGCCTGCTTCGCTTGTTTACCTCAGCGCAGCAGCCTCAGTCTTCTTTTCTTATTTTTTTTTCTAGCCCTTTTTTTTTTTCTAGGCCCCCTCTCTCTCAGAGAGAGGGGTCCAAACAGTTATGAAATAACGTCGAAAAAAAACTAGGGGCTTACCCTTTGGGAAGACCCCCGATGGGGCTCATCCTGGCAGGGATAGTAATTTCATCTAAATTACGTCGAAAAAAAAACGAAAAGAAGACGCCGAGGAACTTTTTTTAATATATCATGATAGATTAAAAAAAAGTAAGACGGTAAGCCTAGTTATAAAATATACCAATACTACCCCGAGGATCGGGGATGTCCCCAGCTCCCCCCCCCCGCAAGCTTGCGGGGGGGAAGGGGGGATGGAAAAAACCCCTTTAGTGACTAGTATTATAATTACACGGGAAAGAATGGTTAATTACTATCCCCAAAAGGATTCCTAAGGTATCCCCGTAGGGTATAGTGTACCCTCTGCTTTTACAAGGACTTGTGACCTTTCCATATAAAAACAGAGTAGCATTCATACCATCTTTCTAGACCGGTACAACCGACATAAGATAAACAAAGACGAAAAGATATTACGCGACAAGAATCATATTAAGGGACAAGAAATCAAAAACCAAAATAACGTATTGGAAATTTTAAAGGTTATTTAGGGCGCCACCCATCAACAATCTCCTACTAACCCACAAGGATACGCTCATGTGTTTCGTTTTTCTAAGATATTGTTTATACTGGTCATGGTGTGTTGGGAATTTGTAATACCACAGCACCTGTATATATAAGTTACAGAGTGTTCATGTGGTGGTTATTAACCTTTTCTATAAGGCCAGAATGACTTGAACACTCATCTGAGCTGTTATGAGCAGCTTGCTTTGCCTATTAAGCTATAGCCTTTAACTATGCGGACAGAGGACTTGCACCCCTATTTACTGGTCATGAGCCAGGTATGTTACTATTACATCAATCCGCGTTATTTCTTCCCAGCAATTAAAAAAAAAGAACATGGCTATGTTCTTTTTTTTTTTACCCCAGTCTTCTTTTCTTCAGCTGAAGAAAAGAAGACTGAGGCTGCTGCGCTGAGGGAAAATATCTAAATAGCCCAGTACGAGAATTGCACTCATATCTTCCGATTACAAAACGGGTGCATTACTATTATGCAAACCAGGCTAAATAAAGTATTTTTAATGATAAGTATGTTATTTAGTTAATGATAATAAATTAGTACTTTATACCTAAGAACATCAAAGCCCTTTCAGCCAAAGCCTATAATCCCATAACCATATTGTTAGAACTAGAGTTAACTGTAGCAGCTACTTTTCTAGCACTAACCCTATGAAAAATTTGGATTCGTAATGTTATACTACGTTTCTAAGAGTATCCTAAGGTAAGCTTCGTGCCTAGATGCATTCAGCACTTATCTTAACTAACATAGCTTTCCTGCCATGCCTATACTATGTATAAATACTTGAGTATAAAAGTATTACCATCTATAGCTCAAATAGGTAATAAATTCACATGAATCTATCTATATTACTCTCCTTCTTCTTTAGATACCCATTTTCTACTTATTAAGGAGAACCTATTCTTGCCGTTATTTATCAGGTTAATATTAAGCGCATAAACAACAGGTAAACCATAGGTTACCATACCCAACTCCTTTCGTACGAAGGGGCTATCCTTATTTTACTCCAATTTCCTCTAGAAGATAGAAACCATACTGTCTCACGACGTATTTAACCCAGCTCGTGTAGCTCTTTAATCGACGAACAGTCGTACCCTTCATGATTCCTGCATTCATGTGGATGAGCTAAGCCGACATCGAGGTGCCAAACTGCGCACTCAATTTGTACTCTCTGGCGCAATTAGCCTGTTATCCCCAGCGTAGCTTTTTCAATAATACAAGACCTTTCCTTACTGCGTCTTGCGGTCTTTATGCCCTGCTTACGCAACTGATAGACGTGTATGTCAAACAGTAAAGCAAGATTAAGCCATTAAACTTTGGAAGTATATATCAACATCATTTCTTATAGAGGTATTCTAAAAAAAATAACTAATAGTGTTATAATTATATCTTTTTTACAATTAGATATTCATTATTAATACTATATATACACCTATTTTCCACATAGGTAAAATCTTACTTATATTAAATTGTTTTAGTTCTAACTTAAATAGAAATATAACTGAATTAGTTATAGATACTTTATAAAAGTAAATATAAAAAATAACAAACTAAATATAGTAATTAAAAAATTAAAATATACAAGGCAATTATTTAATAAAAGCCCTATATAATTTGCGTATAGCATATTACAAAAATAAATTTGGATACTCCCAGGTACTCTTTATGGGATCTGTGCCCCGCATAAACCATCTGCTAGCCATTGTCTCCTGAGCTTGATATAATCTCCCTCCTTTTATGGATTACATTCAGACGTCAGTTACAATAATGTAACCTATTCTACTGATATAACAACCAGAGTAAAGGTGTTTCAATTTTGTCGTTCAACTACCTTATTCACTAAAACCTGTTAAATTATACCCTATAACTAGTAACAGTAAAGCTGCATGGGGTCTTCTCGTCTATCTAGAGATAGGCAGTATCTTCACTGCCATTCCAGTTTCACTGAGCCAATCATTGAGACAGCTGTTGCATCGTGAGATCATTCATGCGCGACATCATTTAAATGCCAAGGTATTTCGCTACCTTAGGACCCTCATAGGTAAGGCCGCCATTAAATGGGGGTTCCTTCAAAACCTAGCCTATTTTAGTCGTCTAAGTAAATCCGTTAACCAGCCATCATTGGGCAGATAGCGCACTCTATACATTGATTTACATCTTACGCAAAGTGCTGTGTTTTAATTAAACAGTCGTGCAACACCATTTTATGTCTCCTCTTCCTAAACTGATATTAATCAGTAGGAATGGCACACCTTCTCCCTCAGTTACGGTGTCAATTTGCCGAGTTCCTTAATGATTGTTAGCTCAAACGCCTTCGTATTCTCTACTAGCTTACTTGTGGTAGTTTTTAGGTACGGTTTTATATGTTTAAGGATGCCTAGTAATATCTCTCTAGTTTATTTACTAGTCCCCGAAGGGGACTAACCTTTAGGTCTGGCCTTTGTAGGGGCCATCCCAAAGGATAGTATTTTTATCTACATCCTTAGACTATATGCTTTTCCAGAACATTTTACTCAATTTCTTTATGTTGTCACATATAATCTCCTCATCATTTTATCCTTTAGGTTTAATTTAGAGACCGATTAACTTTCCCATAAGCTTAAGGCGAGAGGGCCTTTTAGGGGCATCCTCTTTTTCGTTACTCGTGTCAGCATTCTCACTTGGGATATTTATGGAAACCCGCAATTTAGCGAGCAAATTACAGATGTAATAATGAAAATAGGTGTATCCTTCCCCTCTATTCATCCAGTTTTTATACATTAAAAAAGATTCTAAGGGGTTTATTACCTATTTTTAATCCTATTTACCCAATGTTCCGCTACCCCATAAACAATACTTAAATAACCTTTAAGTATATTAAAATAGGATTTAACCTAATATTATTATTATGGACAAGGTGTCGGTGTTTTGTTTTAGATCCGTTATATCTTCGGCGCTTTTAACTTAATATTATTATTATGGACAAGGTGTCGGTGTTTTGTTTTAGATCCGTTATATCTTCGGCGCTTTTAACTTATAAGGTTAACTAATTAACCGTTTGAACCAGTGCTCTGTTACGAGGTCTTTAAAAAATGGCCGCTTCTAAGCCTATTTCCTGGTTGTATAGTTTAAATACTTCCTTACTTTCACTTAACAAAAACTTTGGAACCTTAAACACTTGTTCTGGGCTGTTTCCCTTTTGACATACAACCTTATCGTTAAATGTCTGATAGTTCAACACTCATCATTGCCCTTCCGAGAGCAAATACTCGCGAATAGAGTCTTCACGACCCCCCCATATGCACAAGGCATTATATACCCTAATAGGATATTAATGCACAAATTGTCCGAGATCACAGTTCTGTACCTGCTATGATGTTATTTAAACTACATACTTACATATGTTTCGCGGAAAACCAGCTATAGTAGTCAGGATTGTCTTTCACTAACTTACCACAGTTCTTTGGATATCTTTACAACGATAACCCATTCGGCCTTTTATAAGCCTGACCATGGTAAGATCACTACTCTTCGGGTCTCTAATTAGATACTAATTCATTACTTAATAATTGGATTATCTAGGCAAATTGATTTTTTTTTGTGTATTTATATTATTAGATTGTCTATTTTTTCCCTCTGTTATTCTTCCAATACCTCCAAAATAAGCTTGAATTTCTTTTAAAAGCGGCAAATCTCGAGAATGAAGATGAATTGAAAAGATATATTCTACATTTCAAGGCACTAGAGTTTTTTTAGATTTAGATTTTCTAACTCTAATCCCTTGCGGGATTCCCCTTAGGGAATCCTAAAGGGATTCCCCTTTTTTTTTTCGACGTAATTTCTATGAAATTACTAGAAAAAAAAATAAGGGGAATAGAAAAACAACCTTCTGCATCGACAAATCCTGTTATAAACCAAGGATCTAATTGAAATATTTGTGGGCCTAAAGGTAGTAAGCTTTTTTTGTCATTACGAGAAGTAAATGTAAAAAAAGATCTAGAACTAATACATTTTTTTACACTACTTTTCCTGTCCCAACAGGAAGATGAATGTAATCCGTGGACAATTTTGTTATCATAAGAGCTCTTTATCTCTTATTTCCATTCCTTATCGAAATGGTTCAGACTATGTCTTCATTTATAATAAACTATTTAGTTATGTTATTATAAACGCAGGGTGTTCGTGGTAGAATTATTGTAAATAAAGTACTCATCTACTAGTCGTTGAGGCTTCATGTATTCCTCTATCTCTTTTATTTTTTTTTGTTATTTCTTTTTTCTAGGCCCCCCCCTCTCTCTCAGAGAGAGGGGGTCCAAACAGTTATTTAAGTTAAACAACATCCTATTTACCCAATGTTCCGCTACCCCATAAACAATACTTAAATAACCTTTAAGTATATTAAAATAGGATTTAACCTAATATTATTATTATGGACAAGGTGTCGGTGTTTTGTTTTAGATCCGTTATATCTTCGGCGCTTTTAACTTATAAGGTTAACTAATTAACCGTTTGAACCAGTGCTCTGTTACGAGGTCTTTAAAAAATGGCCGCTTCTAAGCCTATTTCCTGGTTGTATAGTTTAAATACTTCCTTACTTTCACTTAACAAAAACTTTGGAACCTTAAACACTTGTTCTGGGCTGTTTCCCTTTTGACATACAACCTTATCGTTAAATGTCTGATAGTTCAACACTCATCATTGCCCTTCCGAGAGCAAATACTCGCGAATAGAGTCTTCACGACCCCCCCATATGCACAAGGCATTATATACCCTAATAGGATATTAATGCACAAATTGTCCGAGATCACAGTTCTGTACCTGCTATGATGTTATTTAAACTACATACTTACATATGTTTCGCGGAAAACCAGCTATAGTAGTCAGGATTGTCTTTCACTAACTTACCACAGTTCTTTGGATATCTTTACAACGATAACCCATTCGGCCTTTTATAAGCCTGACCATGGTAAGATCACTACTCTTCGGGTCTCTAATTAGATACTAATTCATTACTTAATAATTGGATTATCTAGGCAAATTGATTTTTTTTTGTGTATTTATATTATTAGATTGTCTATCTTGTTGATATCTATTCTAATTTAATATATCCCCACGAATCACTACTTGCTTGCATCTAACTAGAACTTGCTGACCCATTATACAAAAGGTACGCTCTCATATGTTTATTAAACTTACCTTGAGCTGCTTATAAGACTACTATTTTACATACTTCCTTCACAGTACTATTCGCTATTTCTTGTATATTATATTAAGGCTTAGAGGAAGGTTCCCCTATATTCAAACAGATTAATCCATTTTACTTTAAGCCTATATCTATTTTCATTCACACTACTAATAGAATCTCGTTTGATTTATTTTCCTGAAGCTAATAAGATACTTCAATTCACTTCGTTTTTTTTATAGAAATTCTTCTACCATTTTCCCTAATAAATGGAAATTACTCCATCATTTTTACGGTACTAATGGTTTAATATACAGCCTTTTATATTCTATAATAGTCTCTTTATATACTAGCCATAAAATTAATCCTTATAATATGTAATACATATATATAAGGTATTAAAATTATGAAATAATACATTACATATCAAATACATTACTATATATTTTTATCCTCCCGCAAACTTGCGGGGGGAAAAAATGATTTAAAATCCCAGTTCAGGTTATTATGATTCGAACATAACAGATCCTCAACCCAAATGAGGCGCCTAACCAACCTGGCTCTAACCTGTTTATAATGTACAGTGTACTTTATAAAGTATAACATAGTTATATTATTTATATAGATATAACATAATGTACTTATATTGTATAAAATATAATCTATTTATAAAAATACAAGATAATTTACTCATACTGAATAACAGATAATCTATTTATAAAAATACAAGATAATATACTCATATTGAATAACAGATAATCTATTTATAAAAATAAAACAGAGAATCTATCAAAATATAACAGAGAATATCCGATTCGAACGGATGTGGTTTTTCAACCAAATAAGTTTCAAGCTTATCACTTTAAGCCACTCAGTCAATTCTCTTTTTTAGTATGTATTGTTCTATGAACTAAAAGATATAATAAATTGTTCATTCTTATAGTACAGGTATGCACAATTCTATCTTAATGAATAAATGAAATATGTTACATATACTTAAAGTACAAGTGCGTACAAGACTCGAACTTGTAAGAACATGTCCGTAGCATGTCGTTATACCAATTTAACTAACGCACTTTACTGATTCCTCAACGAATTGAACGTCGATCACATCCTTATCAAGAATGCGCTTTACCTATTAAGCTAAGGAACCTTTATTACACATATAATATTTGAAAATTTAAAACAATTAAATCCCGGCGTCTTGTTTGCTTATTTTTTTTTTCTAGCCCTTGTTTTTTTTTTCTAGGCCCCCTCTCTCTCAGAGAGAGGGGTCCAAACAGTTATGAAATAACGTCGAAAAAAAAACTAGGGGCTTACCCTTTGGGAAGACCCCCGATGGGGCTCATCCCGCAGGGATAGTAATTTCATCTAAATTACGTCGAAAAAAAACGCAAACAAGACTGGGGTAAAAAAAAAGAACATAGCCATGTTCTTTTTTTTTAAGCGCTGAGATAATTATATTAAAAATATTAAAACTTATATATCTTTTCACTATATTATAGCAAGAGCATCCAGACTTGAACTGGAAATTTGAAGTTTGAAGCTTCCTATTTTACCAATTAAACTATACTCTTTTTTAAAAAAATTAATAACACCTTATATAAAATTGAACAATACTTTCCCCCCCCCCGCAAGCTTGCGGGGGGGAATAAAATGACGTTTAAAATTAAACTAATGTTAACAACCCCATTTTTGAAATGAATTACACTCTTTATTAATCTCAGCGCTTAAAAGATTTGTTATTGTTTTCAATAATTACCTGTTGAAGACTTAATTTTATAAATATACTACATAGATACACTAAATTCAAAATAATGAAATTATTGTTATTATGTATAACTTATACTATCAGTATAGGTGTGTAAATATTATATCTATCTAGCTGCGTAAAACCTTATCCCTTTAGATGCGTAAAAACTTTATCCTTTTAGATGTGTAAAACTTTATCCCTTTAGATGTGTAAAACTTTATCCCTTTAGATGTGTATAAATATTATATCTATATTCGGAAAAGAGTGGATTTGAACCACCAGGTGTTAAACACAATATTTAGCAAATATCTCGCCTTACCTATAGCAACTTTTCCTTTTACCTGTAATATTGTAAAATTTTAATTATAAAAATTTTGACTAGAATTGGAGTAAAATATGGAATAGAAGTTAAACTTATAATGGATGTTGAACATATAAAAGTGTAGAATGAATGTTAAAAAAGAATTTAACTTAAATAGAAACTAGCCCTCTTATTTTTTTTTAGTTATTTCTCTTTTTTTTCTAGCCCTTGTTTTTTTTTCTAGGCCCCCTCTCTCTCAGAGAGAGGGGTCCAAACAGTTATGAAATAACGTCGAAAAAAAAACTAGGGCTTACCCTTTGGGAAGATCCCCGATGGGGCTCATCCCGCAGGGATAGTAATTTCATCTAAATTACGTCGAAAAAAAAAACAAACGAAATAACGTCGAAAAAAATAAAAAAGGGTTGAAAAAAAGAACATGTTCTTTTTTTTTTTCTGATTAGATTGTAAAAGTTAAGTAGAGAGTTGAATAGTATGAAATTAAAAAACGCCTCCGGGGAAATATATAAAGTTCATTATAGAGTACGAGTCAGACCGGGCTTGAACCGATATCTACTTTCGTGACAAGAAAGTCCTCTACCATTAAGTTACTGACCCAATACGGCCAACCGAACTCGAATCGGTACAAATCGTTTGGAAGACGAATGGACTAACCATTATCCTATGGCCGCTTTTTTTGTTAGAGGCAAATATAATTTTCTATTATAACATATAGCCGTATATATTATATAAGATCTAAGGGACTTGAACCCTTATGAGAATGATTAAAAGTCATACGCTTTACCATTAAGCTAAGATCTCTATAAACATATTTATTTACTATTAATAAGTAATAAGAAATAAGTGATTCGAACACTTAACCTGCCGCGTGTAAAACGGATGCTCTACCAATTGAGCTAATTTCTTTTTTTTTTTGTTTAAAAAGTTTATTTTTTCCCAGCAATTAAAAAAAAAGAACTATTGCATAGTTCTTTTTTTTTAAGCGCTGAGGGAAGAAAAAAGACAGGAAAGACGTAATATCATTTTTAATTTTTTTTATTTTTGTTTAAAAAGTTTATTTTTTCCCAGCAATTAAAAAAAAAGAACTATTGCATAGTTCTTTTTTTTTAAGCGCTGAGGGAAGAAAAAAGACAGGAAAGACGTAATATCATTTTTAATTTTTTTTATTTTACATTAGTTTGTGGCTTTAGAGTAATAACTATTGCCCCAACCATCGCTAGTAATAATATAATGGATGTAATTATTAATCATATAGAATAATTACCATACAGTATATTTCCTATACTTGTTATATGAGAAGTTTCTGCTAAATATCCATCTCATGACACAGATGTAACATTAGTTAAATTTTTTTTAATGCTAAAATGGTATAGTAAATTATTAGTCATTACCATATATGGTAAAACATTATTAACAAAGTAATTAAAGAAACTACCTACTAATATAGCTAAAGGTATACTATTAATACTATCTGTTAATAGTTCAGATATTCTAACATTTATTAACATTAATATAAATAAAAATAGGATTGATACCGCTCCTATATACACAAGCAAGTAAGATAAACCTATAAAGTTTAATCCTGTTAGAATTAAATAAGCAGATATACATAAGAATAAACCTATTAAAAATAAAACAGATACTATAGGATTCTTACTAATAATAACTAATATACCTAATAAGATAGCAATAATGTACAATAAATCTAAATTAACTACATTATAACCACTAAATGTCATTTCATTAACTATATACAACATATAAAAATTTTCTTTACCCTTTTCATAACTATTATATAGCTATTATATAAGTCTATATTACGATTATATAAGTAAAATATACCTAGTCTATATTACTATTATAATAGCCATTAACAAATAATCATAACTATATAGTTATGAGGGATATACTGCCCTCTATAATTATTTGTAACATTGTTTGAAATAATTTAATGTGTTAAGAAATTAAACTCAAAAAGTAAAAGGCTCTTGGAATTCACTTAAACTGCAAAAATAGTAGACATAAGTCTTTTATAAACAATGAAAGCCTTTAAAATGAATCGAACATTTATCAGAATATTAACAGTATTCCGTTCTACCTATGATCTATAAAAACTATTAAATAATATATTTATAAAATTAACCACATAAGAATTATATTTATAACACAATATAAACATTTAATTATGTATTAGGAGACAAGAGATTCGAACTCTTAAAAGCGTAATACTATTGAGTTTACAGCTCAACCCTTCTTACCAATAAAGGAACTCTCCTTTTTTTAATGTAATTACTTATATTCTCGGGTGAAGTTCATATATGTATAACTACACGCTAAAACTATCCAAATATCAGCTACTTATATTTAACACACCTTTTAAGTATGAAAAATTTATAAAAATTGTTCAGTATAATTACAAATAAAATATTACAATACTAGTCCCCTCTCCGAGGGTCCTTGACCTTTGGGGTTAATATTTTATTTTTTTTTGCTTAAGTATAGGGGACTAGCCTAACTACTTAAGTCTAACCTTCGAAAGTTAGACCCGTTCAGATATTATGTCTTTAGCTAAGGGCGACTCTATTAATATATATCTCTCTATACTTATTTATACAAATTAATACATATATATAATTTGGGATTAGTCCTCTAGTAACTATTACTTATCTCTTAGTTTATTCCCAAAATTTAATTTCCCATAGGAAATTAAATAAATGAGACTCCCAAGAAAGTCTATACCAGCTAAAATCGACTTAATACTTATCTCTTAGGTTATTCCCAAAACTTAATTTCTTTTCAGAAATTAAGTAAATTAGGTTTCCAAGAGAATCTATAGCAGCTAAAATCGACTTAATACGAATCTAGAGAATAAATATCCCTGTATTTTACTTAATTCTTAGCTTATCCCCAAAATTTAATTTCCTGAAGGAAATTAAATAAATGTGACTCCCAAGAAAAGTCTATAGCAGCTAGAATCGACTTAATACGAATCTAGATAATAAATATTTCCTTGTATATAACAGATCATAAATACGCCAGGGGGGGGGGTAAACTTTAAAGTCTTAGTGTGTAGGTCTTATGCCTTTTAACTTGACGAGGTTTTTCATGTAGCTTTTATCCGAAGAACGACTTGAACGTTCACGACATAACGTCAACAAAGCTTAAATTTGTCCTGTCTACCAATTCCAGCACTCGGATTTTTACTATCCCCAAAGGGATCCCCTTAGGGATACCTGGGGTATCCCCAGCAATTAAAAAAAAAGAACATGGCTATGTTCTTTTTTTTTACCCGTCTTCTTTTCTTATTTTTTTTTTCTAGCCCTTGTTTTTTTTTCTAGGCCCCCTCTCTCTCAGAGAGAGGGGTCCAAACAGTTATGAAATAACGTCGAAAAAAAAAACTAGGGTCTTCTTATTTTTTTTTGCTCAGCAAAAAATTAGGGCTTGTCCCTAATTTTTTTCTAGTAATTTCGAATACTCGAAATTACGTCGAAAAAAATAAAAAAAGGGTTGAAAAAAAAGAACATGTTCTTTTTTTTTTCAACTAGATAACGGTATAAACTTTTTATGAGCCTGTTTATGGATTTGAACCTTATAAATAACTAACAATTTATGCTACTTGCACAGATGTTTATGGGTTTGAACCATATAAATTGATAATAATTTATGCTCCTTGCACAGACTTTTTTTGGTGTATCGTTAATATTCATTAATCCCGGGCTAGTTCCCCAACCCGAACAAAAAAATAAAAACAATACCTATTTCAGTAGATGAGTAAAGATGTATGATTGGTACATAAGTATATACGCGTCTATTAAAAAACGGTTAATATAAGTATTACGTTCTACCAAAATTCATACCTTCTTTTATAGTTTTAATTTCATTTATACCTTTTGTAGTCATATGAACTTTAGATTGTACCAATTCCATAATTTTACAAAGATCTCTCCTGCGGAGCTCCGCAGGAGCTCTAAGGAGCTCCCGCTGGGAGGGGTAATTTAAGTTTTTAATACCATGCATAGGGTAATTTTTAAAGAATGGAATAATCTTTGTTTCAACATCTTCAAATTTAGTTACTCTAAATTGAATATATTTTTGATTACTGCTTACAGTACCACAATCTAAAAACTTAGATATATCATAAATTAAATCACTATCTCTAATGGACTGGTTTATAGAAAAGAAAAAGGAAACACGGTTAATACTTTTTGCAGAAATAGCCTCCTTAATACGTATATAGAAAGATCCTTCTCCTTATTTTTTTTCTTTTGCTCATGATTCGTTGCTTGATTTGTTTTTTTTTTTCGACGTAATTTCATAGAAATTACTAGAAAAAAAAAAGGTCGCAAAAGAAAAAAAAAATAAAGTAAAACCTGCTAATCAATTACCATTTATAATCCTTCTATCTATTAGCACAGGTCTCTCCACTAAAGATATGTCGGGAAATTGAGCCAATAATTTATCAGATAAACCTTTATTCATAGAAGCTTTAATACTTATGATATTAGTAAGACCGTCTGTTGTAAGATGTGCACCCTGTTTAATTAAATAAACAGCTTTTTCAAATAAAACAAAATCTGCTCACTTTATTTTTTTTTTCTAGCCCTTTTTTTTTTTTCTAGGAAAAAACTAGGGCTTACCCTTTGGGAAGATCCCCGATGGGGCTCATCCCGCAGGGATAGTAATTTCATCTAAATTACGTCGAAAAAAAAAACGAGAAAGTAAAGGATGGGCTTTAAAGAAAGGAATCACCACATTCAATAAATCCTCCACGGAATTAACATAAAAAGTAATAGCATTATTCTTTAAATCTTTTTTTTATATTACCTACTCCAAAAAATGACTGTAAACTACAAATAAGGTGTCAATCTTTAATATTCAAAGAAATAGCAAAAGAAGGATGAAAAGAGTAAATAGTTCTAGAACTATCTAATGAACGAGAGGTTTTTCTTGTTCGATTATCTTTTGCAACAGAGATAGTAAACGTGGCCTCCGCATCACATAATCCCACCACATATTCATTGTGTAATTCATTACCTCCTTTTACTACAACAGGTAAAGTTGAAAGTAAAACAATATCATCTGAGAGTCCAAATAGAGAAAATAAGGGACAAAAACAAAGCCCACAAAAAATAAATAGCATTACGCTAACCAAATTGTAATTATATCATATTCTAAATATTATTCTTTTCATGTAAGAGCTAAGGGATTTGCACCCTTAAATTGGTTAGCTATACCTAACTCCTTCCAGACTAAATCGAGCTCTTTTTTTTTTTTTGGGTGTATCGTTAATGTTCATTTATCCCGGGCTAGTTCCCCAACCCGAACCGTATCAGCTAATACTTCTTCGACCATGTACAAAGTATTTACCTTGTATTTAGATCTGAGACGAAGTAAATTAAAGTTTTTTTACTTTATTTAGAGCATACCTTAATATTCCACCTTGGAACTATTCAGAACCTAGACTTCGGAAATAAAATTCATACTAATGTAGTAAAATTACTTCCGTTTTCGATTACACTATCTGTAATCAGTGGACCTACAAATACCATCTGCTCGTTGCTCTTTTATGATCTATCTACTATACATAATAATACTTAAGATAGAGTCAATTTAGATCCGCGGTAGCCCATTCAATCTTTCGATTCATCAGTTAAATTATTGCCATACCCTTTCCATTACGAAAGGCCATCTACTTTTATTGTTTCATACGTAGACTTGGCATAAACTGCTTTAGGGTATTCCCGGAATTTGGTATTTTTAGAAAAATAAAAAGAAGGTCTCAATTTCTTTTTGGTTTTCGACTTAACACCAATTAGAGTCACGCATACGAAGATATTTCTGCCAAAAGATCTAAACCTGTACATTTAGACTAGCAATCCGCAGCCACCAAACTTATTGCACATACTCCTTTCAGCGCCTGACGAGTGGTTAGTACCTATCTGAGATAAAATTCACCGTGATGTGATTACTCACGATTACTAGTAATTCCTTTTTCATGCAGTCGAATTTCAGACTACAATCCATACTTTATCCTATTTTAGGGATTAGCTCCAATTCGCATTATTGCATCCCTTTGTAAAGGCACATGTGGCACGTCTATAGCCCACAATATTAAGGCCATGATGACTTGTCTTAGTCCCTATTATCACATCCAATTGTAAGCGGAGAGCTGCTTTATTGTAATAAATAAAACAAGGGTTTACGTTAATTTAATGGACCTAACCAAATCTCACGACATTAACTGAAGACAGCCATGCAACGCATGTGGTCTAAAAATTCAAAAAAAAATATTTTAGGTCATTCAAATTGTGGTAAGGTTATTCGCGGATCATCGAATTAAATAACATACTTCACTACTGGTTTCAGAAACGGTCTAATGATTTCAGTTCCTGCGTTGCCACATTACTCTTGAGGTGGAGTGCTTCCACTTTCATTTATAGTTCCGCCTTAAAGCCAACCTATGGCACTCATCATTGTCTGCCCAGGTTACGGGGGTATCTAATCCTCTTCACTCTCTGAGCCTTCGTCCCTCAACGTCAGTTATAGCACATTGCTGTTTTCCTCTTTTTTTATATAAGATTTTTTATAAGAGAAATTTCTGTTCCTCTCTAATAGAGAGATAGCAAGTACATGTACATAGAGGTTTGCCTTCGCCGTTATCAGTCCTATTGGTATTAACAAATTTCATCTTTCCTCCAACAATTCCGACATATTCCTCTCACATATCAAACTCAAGTGTACCAGGTACTTATTTAAGCCATTGCACACCGTCTAGGTACCCTATATACCTGTTAAAGATGAATAACACTCGTCTCCCTTGTCTTACCGCGACTGCTGGCACAAGATTTGGTCGAGACCTATGGATATAAAGTTTTCATAATAAGCTTTATCCAGAACTTTATAAGACCTAGTCAAGCAAGTTAATAAACTTATTATATTAACTCTCATTCCTGCAAGTTGCTGGTTCAGCCGTTAGGCCATTGACCAAAATTCCTCACTGCTGTACTACACGCACTGGGGTTTTTTCAGACCCAGTGTGGTCAATAGACCTCTCAGTCTTGACTACGGACACAAGCTAAATATGCCATTACCATATTTACTACTTATCCGATGGTTATTAATAATCAACTAAGAGCGAAATACTATTTCTTTTAAACACATTTAGTATTAATATTATTAACCTTTATATCTAAACTTTTCAATATAATCGACCACTGGGTGATTAGATCTAGTGTTAATAACTAATAATAAATGGTTATTATAAGGGATTTATTTTGCCTTACTCTTAGGTAGCCATAATACCACTTACTCACCTGTACACCACTTCAATATACATAATTTATACAAATTAAATATTGACGTTCGATTAGCATGTGTCAAGCATTTACATAGCGTTCACTCAGAGCCATCATCAAACTCAAATAAAAAATGTAAAATACTATTTATTAACTAAATACTATCCCTAAGGGGATCCCTTTGGGGATAGTAAATTAAAATCTATTCGTTCTAACTATCTTTCTTACCTAAGACTCGAACTTAGATTAGGATATTAGGAATATCTTGTTCTACCATTAAACTAATAAGAATTTTTTTAATAAGATAAATCTAGCTATACCATTAAATGAATAGCTATTACTATAGAAATCGTTATTCTTATCTAAGATTCGAACTTAGATTCAGATATTAGAAGTATCTTGTTCTACCATTAAACTAATAAGAATCTTTCTTATTAATTATCTCATAAAAGTATTATAATATGTAAATGTAAAATAGTTTATTTAAAATCCTCTATCTTTTCTCTCAGCGCTTAAAAAAAAAGTTAGAGAGAAATAAAATGATAAAAAGGGTTATATATTTTCATATCTATGTAAATGTAAAATAGTTTATTTAAAATCCTCTATCTTTTCTCTCAGCGCTTAAAAAAAAAGTTAGAGAGAAATAAAATGATAAAAAGGGTTATATATTTTCATATCTATTCACTTGGGTTTTGTTTTGGAGCATACCCATTACATTACTATTAAATTTTATTTAGTCCTTATAATTTTTGTTATATTATGTTGTATAACTATTAAACCATTCTATTTTCCCTCAGCGCAGCACCCTCAGTCTTCTTTTCTTCAGCTGAAGAAAAGAAGACTGGGGTAAAAAAAAAAGAACATAGCCATGTTCTTTTTTTTTTATTGCTGGGAAGAAATAACATGTAAATCCTAAAAAGGGTTATATATTTTCATAACCATTCATTCGGGTTTTGTTTTAGAGTATACCCATTACATTACTATTAAATTCTATACAATTCCATTGGTGGACTTTCTGAAAATGGACGCGCCACCATCACCTACAGGATCACCCTTATTCGTCTCATGAGCAAGCACAACCCACCAAGCCACCACAGCATCATTAGACACAGCACAAATACCAGCACATTCACCAGTGAGCACAATAATAACACCATTATCACGAGCAGCAACATCTGTCACATAATTACAGGCATGAGCGGTAAAAGCAGCAGCATGACCAGCAAGAGTCTGCGCTAATACTGTAGAGCGATCCCGTTAATCAGTACACAAGAGCTCGGAGTGTTTCAGGAGTAAAGGCCAATTTCGAGTGTTCGAAATTGGACGTTGGACACTGGCGTTTATCAGTCATATTTAAAACATGATGAAACAATAAACTGTCTAATTTTATTACAATTTACTATAGTTATAGTAAAAACTTCTAAATTTACAAGATCCACACATGTTTATAAAATAAATTAATTTACTTCATAATTAAGCTAGCCGTTGACTTATAAGGTCATATGCTGTACTATATTTTTGTAATTGGTTTGGTTTGGTTTGTGAACGATCCCTTAATATTATTTAGCCCCGGGGACTAGGAATCCGGAGAACACGTTGACAATTCCCGATTATGGAGGAATACTCACATATTTAAATTTTTTTAAATATGGGTATTTCTTCAAAAAATAAGCTAGCGTGAGAAAACGCTCATTTATGGTATAAATGTATTAGGTTCATTTTACTAAAGTATATTTATTGGCTTATACACTGTTCATGTATCCATAAATTGAAATACTCTGTGACTAGAGGGAAAGCTTTCATGACGCTCCTTAATCCACTTGAGCTAAAATATCGTAAAGATATTTTTAAATCTTGAGAGGGAAAATATCGTAAGGATATTTTTAAATGTAGAGAGTGAGTGGCTGTGGAACCGATGGTTGTAACTCATTATAATATCCTCTTATGAGTATTATGAACTATTAATCTGAGATGGATTACGCTGTTCTAAGCGTTAAGAAGGACAAAGCAGGGAGGGTTAGTAATCCTGCTGGCTGATGTTTTCTCACCTCTTTTGGAGCTTCGTGAGTAGGCTATCTAATCCTGAACGGTTGATTACCCATAGGGAGGATTCAACCATATTATGATGAAAAAATTAAACTTTAAACTATATAGGATGTTAAACCTATCAAAAAAACACAATTATATCTTTACTTATTTCCCGTACGACGAATATCGTCGTCTTTCACACTTCACTAGACACTTATCTACATCGATAGATAAAAATCCCTTTTTTGCGCCGATAAGTTTAATAACCTTATTTTTTGTAAAATAAGGTTATTAAACAAAATAAAAACTCCTTAGAAATAAGTTTAATAAAGTACAGTAAAAGATTCTTGGGAATCGGCTATTGGGGTTATTAGGGGTATCCACTAATTCTCCATGAAATGGCATTTTTTTGTCAATAATTTCTGTTGCCATTAGGCTAGATCATTCTTAATTGAATGGTTAAGCCGTAGGCCAGGTTGCTTCATAGAATGAATATTCTTGGGATATTCATTAACAGATTATCTAATATCCTTGGGATATTTGATAATCTCCGGGTTCTTAGGGGTCTTTCCCCTAAGTCTCCATGAAATGGTTACTAGAAGGGTAGATTTCCGGAATTATTGATGATTTAGCTTTAATTTAAATATTTCGATAATTAGCTGTAGGTCAGGTTGCTTCATTTAATAAATATCTTTGGGATATTCATTAACAGATTAGAAAATATCCTTGGGATATTTGATAATCTCCGGGTTCTTAGGGGTCTTTCCCCTAAGTCTCCATGAAATGGTTACCAGAAGGGTAGATTTCCGAAATTCGTTGATAAATTGGCTTATTCTAATAAAGATGATGATTATCAATAATACCCGAATTCATATTTATGACGTACGGTCTTTTCGTTATATTTATGTTGGTCTTTAGGACCTACATAATGTAGGGAACAAGTTGAAGGTGCTAGACAAGATTTGGATGAAGTAGTATCTAGAAGACCTATGTATATAGAAAGCGGTAATGAAGAGCAATGAACGAGGGAGTACCATGGAGCTATCTCTGCACTAAATGATTGCAATACCAATTTATCTAGTGAAATGAGAATGCATAGCATACTAAAAACAAAATTAGCTAACGGTGATTTTTCTGTGTCTGGTTCATCTGGTACAACTAAACGTAGCTTTATTGACAGTTCTATGTCAAATGATAATTTTAGTACACCTGCTAATAAGCGTACATCTGATAATCAATAATTATATTGAGCTTAAAAGGTTTACAAAATTCTCTATAATCTTATAGAACGAATATTTTACACAATACTATGCATTTTGATTGCAGATCATAAATATAAGGTTTAACTCCTTCACGTCCCTGGGTTATACTTATGTACAGAACATATCATAAACCAACTTATATATAAACCAATAAAAAAATATAGTACAGCATATGACCTTATAAGTCAACGGCTAGCTTAATTATGAAGTAAATTAATTTATTTTATAAACATGTGTGGATCTTGTAAATTTAGAAGTTTTTACTATAACTATAGTAAATTGTAATAAAATTAGACAGTTTATCGCTTAAAAAGATAAACTAGCCCTTTTATTTTTTATTACTATAACTCTCCAATAAAAAGTGTAGTAAAATGAACTTTTTTAGTAATATATTTTATATAATTATGAAATAACGTCGAAAAAAAAACTAGGGGCTGACCCTTTGGGAAGATCCCCGATGGGGCTCATCCCGCAGGGATAGTAATTTCATCTAAATTACGTCGAAAAAAAAAAACAAACGAAATAACTAAAAAAAAATAAGGCACTAAAAGAAACCCTTAGAAACCCTATACACTACGTAAACAATTAAATATCATCTTACGTAATACTTTGTTAATTATAGAAGTTTTTACTATAACTATAGTAAATTGTAATAAAATTAGACAGTTTATCGCTTAAAAAGATAAACTAGCCCTTTTATTTTTTATTACTATAACTCTCCAATAAAAAGTGTAGTAAAATGAACTTTTTTAGTAATATATTTTATATGAATAGGATATATACCTACACTTACTTTTTAGATAAATGTGACTCCTTGCTCCCCATCTATTAATAGCTTTTCTACAAGCAAAGTTATATTATCTAAAAATAATAAATACAATAACCTTACTATAAAAACATCAGGGATTAGTATGTGATTTGAAAGATGATTTTTATCTTCAAATGCCAAAGATATCGGTGTATTATATTTAATATATGCATTATTTGCAGGTTTAATTGGAACTGCTTTTTCTGTTTTAATAAGATTAGAGCTGTCAGGACCTGGTGTTCAGTATATTGCGGATAATCAATTATATAACAGTATTATTACTGCTCATGCTATTATTATGATTTTCTTTATGGTCGAAAAATATTTTATATTAAAATCGCAACCTATTACCTTTTTTTCTGAAAAAAAAATGGTAGATAGTGATAATAACAACTCATCCTTAATAAGTGAATGTGATAATAAAGGTTACAATAACGATAACAAAAATCGTGATAATGAGGATAACCCACACGAAAACGGTAAAGGTAAAAAACACAATTATGTTAAAGTATTAGTAGATGATCCTTTTAATAATAGGGATATTGTACTTGAAGTATCTAAAAAACAAAAAGGTGTCTACATATGAGAAACTTTAGACGGTAAACATATGTATGTGGGACATTCCATTAATCTTTATAATAGAATAAGTTCTTATAACTATCACACGCTTACTACATCTTCTGTTTCCTCATCTAAACTAGCCGTGCGCGACTCTTCTGTTTTATCCCCACTTAATCCTTGATTTTTGACTGGTTTTTTGGATGGAGAGTCTTCGTTCTATATTATTATGCATAGAAGTACTAATGTTAAAACGGGGTGATCTGTAAGAGCTATATTTGAAACCCACTTACATGTAAAGGACAAAGCGTTATTAGAAAAAATCCAACTATCATTAGGAGGAGTGGGTAGCATTACAACAAGAGACAATCAGGTTAGTTTTAAGGTATATTATAAGGATTTATCCGTATTAATAGATCATTTCGATAACTATCCTTTAATTACCAAAAAACGAGCGGACTTTGAACTATTTAAAAGAGTTTTGGTGTTAATGGATCGTCAAGAACATCTTACTCCGGAGGGCCTAAATAAGATTGTGCGTATTAAAGCATCGATGAATAAGGGTCTAAGTGAAGACTTACAAATGGCCTTTCCTAATGTAACACCTGTTTCAAGACCTATCGTGGACGTAGCGATAATTCCCAACCCTAACTGAATTGCTGGATTTGTAAGCGGGGAAGGCTGTTTTAGTGTTAATGTTGCAAAATCTTCCAGCTGTAAAACTGGCAGCCGAGTATGATTAAGTTTTCAAATAACTCAACATTCTCGAGATGTAGATTTAATGAAGGCCTTAATAGAATATTTAGGCTGCGGGCGTTATTATTTAAAAAAAAAGCAGGAGGTTGGAGATATTGTCGTTAGTGGGCTTTCGGATATTGCAACTAAGATTGTCCCGTTTTTCAAAAAGTATTCGATAGTTGGTGTAAAGGCATTAGATTTTTCAGATTTCTGTAAAGCTTTGAAACTAATTAAAGATAAGGCACATCTTACAGAAAAAGGGTTAGAAAATATTCGCTCAATAAAGGCTGGAATGAATAGAGGAAGAAAAAGTTAAGTTTAGTGATCTCATTTGTAGACGACAACTTGTTTTTATATTCGCGCTTGTTAACATTTATACTTAAAACTAAAGCAATTAGTGTTCGAGCCCTCGCGGTAATTTATTTTACATGAATAATAGATGATTACTTTACCTGTGGGTTGCTTCGCTAGCATACCGTACGATAAACTTTATTAAAGCAATTTGTCCGTTTGTTGTTATTTTACTTTTTATTTTCGTTATTATTATATATCTTAAAGAGGATGGAGCGATCTTAATATAAAGGCATGGCCGGGTTAGGAAGAAATACCTTACTTTCTTTTCACTATTTGCTAGGACATCTTTAGAGCTTTTAAAACTAGTACTGCAGACTTTCGGAACCTATTGGTAAACGAAAAGCGGCAGAATACAGTAACATCTTAAAAGATTAGACAACTAGCAGGAAACTACTAAATAAAACTTTAATGCTACTAGCTTATTGCCATAGGAATCCAGACAACAATCGTGTCTTTTTATATAAAAGCGGCATGAAACAGTTACATTTCAAAGTATTAGGCAATCAGCCAGAAACCAAACATAATTGGGCTCATTGTAGCATACCACAATGGCTACTACTGTACCCTCGACCCATTCCCCTGTTAAAGTCTGGACTACCGAACCTGTCCACCAAAATCTCGACCCGTTTTCTTCCGAACGTCTCATCTTTCGAGCTCTCCTCGACTCGGATTTTCCAGCATATCACACGATATTGAGCCAAGAAGAAACAATGACTAAAGTTGGTCTGGGCCCAATGCTCAAGTAGAAGCTAGCTCGATCCTGGTTCAACTAGACACAAGAAAGCTACACAAGAGTTGGATTTTTCCTCCCCCCCCGCCAGCTTGCGGGGGGGGGGGGTGAAAATTTTACTATAAATAAGCGCTTATGTATTCGTTGTTTACTCCATAGGTTCATCTAATAATGGGTAAACCACTGCCAAATCATACTGCTACTATTGTGGCTCTGGTGTAATAAATAACCGAAAGAATGCAAAATGTAAAAGCAGCCTATCATTTCTCTAACGAGATGTTTAAGAGCTCACCCACTTTACGCTTGAATAAGAGACTTATCACCTGAACTAGACCGGAGGCTCTTTATATTGAAGAATTTTTTGTGGAATTCATTTACAATTGCTGTTTGTTTTTTTTTTGAAAAAAAAACTATTTTATTAAAATGCCTCCTAGTGTTTTCTTTAGAACATTCATTCATCATAAGATATTAGTAAAGAGTCTGCGCTAATACTGTAGAGCGATCCCGTTAATCAGTACACAAGAGCTCGGAGTGTTTCAGGAGTAAAGGCCAATTTCGAGTGTTCGAAATTGGACGTTGGACACTGGCGTTTATCAGTCATATTTAAAACATGATGAAACAATTATTTAAACCCCGGCGTCTTGTTTGCGTTTTTTTTTTCGACGTAATTTAGATGAAATTACTATCCCTGCCAGGATGAGCCCCATCGGGGGTCTTCCCAAAGGGTCAGCCCCTAGTTTTTTTTTTCGACGTTATTTTATAACTGTTTGGACCCCTCTCTCTGAGAGAGAGGGGGCCTAGAAAAAAAAAACAAGGGCTAGAAAAAAGATTAGCCCTCCAGTCTTCTTTTAGCCCTCCAGCTACAAAAATCTTCTTCAAAAGGGTTTGAATGAATAGGTAGTTTTGTTTCAGCTAGAAGAGCTGCAAAATTCTTAGGTATCAGTGGTAGTACTGTTATTAGGTATATGCAGTCAGGGGCTATATTTAAAGACAGATATAAGTTTTCATCGGCTCCGCAGCCTCAGTCTTCATTTCTTTGAAATGACGACGCCGAGGCTAAATAAATTTTGAATAACTATGAGTAAAAATTCGCTATATGCTGGAAACTTCTAAAGCCTTAGATACTATATTTTATATATGTGATAGCTCTACCTATAAGGACCTCTATGTTAGACTTCAGTTTACATACAGAGGTAGGATGTAACAATGAATAATCAGCAGGAAACCCATTTTATAAAAAAAAAGGGGATCCTCAGAGACTATATGCGTAACTGGGTAAAGACCCAGAAGATTTAGTCCAATATTTTGACATTAATCGAATTAATTTGAACTATAACTCCCGCTTTAATCTTAGTATTAATAGCTTTCCCTTCTTTTAAATTATTATATTTAATGGATGAAGTTACAGATCCTTCATTATCTGTATTAGCAGAGGGTTTCTTTAACGGTGGCCCTAAATCGTATATATTAAATAAAATAGAAGATACCTACTGTTTAGCCTTGCTATTTGTAGGTCAAAGAAAGAATAATATAAATAAATCTAATCCCTGCGGGATTCCCCTTAGGGAACCCTGAAGGGATTCCCCTTTTTTTTTTCGACGTAATTTCTATGAAATTACTAGAAAAAAAAATAAGGGGAATAGGAATTTTCATACTAGAGTAAAAGCTGCTTCTAGAATAGGTCCTCATAATCAAGATGTTATCTCTGTGGTAATCGGTTCACTTTTAGGTGATTGCTATGCTAATCGTAGATCCGTAGAAGGTACAAGACTTTGTTATAGACAAAGTATAATTCATAAAGATTATATCTTTTGATTATATAAATTTTATTATGATAGAGGTTATTGTTCTAATTTAGAACCTAGAATGCATACCATTATTATAAAAAAGGGTGAAAAAAAAACAGAACATTTTAGGTATGAATTTAATACTTTTACTTTTAGAAGCTTTAATTGGATTCATAAAATTTTTTACAAAAAAGGTAAAAAGTATATACACCCTGAAATAGAAAATTATTTAACTCCCTTAGCCTTAGCAATTTGAATAATGGACGACGGAGGTTGAACTAAATATGGTGTAAGAATAGCTACAAATGATTCTAGCTTATTGCCATAGGAATCCAGACAACAATCGTGTCTTTTTATATAAAAGCGGCATGAAACAGTTACATTTCAAAGTATTAGGCAATCAGCCAGAAACCAAACATAATTGGGCTCATTGTAGCATTAAACGCTTTTATGGAGTAGGATCTTCAGAGACTACACGTGAATACCTTAGTAAATATTTATTATTTAAAGGTAAAGATATAGTCCGCGCATTGATGAAAATTAGTGATAAAGCGTATGCCAGCTTTAATCGGTGGATTCGGTAACTTCTTACTTCCATTAGGATTAGGAGGACCTGATATGGGATTCCCTAGACTTAATAATATAAGTTACTTATTATTAATACCTAGTATTGTTCTTTTCTTATTTGCAGGTGGAATAGAAAATGGTGTAGGTACAGGGTGAACACTTTATCCACCTTTATCAGGAATACAAAGTCATAGTGGTCCAAGTGTGGATTTAGCTATCTTTGGATTACATCTTTCTGGTATCTCAAGTTTACTTGGGGCTATGAATTTCATGACAACTACATTTAACATGAGAAGTCCTGGTATAAGATTACATAAATTAATCTTATTTGCTTGAGCAGTTGTTATTACAGCTGTTTTATTATTATTATCATTACCTGTTTTAGCCGGTAAACTTATTCTGCCGGCTCTAAATTTGGCTGTATTCTGGGAACCGTTATATAACAATATATCGCAATCAGCAGGTAATCTATTAAGTTTGAACTTTTTAGAGAACCTCAGAGGCCACACGCCAAAATATTTTGGTTGTAGTTTAGAAACTTTAACCTTTCCTTTATGTGCAACTTTTAGATCAATCCATACCGGCAACCACAATAAAAATTTAAACAAATCTCTTTTTAGTTATTATTTTACTGGGCTTATTGAAGGTGATGGTACAATCATTACACCAAAAACTTTGAGATCCCCTAAGGGTAAATTAAATTATCCTTCTATACAAATAGTTTTTCATTTAAAAGACTTACCTTTAGCTTTACTAATTCAAAAAGAATTGGGTGTAGGTTCGTTATCTAGAAAAAAAGGGGTAGACGCTTATATCTTAACCATAAATAGCTATGATGGTATATTATTCGTTATTTCATTAATTAATGGAAACATGAGAACACCTAAAATACACAGTCTTATATAATTGGGCTCATTGTAGCATTAAACGCTTTTATGGAGTAGGATCTTCAGAGACTACACGTGAATACCTTAGTAAATATTTATTATTTAAAGGTAAAGATATAGTCCGCGCATTGATGAAAATTAGTGATAAAGCGTATGCCAGCTTTAATCGGTGGATTCGGTAACTTCTTACTTCCATTAGGATTAGGAGGACCTGATATGGGATTCCCTAGACTTAATAATATAAGTTACTTATTATTAATACCTAGTATTGTTCTTTTCTTATTTGCAGGTGGAATAGAAAATGGTGTAGGTACAGGGTGAACACTTTATCCACCTTTATCAGGAATACAAAGTCATAGTGGTCCAAGTGTGGATTTAGCTATCTTTGGATTACATCTTTCTGGTATCTCAAGTTTACTTGGGGCTATGAATTTCATGACAACTACATTTAACATGAGAAGTCCTGGTATAAGATTACATAAATTAATCTTATTTGCTTGAGCAGTTGTTATTACAGCTGTTTTATTATTATTATCATTACCTGTTTTAGCCGGTAAACTTATTCTGCCGGCTCTAAATTTGGCTGTATTCTGGGAACCGTTATATAACAATATATCGCAATCAGCAGGTAATCTATTAAGTTTGAACTTTTTAGAGAACCTCAGAGGCCACACGCCAAAATATTTTGGTTGTAGTTTAGAAACTTTAACCTTTCCTTTATGTGCAACTTTTAGATCAATCCATACCGGCAACCACAATAAAAATTTAAACAAATCTCTTTTTAGTTATTATTTTACTGGGCTTATTGAAGGTGATGGTACAATCATTACACCAAAAACTTTGAGATCCCCTAAGGGTAAATTAAATTATCCTTCTATACAAATAGTTTTTCATTTAAAAGACTTACCTTTAGCTTTACTAATTCACAATTTCCTAAGGGTAAATTAAATTATCCTTCTATACAAATAGTTTTTCATTTAAAAGACTTACCTTTAGCTTTACTAATTCAAAAAGAATTGGGTGTAGGTTCGTTATCTAGAAAAAAAGGGGTAGACGCTTATATCTTAACCATAAATAGCTATGATGGTATATTATTCGTTATTTCATTAATTAATGGAAACATGAGAACACCTAAAATACACAGTCTTAATGCTTTAATAGATTTTTTAAATGAAAATAAAGGAGTTAGTATTGAAAAATACTCTATATCTAAAGAGCCATTAGATTCAAATCCATGGTTGTCAGGGTTTATAGAAGCAGATGCTTCTTTTCAAGTAAGAACAACTCTTTCAGGTAAATATCCTAAACTTGAATGTAAATTAGAAATATCTCAAAGACGATTAGATCATAAAGGATTTGATAATCTAGAATTTTTAACTTATATTGCTGAGTTTTTAGATACCGAAGTAAAAAAAATAAGATCGGATAAACCAAACCCTGAGTATAGAGTTAGAACTACTAATCTTAAAGGTAATATTCATGCTAAAAATTACCTTTTAAAATACCCTTTGTTTGGAACTAAACATTTAGATTCCTTAGATTGAATGGAAGTAGTAAACATATTTGATAGAAAAGAGCACAATACAATACAAGGAAAGGAAAGAATAGTAAAAATAAAATCAGGTATGAATAATTACAGAAAAATTTTTACCTGAGATCATTTACAAAAATTCTACAACGTAAAAATATAAGATATGGTCCGATCAGGCATGAGAGTGTCTGCGTATCTGCACTAAGTTTAATAACTTTTTAAGCTAAAGAATAACTCTTTAAGCTATGGGATTTTATCCAGCAGATCAACAAAAATAATGGGAATTACTATGGTTCTTACTGATAGAAACTTTAACACTTCATTCTTTGAAGTAGCAGGAGGTGGTGATCCTATATTATACCAACATCTATTCTGATTCTTCGGACATCCTGAGGTTACGAATGTAGGCCTCTTAACGTCGCTGTATGCTGGGACCCCTTCGCTATATAGTTCTAAATACTCCTCCTTATATGGCACAGTAAAAAAGTTAGAACAATGAAGGAAATCAGCCGGTAACATTTTATATATAAAAAATGGAACCTCAGAGGCTCTACGCGACGGAGTTGTAGTAAATTTAGAAAATGTTAAACGTGTATCAGATCACGTTCCTAAACATTTGAAGCCTCTAAATAATGAACAATTAGGTTATTATCTAGCAGGATTAATAGACGGGGATGGTCATTTTAGTAAAGCTCAACAATTAGTTATAACTTTTAGTTCTCCAGATGCATTTCTAGCCTATTACTTGAAAGGAAGATTAGGTTACGGTAATGTAAGAAAAGTAAAGGACAAAAACGCATACCTTTTAATTGTATCTAATGAAAAGGGTATGTTAAATATAATTAACTTGATAAATGGTAAATTAAGAACAGAACACAGATTTAACCAAGTAGTTAATAATGTATTAAGTCATACTAAGTATGCAGATCAAAATATTCATTTTACTATAGATTCAAGTAAAAATTTTGATAACCACTGATTAGCAGGTTTTTCTGATGCGGATGCTAGTTTTCAAATAAAAATTATTAAACGTATTACCAGAAATAAACCGGAAATAAGATTAAATTTTCAAATAGATCAAAAAAGTTTTTTATAATAAAGGAGTTAGTATTGAAAAATACTCTATATCTAAAGAGCCATTAGATTCAAATCCATGGTTGTCAGGGTTTATAGAAGCAGATGCTTCTTTTCAAGTAAGAACAACTCTTTCAGGTAAATATCCTAAACTTGAATGTAAATTAGAAATATCTCAAAGACGATTAGATCATAAAGGATTTGATAATCTAGAATTTTTAACTTATATTGCTGAGTTTTTAGATACCGAAGTAAAAAAAATAAGATCGGATAAACCAAACCCTGAGTATAGAGTTAGAACTACTAATCTTAAAGGTAATATTCATGCTAAAAATTACCTTTTAAAATACCCTTTGTTTGGAACTAAACATTTAGATTCCTTAGATTGAATGGAAGTAGTAAACATATTTGATAGAAAAGAGCACAATACAATACAAGGAAAGGAAAGAATAGTAAAAATAAAATCAGGTATGAATAATTACAGAAAAATTTTTACCTGAGATCATTTACAAAAATTCTACAACGTAAAAATATAAGATATGGTCCGATCAGGCATGAGAGTGTCTGCGTATCTGCACTAAGTTTAATAACTTTTTAAGCTAAAGAATAACTCTTTAAGCTATGGGATTTTATCCAGCAGATCAACAAAAATAATGGGAATTACTATGGTTCTTACTGATAGAAACTTTAACACTTCATTCTTTGAAGTAGCAGGAGGTGGTGATCCTATATTATACCAACATCTATTCTGATTCTTCGGACATCCTGAGGTTACGAATGTAGGCCTCTTAACGTCGCTGTATGCTGGGACCCCTTCGCTATATAGTTCTAAATACTCCTCCTTATATGGCACAGTAAAAAAGTTAGAACAATGAAGGAAATCAGCCGGTAACATTTTATATATAAAAAATGGAACCTCAGAGGCTCTACGCGACGGAGTTGTAGTAAATTTAGAAAATGTTAAACGTGTATCAGATCACGTTCCTAAACATTTGAAGCCTCTAAATAATGAACAATTAGGTTATTATCTAGCAGGATTAATAGACGGGGATGGTCATTTTAGTAAAGCTCAACAATTAGTTATAACTTTTAGTTCTCCAGATGCATTTCTAGCCTATTACTTGAAAGGAAGATTAGGTTACGGTAATGTAAGAAAAGTAAAGGACAAAAACGCATACCTTTTAATTGTATCTAATGAAAAGGGTATGTTAAATATAATTAACTTGATAAATGGTAAATTAAGAACAGAACACAGATTTAACCAAGTAGTTAATAATGTATTAAGTCATACTAAGTATGCAGATCAAAATATTCATTTTACTATAGATTCAAGTAAAAATTTTGATAACCACTGATTAGCAGGTTTTTCTGATGCGGATGCTAGTTTTCAAATAAAAATTATTAAACGTATTACCAGAAATAAACCGGAAATAAGATTAAATTTTCAAATAGATCAAAAAAGTGTTTTATTGTTAAATATAATAAAAGAATTATTAAACGTATTACCAGAAATAAACCGGAAATAAGATTAAATTTTCAAATAGATCAAAAAAGTGTTTTATTGTTAAATATAATAAAAGAATACTTAGGTGGAAACATTGGATATAGGAAGTCTCAAGATACCTATTATTACGGTTCTACTAGTTTCGGTTCTGCTAAAAGGGTTATAGAATATTTTGATCGATATCACTTACAATCTAGAAAGCATATAAGCTATTTAAGATGAAGAAAGGTATATAGATTAATACAAGACAAACAACACTTAACAGATAAAGGGCTATCCAAAATACTAATCATTAAATCTTTAATAAACCGTCATGAAGAAAATACTACAACTTAAGATAAAGTCCTAACAAGAATATAAAAGTTTTTGAGTATTAATGAGAAAAGACTGTTATAATACACAGCTATTCCTTTAATCAAAATATTGTTACATTTTAATTATACCAGGTTTTGGTATAATAAGTACTACAATTTCTGCCAACTCTAACAAAAGCGTGTTCGGATACCTTGGTATGGTTTACGCTATGTGTTCTATTGGTATCTTAGGATTTGTAGTTTGAAGTCAATGGCTGGCTTTCCTTATAGGTGACTATAAGGTAATAAATTTCGCTATATGATTCTGGAACAGCTTAGTGCCTATAAGTACTTTTAATAGTGAAAATCTTATAGGCTATGCTCAATCAGCAGGTAATTTTAGTTTTGTGTCATCTTCTTTTTTAGTAGCGAAGGATACAAAAACGGACAAAAGCTCCTCAGAGACTACACGCGAAACATCTTTTAATTTTGATGAATATAGAAAAATATCAGATAAAAATTCTGATCAAGTATCTGACAATTGGTTAACTTGGTTTATTGGGTTTTCTGAAGGTGATGGTGCTTTTCTTACAGGAAAAGACAAACGTCTTGTATTTGTACTAACTCAAAAAGAAACTGCTATACTAAATCATGTGCATGAAACATTAGGTATTGGTAGGGTTAGAACATACGGTAATTTTAGTCGTTATCGTGTTGATGATAAAAAAGGTATACTTGTTCTAATTGCTTTATTTAATGGTAACTTGGTTTTAGATAAAAGAAAAGTCCAAGTAAAAAGATGATTAGATACTGTTAATATAGAAGAAAAAAATAACAATGTTCTTCCCATACTAAATAATAGTTGACTGTCAGGATTTATAGATGCAGAAGGTTGTTTTAATGTTACACTTTTTAAAAGAAAATCTATGACTTTAGGCTATCAAGTTAAACTAAGATTTATGATTGACCAAAAAGATAGCTTGGATAATATGCTCTTTATAAAGGACCAGTTAAATCTGTTTTTAACTAACAGAAAGCTTAAAAAAGGTACTATTGGTACTATGCATAGAATAGAAAGCAATTCATTTGTTAAGGTCCCACTTATAATTGAATATATCTATAGATTTAGATTAAAAACTAAAAAACAAGAGTCATTTGACAAATGAGTAACAGTTTATGAGTTAGTAAAAAACAAGGCTCACCTTACAGAAAAAGGACTTAATGAAATAAGAAAACTAAGTAAAGAGGTCAATATAATCACTAGTATTACAAAAAAAATTGGTGATAAACTTAATTAAAAGATGAAGATATAGTCCACAAAAGGTTTTTACCTTGTGCACTTCGCTATATGATTCTGGAACAGCTTAGTGCCTATAAGTACTTTTAATAGTGAAAATCTTATAGGCTATGCTCAATCAGCAGGTAATTTTAGTTTTGTGTCATCTTCTTTTTTAGTAGCGAAGGATACAAAAACGGACAAAAGCTCCTCAGAGACTACACGCGAAACATCTTTTAATTTTGATGAATATAGAAAAATATCAGATAAAAATTCTGATCAAGTATCTGACAATTGGTTAACTTGGTTTATTGGGTTTTCTGAAGGTGATGGTGCTTTTCTTACAGGAAAAGACAAACGTCTTGTATTTGTACTAACTCAAAAAGAAACTGCTATACTAAATCATGTGCATGAAACATTAGGTATTGGTAGGGTTAGAACATACGGTAATTTTAGTCGTTATCGTGTTGATGATAAAAAAGGTATACTTGTTCTAATTGCTTTATTTAATGGTAACTTGGTTTTAGATAAAAGAAAAGTCCAAGTAAAAAGATGATTAGATACTGTTAATATAGAAGAAAAAAATAACAATGTTCTTCCCATACTAAATAATAGTTGACTGTCAGGATTTATAGATGCAGAAGGTTGTTTTAATGTTACACTTTTTAAAAGAAAATCTATGACTTTAGGCTATCAAGTTAAACTAAGATTTATGATTGACCAAAAAGATAGCTTGGATAATATGCTCTTTATAAAGGACCAGTTAAATCTGTTTTTAACTAACAGAAAGCTTAAAAAAGGTACTATTGGTACTATGCATAGAATAGAAAGCAATTCATTTGTTAAGGTCCCACTTATAATTGAATATATCTATAGATTTAGATTAAAAACTAAAAAACAAGAGTCATTTGACAAATGAGTAACAGTTTATGAGTTAGTAAAAAACAAGGCTCACCTTACAGAAAAAGGACTTAATGAAATAAGAAAACTAAGTAAAGAGGTCAATATAATCACTAGTATTACAAAAAAAATTGGTGATAAACTTAATTAAAAGATGAAGATATAGTCCACAAAAGGTTTTTACCTTGTGCACCACATGTATACTGTTGGACTAGACGTAGATACAAGAGCATACTTCACAGCGGCTACTTTAATTATTGCAGTTCCTACTGGTATTAAAATATTCTCTTGATTAGCAACTTGTTATGGTGGTTCTTTACACTTTATACCATCATTACTATTTGCATTAGGTTTTGTATTTATGTTTACTATAGGAGGGTTATCAAGCCACTTAGCTCTCTTTGCAAGTTATAAGATACTTTTTATACTTGTTATAAGCACTACTAAATGCTGGGAAGTACTGACAATAGGAATACTAAATATATCTCTAGTAAAAAGATACTTTTTATACTTGTTATAAGCACTACTAAATGCTGGGAAGTACTGACAATAGGAATACTAAATATATCTCTAGTAAAAATTTCATATTTTGTACAATCAGCAGGTAACTTGGTGAATTATTCTGTTTGTATTATTAACAGAATAGTATACCCTTGCACCCCAGAGACTAAACGTAGTCCTCATAAACTAATGTATTATGCATTAGTATTGTGAGAAGATATAGTCCACACAATAAATTTCTTAATTTCATTTTTCTTTACAAATAAATATACTCCAAATCATTCCAATTTAGAACTTAATAGCTCTCCTCTAATAAAGTACGTTTCTACTGAAGCTGAGGATATGCGTAGTAGTAGTAAATATTTTTGACGTAGTACTTGTAGCCCTAGAGATATTACCCCTAGAGAACTATTACCGTGTGCGAATGATAGTGATAATATTTATAATGAGGAAGGAAAATTAAAACCTGTAAAGGTATATGATGATCTTAAATCAGATAGAGCTAGAATTTTTAAAGAATGTGCTAAGGTATCAGGTGTTTATTATTTAATAAATAACATTAATGGCCATACTTATGTAGGAAGTTCTATAAATTTAGCTGCTAGAATGAAAAACTATCTTAACAATAGTTATCTACAAAGTAAAACAAATTCTAATATGCCTATTACAAAGGCTTTACTTAAGTATGGCCATTCTAACTTTTCTTTTTGAATTTTAGAGTATGTTAACTCTGACCAGTTAGCTATAAGAGAAACTCTATATATTACACAAATTCTTCCTTATTATAATGTATTAAAAAAGGGTTATTCTTCTTTAGGGTACAAACACACGGAAGAAACTAAAACTCTTCTTTCTAATTTAGCTAAGAATCGGGTACATTCACCTGAAACTAAGGCATTAATAGTAAAAGCTCTAACAGGTCAGAACAATCCTTTTTTCGGTAAAAGTCATACCATGGAAAGTATTAGGCAAATCATTAAAAATAAATCATATAATCCTGTTTACATTTACGATTCCTATAAAAATTTAATAGCTATTTATCCTTCAGTAAGAACATTGTCTAAAAAGGTTGGTGCGAATAGTACCACAATCGTTAATTATATAAAAAGTAAAGCATTGTTTAGAGGAGAATGGTATTTTACTAATATTCCTTTTAACATTGATGATACCCCTATAATAAAAGATTGAACCCTTACAGAATGTGACTTATTGGCTAAAGAAATAAGAAGCAGAATTGGAATTACAAAAGGTGTTTTTGTTTATGATAAAAACAAAAATTTTATAGCTAGGTACAAGGGAGTAACAGAAGCTGGTAAAATACATAAAGTTAGTCATCTTACTGTAAGAAGATATGCTAGTGTGAACGGATTACATCCTTCAGGTTACTATTTTTGCTTTGAAAGATTAGAAGCAAATTATGAAAAATCCATAGTTGACACACAAGATAAAGACTAAAAAAAATGAAATTAAGAAATTTATTATTTGTAAGTGGAGTTGTTCTTGCGAACGCATCACTTGATATTGCCTTCCACGATACCGTTTGAATCTTCGAGTTAAGTATGCTAATACCTAGTTTATTTGTTATGGTTAAGGCAGGATTTGAGGGTACGCCGTCAAATTATAGTCTTAGTTATAATAATAATTGCAGTTATAATGATTTATCTGATAACAATAACTATAAAGAATATATAAAAATGTTTTGAGTAGGGCTAATGGACGGAGACGGAAGTATTCAAGTAAACCATTGACGTAAACAATCCCTACAATACAGACTAGTTATTAAATTATCTAACCTTAAATCTAATTATAATATGTTGGTTGAGGTTGCTAAAGTAGTAGGTGGAACTGTTAAGATTACCGGTAAAAAGGCGGATGTTATTTGAGTTGTAAATAAAAAGGAAGAAATTATTGAAATAATAAAAATTTTTGATACTTATCCTCCTTTAACTTCAAAAAAAATCTGTCAACTTGCATTCTTAAAAACATGTTTAACTGAAACTTCGGTAGAAAAATACTTATCCACAAGAGATACTAAATTTAAAGAACAATTTACTATTATAAACGCTAATTTTAAGTTACCTACTTATTTTAAAGCTTGATTATCTGGTTTTATAGAAGCGGAAGGTTGTTTTTCTATTCGTAAAACGAAAGCACATTCTTTCTCAATAGGACAAAATGACGACGTTTATTTAATAGACGCTATAAAACAGTATTTTGAAGTATCAAATAAAGTTCGTAACCCTTACGGTAACTTCTATTTTATAGAGGTATACAAGAAAGAGGTATTAGCGAAAATAGTGGCACATTGTACTAACTATCCTTTGTTGGGAGAAAAGTTAGAGTCTTTAAAAAAATTTAGATCTTGCTGTTCCCTTTAGTAAGTGTCGTGTTGTCTTGTCACCATGAAAAATTACATACGTTTTTCGGTAAAATTATTACATTAATTTATTTATTACTATATTTTGGGTTTTTCTTGGGTTTGTCCTTATGTGTTTTCTTAAGGCGGAAAATATAAGGGTCCCCTCATGTAAGGTAATACCGTGGAAACCAAAGTGAATAAATTTATTCTCGAGTAGGATCCGTAGAGACTAAACGTGACAGTCGAAAGTTTATTAAGTTAAATCATTAGATAAGTTATAGTCCGATCCACTGCGTGAGCAGTGTTGTATGTAAATAAATGAGCAACTTAATTGACCTACTACGTAGTTGCTCAACTGGGCCTTAATAATGTTTATTATTACGCATTTGACTATATGCTGGAAACTATGTTTTTAGAGCCTCTCTTACTATTTATGTTATATTATTATCTTTTAAAAATAGATGCGGATAGAAGAAATCTTCTAAACATAAGTAGTCAAAATGGAGATGTATCTGCATCATTTAACACATGTACAAACATACAATCAGCAGAAAACTGTAAAGAATTCTCAGAGACTATACGTCAAATATCTTATGACAATAACGGAGAAAATTCATCTTTTTTTAAATGATTTGCCGGTATTGTAGACGGAGATGGTAATTTCGATTTAAGAAATATAAACAACAAACTGGTACTTAAATCTATTAGAATTAAACTACATGACAGAGATGTCAGAATATTAACTTATATTCAAAACACTTTACATATGGGTAGAATTAGAGCGGATAAAAATAAACCTCATTCTATTTGAATAGTTAGTACAAAAGAAGAAATGTTATTTTTAATTAAGAAATTAAATGGATTAGTTAGACTTAAAGTAGATAGTTTTAAAAAATCCTGCGAATATCTAAATGTAGAGTATGTAGAAGCTAATTATAATATTAGCGAAAATGACCCTTATTTAGCGGGATTAGTTGACACAGATGGTACTATTGTTTATAATTATGCTGGCAATAGAATAGAGTGTAACTTAGAATTTGAAAATAACAAATATACTAGCAAACTTAATTTAGATAATGTTATACCCCATTATAAACCATCTGTTGCTTTTAGAGAATCACATAAGTCTATAACATTTAAATTTCAATCAGTTAAAGGTATGGTTTTTCTATATGATTATTTTATGCAAAATAGGTTATATTCTGACTTTAAATTTTATAGAGTTTCAAAGATAAAACGATTTATAGAAGTTAGAGATTATAAGAATGAAGCTAAAAACAGTACAGAATTTAAAATATATTCAGATTTTATACTGGATTGAATTCAATATAGAAACCCGCTTTGACACAAAGTACCATTTGTCTCCAAAATTAGATAATGATATAGTCCACAAAATAATTTTAATTATTTTTGCATTTCCACTACGTTTTAAGTATGGGTGCTGTATTTGCCTTATTTAGTGGATGATACTTCTGAATTCCTAAAATTTTAGGATTAGATTATAACTTACTTTACTCTAAAGCTCATTTCTGAGTTTTATTCACTGGGGTTAAAAATAACGAAGGGAATAAGGGATTAAATGGTTTAGATGAACATAGGGATATTACCCCTAACAATCATTCACCGGCTCCGCTTAAAAAAAAAGAACTATGCAATAGTTCTTTTTTTTTTACTCAGTCTTCATCTTCTAAAGAAGATGAAGACGCCGAGGCTAATAATTATGTATTGTATTTTAATGATATAAAACAAAGTAAAAGGGATATATATAGTAAACTAAGGCACAAATCTGGAGTTTACATGTTTATTAATAATTTAACTAATGATTTATATGTAGGTAGTAGTCTAAATTTAACTAAAAGAATGACTAGTCATTTTTATTATGCAAGTACGGATAAAATGAAAACAATATTGGCTAGATCGATGAGAAAATATGGATTACATAATTTCTCTTTAGCTATATTAGAATTTTGTGAAAAAGATGTTATTACTTCTATAAAATTGGAACAAAAATGAATAGATTATTATAAACCTAAGTATAATATATTGAAAATAGCGGGAAGCTCCCAAGGTTTTACACATAAAATTGAAACAATAGTAAAACTAAAAGAACTTTTCAGAAAAGAAAATCACCCAAAATATGGATATATATCTTCTTCGGATACAAAAAAAGCTATTAGCGAAGGTATTAAACAATTTTATATCAATAACTCTCATACTAAAAAAGGTTTAAAAGGAAAATTATCAGCCCAATATGGTATAGGTGGTAAATTTGTTTATTGTTATGATAAAAAAAATAATGAATTAATTTTTCCTTCTATAAACGCGGCTAGACAACATTTTAAAACAAGATGAACAACTATCAAAGACAATATGGATAATAATCAATACTTAAATATTAAAGATGAATATTGAATGTTTCAATCTAAACCTCGTAACAACGGCCCTTATTAGTTAATTAGCCCTGTTCATCTTTCTATATGCTGAAAAGTTTCATAAGGCTTAACTACTGCACATAATTACAACTTTTATACGGGGTAAAAAAAACAAAAGAACATAGACATGTTTTTTTTTTTCAACCCTTAAATAATATCTTTTTGTAATTAACCAGTAAAAATGTTAAGTATATCTAAACAATCAGCAGGAAATCCATTTTTATTGAAAAAGGGGATCCTCAGAGACTACACGAAAGAAACATTAAACTATTGGTTTAATGTTATGATATAGTCCACAGTTACTGTGTAATTTAACTTTCTTCCCTCAACATTTCTTAGGTCATATTAATGTAGGCCCTTTATGATTGATAAATGATATTTGCACAACACTGTATGCTAGAAACTCTATTTGGTACTACGGACTATAATAGACAATTAGCAGGAAACCTAAGAGTTAATATATCTATCTTTTAACTTAAGTGGGATCCTCAGAGACTATACGTGTTGCAACTTAAAAGTTGAAGAAATAGTCCTTTAACATAGTGATATGTTAAATTACATCTTGCTACTTGTATTTTATTTTTTTATTAATTATGATTACCTCAGTTATAATAATAAAATGTATCTAAAAAGCTTTTGTGATGAAGCTTCATCTGAAACTTCAAATCAATCTAGTAATTCAGAAATAAATAGTAATTCTGAATCTGGACAAAACCCTAATTTTGGGACTGAACAAGATCCAGATGATGATGATTTTGTTAAAAAAACAGTAAATAATAATAACTTAACGACTATTGAACATAAACATAAATTTAACCAACAACATAAATTAAATTTAGCTAATTTAAAATCTTCTACAGTTTCTCCGGTATATAATCTTTTAAATGACAGAGAAACAATTTTAAGAGAATTTTTAAATAAAAGTGGTATATATCTTATTCATAACAACGTAAACGGTAAACAATACGTAGGTAGTGGTACGGATTTAGCAAAAAGACTTGCTACTTACTATTTCCCTTCTCGTTTGGTTGATAATCGTTATATTTCTAATTCTATCTTAAAATATGGACACGGTAATTTTTCTGTAGTTATTTTATATGTTTTAGGTAATACTGATATATCTATAAAGAAAGATATTATTAGTAAAGAACAAAAGTATATTGATTTATATTTACCAGTTCTTAATTTAAATCCTATTGCTGGATCAAGTATGGGTTTCAATCATTCAGAAGAATCTAAAAGACTTATGTCTGAGTTTCGTAAAGGTAAACCTTTATCTGAAAAGACTAAGAAAAGATTAAGTCTTTTATTTTCAGGTGAATTAAATCCTTTCTGATCTAAACACCACACTCCTGCTACTTTAGAGAAAATGAGTAAATCTAAATTAGGTGCCTTAAATCCTATGTTTAATAAGGAAAAGTCCGAGGAATTTGTTGCACATATGTATAAAGATAGAAAAGGTTCTAATAATCCTATGTTTGGTAAAACTAAGTCTGAAGAAACCTTAGCGAAAATAAGAAAAAAGGTTTATGTTTATGATAGTAACAAACAATTTATTAAATGTTATGATAGTATAAAATTTGCTGTAAATGATTTACACATAGCTTTTGAAACAATTAAAAAATATTTAGATACAGATAAAACATATAAAGATAAATACTTTTATTCTGAACTGCAATAAATTTATTTATTTAGTAGCAAGAAAAGCTACAAGGTATGCCACGTAGAATTAGTGATTATCCTGATGCTTTTACAGGTTGAAACTTTATTAGTAGTATCGGTTCTATAATTTCTGTAGCTGCTACAGCATTATTCTTACATATTGTATACTTACAACTTGTTAAAGGTAAAGCTATCTTTGGATACCCTTGAGCCGTTCCTCAATTATTTAGTGATTACTTACTAGACCATTAGCAGGACACCTAAGAGTTAATATATCTATCTTTTAACTTAAGTGGGATCCTCAGAGACTATACGTGTTGCAACTTAAAAGTTGAAGAAATAGTCCTTTAACATAGTGATATGTTAAATTACATCTTGCTACTTGTATTTTATTTTTTTATTAATTATGATTACCTCAGTTATAATAATAAAATGTATCTAAAAAGCTTTTGTGATGAAGCTTCATCTGAAACTTCAAATCAATCTAGTAATTCAGAAATAAATAGTAATTCTGAATCTGGACAAAACCCTAATTTTGGGACTGAACAAGATCCAGATGATGATGATTTTGTTAAAAAAACAGTAAATAATAATAACTTAACGACTATTGAACATAAACATAAATTTAACCAACAACATAAATTAAATTTAGCTAATTTAAAATCTTCTACAGTTTCTCCGGTATATAATCTTTTAAATGACAGAGAAACAATTTTAAGAGAATTTTTAAATAAAAGTGGTATATATCTTATTCATAACAACGTAAACGGTAAACAATACGTAGGTAGTGGTACGGATTTAGCAAAAAGACTTGCTACTTACTATTTCCCTTCTCGTTTGGTTGATAATCGTTATATTTCTAATTCTATCTTAAAATATGGACACGGTAATTTTTCTGTAGTTATTTTATATGTTTTAGGTAATACTGATATATCTATAAAGAAAGATATTATTAGTAAAGAACAAAAGTATATTGATTTATATTTACCAGTTCTTAATTTAAATCCTATTGCTGGATCAAGTATGGGTTTCAATCATTCAGAAGAATCTAAAAGACTTATGTCTGAGTTTCGTAAAGGTAAACCTTTATCTGAAAAGACTAAGAAAAGATTAAGTCTTTTATTTTCAGGTGAATTAAATCCTTTCTGATCTAAACACCACACTCCTGCTACTTTAGAGAAAATGAGTAAATCTAAATTAGGTGCCTTAAATCCTATGTTTAATAAGGAAAAGTCCGAGGAATTTGTTGCACATATGTATAAAGATAGAAAAGGTTCTAATAATCCTATGTTTGGTAAAACTAAGTCTGAAGAAACCTTAGCGAAAATAAGAAAAAAGGTTTATGTTTATGATAGTAACAAACAATTTATTAAATGTTATGATAGTATAAAATTTGCTGTAAATGATTTACACATAGCTTTTGAAACAATTAAAAAATATTTAGATACAGATAAAACATATAAAGATAAATACTTTTATTCTGAACTGCAATAAATTTATTTATTTAGTAGCAAGAAAAGCTACAAGGTATGCCACGTAGAATTAGTGATTATCCTGATGCTTTTACAGGTTGAAACTTTATTAGTAGTATCGGTTCTATAATTTCTGTAGCTGCTACAGCATTATTCTTACATATTGTATACTTACAACTTGTTAAAGGTAAAGCTATCTTTGGATACCCTTGAGCCGTTCCTCAATTATTTAGTGATTACTTACGTATACTTAAAGATAAATGTGCTCCAGGATTAGAATGAGCATTACATAGCCCACCTAAACCTCACGCATTTACTAGCTTACCATTACAAAGTAGTGGTATATTAAGTTCTCTTTTTCTAGGTATAAGCTTTTTATTTACTATATCAAACGAATTTATATGTGATGCACCTAGAGCTTGAGGACTTTACTTCCAAGATAGTGCTAGCCCACAAATGGAAGCTTTAGTAGAATTACATGAATTTTGTGTATAAGAGTCAAACTCCGGGGACGTCCTAAAGCTCTAACTACCAAGGATATAAAGTCAATTTTTATCTGGCTTAACTAATAACTAAGGTAAGGTAATAAAGTTAGAGATAGAAGTTAGAACAGCTTAAAATGGAAAATCGCGGATCTAAATCAGTAAAATAATATTTTATTGTATAAGAGCAACGAGTAGACGACTCTTCAGTTTTTAACTGTAAGGTGTACTCTGGCCCTTTGAGAAATCAAAGGATCTAAATAAATATATATATAGCATGAAAATCCTAGCAGGCTCTATTCAAATCCTTCAGGGTGCTGACCAGTTTCGGTTTCGTGGTGTTTCACTTCTACTAAGAAGTTAACGGTAAGCTATACGAAATACGAAGTCTCCCTCGAGAGCTTTATGTAATAGCCGGGGACTTCTGCGTATCACCTAATTTTTTTTTATATTCTCTATGAGAATTAAAAATAAAACCTGGCTGGGTCAGAGTTTGCTTAAATTTATACCGTAAAAACGCGGAGATAAATAGTTTAATATGAATCTCGATTTAATAATATAAGAACTTAGGAAGTAAAGACTTACGAGTTTAAAATACTTACTAGGTAAGGTTTCTGCTAAGCCGGACTTACTTTATTTAAGATTCGCACGGTATACGGCGAAATTGTATATATCTTATATTATTGAATAAATATACGGAAAATTCCTTTTGGTTAAACCTTGCATGACGGAATGATCCTAAATTTGGATCGAAAACGCATTCAGCTAAATTTAACCTAAATCCTGCTTTTTCTGCTAATTTGAATAAGTTACACCCTGCTTATGTGACAGGGTTTTGTGATGGTGAGGCATGTTTTCATTTAGCCATAGGTGAAAACCCTAGATATAAATTAGGTTATTATGTTAATCCTGGTTTTTCTATAGCTTTACACAAAAAGGATGAAGAATTTTTATTATTACTTAAAGAGTTTTTTGGTGGCGTAGGGGTAGTAAAACCTAGTAGTCGGTCTAATATGGTGGAGTATAGAATTTTTGCTATTAAGGATTTAGATATTATTCTAAATCATTTTGACCTTTACCCTTTAATCACAAAAAAAGGGGGAGATTACTTACTATTCAAGGAAGCCTTAGAATGTATTAAAAATAAACAGCATTTAACTGTTGAAGGGTTTAATAAAATTCTGGCTATAAGGGCTTCTATGAATAAAGGGTTGCCCGCAAAACTACTGGAAAAATTTCCTTATATTAAGGGGAAAGAAATTCCTGTGGTGGTAACACCTGAGAGTTTAAACCCTTACTGGGTAGCTGGTTTTATGGACGCTGAAGGTTGTTTCTTTGTAAAGTCTATTTACAATAAGAACAATGAGCTTAGATTTGGGCTAGGTTGTCAAATTACACAGCACAGTCGGGATTCTTTAGTTATGCACAAAATTTGTTCTTTCTTTAACTGCGGTAGAGTTGAAGTATCTAGAATGGTTTACGATAATTATGTTGTAACTAAGTTACCAGATATAAATAAAATTATCATTCCTTTCTTTACAAATTTCCCAATACTGGGTTCTAAACGTAAAGAATTTGAATGTTGGACGGATATCGCCAAAATAATGACTTCAAAAGCTCATCTTACTAACGAGGGATCTGAGAAGATATTAAAAATAAAACATCAAATGAATACATTTAGGAAGGAAGATGATAATAATTAGAAACATTTTGTAGTATTAGCTATAGAAAGTCTAGGATTCATTAATTTATATACCGTACGAGTATATAGTAAATTGATGAGAAATTAACCATTAAATAACTTTAATATCCACACAAATATAAAAAGTAACTACTCAAACTAGCAGGTTTATTTATTGGTATATTAGGTATAATAAGTTTAAAATATAAATGTTCTCTCTGCTGCCTACCGTAAACTAAGTTTTAGTGAAGGAAGCTATAAGGGGGGGCGTAAGCTCCCGCGGCTGGGTTTATAAACTTATTATATTCTAATGAAAAAGCGGATAATATTATGTATTACTTAGTTGCTATTTTATTTGCTGTAGGTTGAATACAAGGAGCTATTATTAAAAATTTTGATAGTTCTAAAACACCTATAAGTAACAAATATCTTAACCACGGTATTAATGTGCCTACTCAAAAGTACTCAAAATTTAGTGCTATAAACCCCTTAAACCATAAATTCTTATTTCCTGTACGGACTTATTCTACTTCAACTAATAAAGAGCAAGATCAATATAATACCAAATTGTCCAATGTGAATAAAGATACTATTAACCCTTTAGTTTACGTAAATGCTTATTCTATGAAAAAGGCTATTTTAAAAGAAAACACAGGTAAGTCTGGTATTTACATGTGAACTAATTTACTTACAGGTGATATGTATATAGGACAATCTATAGATCTGTCCAAAAGATTTAGAAAATATTTTACAATTAGCTATATAAAAAGTAGAAAAGAACTTATTATAAGTAGGGCTTTAATAAAATACGGATATGCTAATTTTTCTGTATCCATATTGGAATATTGTGATAGATGTGACCTAACTGCTAGAGAGCAACACTACCTAGACAAATTCAATCCCCAGTATAATATTTTAAAAATAGCAGGTAGTTCTTTAGGTTTTAAACCATCAGCCTCGGCGTCTTCTTTTCAAAGAAAAGAAGACTGAGGCTGCTGCGCTGAGGAAACCAGATTAAAAATAAGTAAAGCATTGAAAGGTATTTATACTGGAGACAAATCTGCTCTATTTGGTCGTTTCCACACAGAAGAGACTAAGAAAAAAATGAGTTTAAGTAAAGCAGGTGAAAACAACCCTCTATATGGAAAAACCCACAATGAGGATACTAAAGAGCTTATGAGACAAAGAGCTTTAAATAGAAAACATTCATGTGAAACTAAGGATAAAATGAGTAAAACACATGGAAACCCTGTTAATATTTATGAAAAATCTTCTTCAAAAGGGTTTGAATGAATAGGTAGTTTTGTTTCAGCTAGAAGAGCTGCAAAATTCTTAGGTATCAGTGGTAGTACTGTTATTAGGTATATGCAGTCAGGGGCTATATTTAAAGACAGTATATACACCCTGAAATAGAAAATTATTTAACTCCCTTAGCCTTAGCAATTTGAATAATGGACGACGGAGGTTGAACTAAATATGGTGTAAGAATAGCTACAAATGATTTTGAACTTAGAGAAGTAGAATTTCTTATTAAAGTTCTTAAAAATAAGTTTAATCTCGATTGTACTATTCAACATTTAAAAAGTATAGATAGATATTCTATTTATATTAAAAGTTCATCCGTTATAACTTTAAGGGAATGAATCGTACCTTATTTACATTCCTCTATGCTTTATAAAGTAGGTTTATAAACAATTAGATTTTTTATATTATGAAAGTTCTTCTAACCCCCCTTACATATATTCGATAGTCGAGAAATATAAATATATTTCTAAGAATTTGACGAGATTCTTTTAAAAAGTTTTATACTTTTTAAGGCGACATGAGTGAAAACAGTTAACATATTATTATTAATAATATCTAGATAATAATACAAGACTGTCGGTAAATAGTTTATTTATCGCAACAGACTGGGTCACTTGTGGGTGTCAATTATTTGATGCTTATTGTACAGTCGATAGATTTTAATTAAAATCTGCACCAATGATATTGAAGTTACGAATATCCAGATTTCTTAAATAGTGATGGAGATTTTGTTGAGTTTGATTCTTACTTAGTACCTGAATCTGATTTAGAAGATGGAGCGTTAAGAATGTTAGAAGTAGATAACAGAGTTATCCTTCCTGAAATTACACACACTAGATTTATTCTTACTGCTGCAGATGTTATCCACTCATTTGCTATTCCAGCATTAGGAGTTAAATGTGACGCATACCCAGGTAGATTAAATCAATTTTCTGTTTTAATTAACAGATTAGGAACATTCTATGGTCAATGTTCAGAAATTTGTGGTATCTTACACAGTTCTATGCCTATCGTTGTAGAATCTGTATCTCTAGAGAAATTCTTATCTTGATTACAAGAACAATAGTAGGATAAAACCTATCTAAGAACTCTCTACAGCTTTTTATAAAATAATGGTTATTTTACCGTTAACTTGTTATGAAAGGTAACACCTTTACCAAATAGTATAACAAATCCCAGTAAATAAGTTTATAGTAACTGGAAAATTGCAAAGTAGATTTATATTTCTAGTGCTTTTGTTGAGTTTGATTCTTACTTAGTACCTGAATCTGATTTAGAAGATGGAGCGTTAAGAATGTTAGAAGTAGATAACAGAGTTATCCTTCCTGAAATTACACACACTAGATTTATTCTTACTGCTGCAGATGTTATCCACTCATTTGCTATTCCAGCATTAGGAGTTAAATGTGACGCATACCCAGGTAGATTAAATCAATTTTCTGTTTTAATTAACAGATTAGGAACATTCTATGGTCAATGTTCAGAAATTTGTGGTATCTTACACAGTTCTATGCCTATCGTTGTAGAATCTGTATCTCTAGAGAAATTCTTATCTTGATTACAAGAACAATAGTAGGATAAAACCTATCTAAGAACTCTCTACAGCTTTTTATAAAATAATGGTTATTTTACCGTTAACTTGTTATGAAAGGTAACACCTTTACCAAATAGTATAACAAATCCCAGTAAATAAGTTTATAGTAACTGGAAAATTGCAAAGTAGATTTATATTTCTAGTGCAATGAAGGGAGAAGATAAACTAAATGTTTAATAAAGCCCCACCCCAAAAAAAAAGAGCTCATGGAAGAGAATATTTGTTTTACACGTGGAAAGTTAAGTTCAAACCACTTATTTTTTTTTTACTTTTTGCGAATGATAAGTGTATAATAAGTAGATGAAAAGGAAGAAACATTATAAAGCCTTAAAAATACTCTATGTATAATATAAGCAGGGAACAGAGAGAAAAGGGGAAATTTTTAGTCTAATGGGTATTCAAAATAGGTTAATATAGTATAAAAGATAATAGAAGGGGATTGCCAATTTATTGGCAAATTATTGCTAAAACCCCTGTTGGGACTAGATATTTTATTATATGATTTAGTAGCCTTTATAGCTCAATGGTAGAGCGGAATACTGTTAATATTCTGATAAATGTTCGATTCATTTTAAACCCAGTCTTCTTTTCTTCAGCTTCTTACTTTTTTTTAATTACGGAATCTACGATTTGACTAGTCAAATCCGTAATTCGTAGATTAAAAAAAGTTAGGCCCCCAGCTACTTGTAGCTGGAGGGCTAAAAGAAGACTGGAGGGCTAATCTTTTTTCTAGCCCTTGTTTTTTTTTTCTAGGCCGAAGCTTTAATACTTATGATATTAGTAAGACCGTCTGTTGTAAGATGTGCACCCTGTTTAATTAAATAAACAGCTTTTTCAAATAAAACAAAATCTGCTCACTTTATTTTTTTTTTCTAGCCCTTTTTTTTTTTTCTAGGCCCCCTCTCTCTCAGAGAGAGGGGTCCAAACAGTTATGAAATAACGTCGAAAAAAAAACTAGGGCTTACCCTTTGGGAAGATCCCCGATGGGGCTCATCCCGCAGGGATAGTAATTTCATCTAAATTACGTCGAAAAAAAAAACGAGAAAGTAAAGGATGGGCTTTAAAGAAAGGAATCACCACATTCAATAGAAGGGGATTGCCAATTTATTGGCAAATTATTGCTAAAACCCCTGTTGGGACTAGATATTTTATTATATGATTTAGTAGCCTTTATAGCTCAATGGTAGAGCGGAATACTGTTAATATTCTGATAAATGTTCGATTCATTTTAAAGGCTTTCATTGTTTATAAAAGACTTATGTCTACTATTTTTGCAGTTTAAGTGAATTCCAACAGCCTTTTGGTTTAATAATTTTATTTCCGATGCCGGAGGTATAATTCTATTTCAACCATTGTTACAAATAATTATAGAGCAGCCTAAAGTTTTATAATTAGATGAATAATTCACCTATAAACTTTTTTCAGAATAATTTAAGGGGTAATTTTGACTATCTTTTAAGACTTATGTCTACTATTTTTGCAGTTTAAGTGAATTCCAACAGCCTTTTGGTTTAATAATTTTATTTCCGATGCCGGAGGTATAATTCTATTTCAACCATTGTTACAAATAATTATAGAGCAGCCTAAAGTTTTATAATTAGATGAATAATTCACCTATAAACTTTTTTCAGAATAATTTAAGGGGTAATTTTGACTATCTTTTATTCAATAAGTAAGATGTGTAAAAGGGGAGTTCGAATCTCTCTATTCTGATTATGCTATTCAACTCATTAATTTTATTACTTTTATCTAATGCCATTACTTCAAGACGGGACAAATCTATACTTTATTCAAGAGCAACGATTACTATTTTACTTATTTCAGCTTTTATAGCATATGATAATTTATATCTTTTATTTTTGGCAAAAGGTGTAGGAATATTCGGTGGATTATTCCATATCACTGCTACTACATATTTTTTTCACTTGTTTATCTTTTTAATAACTAGTGTTGTCTTATGACTAAGTTCATTTTACCCTAGAAAGGTTTGATTAAAAGAATGCAGCAGCCCGGGTAGATTTTTATTTACAAAACTAATTTATTACGGAACCTTACTTTTAAATAAAATGGGAGAGCAGTTTAAAATTATAGAATACTCATTAATTATCTTATTTATTGTTACAGGTAGTGTTTTCCTAATTTCTACTAGTGATTTAGTATCCATATTTCTATCTATAGAATTACAAAGTTATGGACTGTATTTATTATCAACTATCTACAGAGATTCAGAACCCGCTACATCGGGTGGTCTTATGTATTTTTTACTAGGGGGACTATCATCCTGTTTTATACTATTAGGAACAGCTTTACTTTATGCAAATTCTGGTACAACAAACTTAGACAGCTTGTATATCATAACTAGCATATCTGATGTAAGTAAAGAAAACATTACGGGATTACTTTATTGATATAAATCTTATTATATACACATAAGTTTATTATTTATAGCTGTAGGATTTTTATTTAAAGTTTCCGCTGCACCATTCCACTTCTGAAGCCCTGACGGATGATACGGAAAATCATCACCAAAAATACTTACATCGTGTATTCGGGGCAAATTGCCAAATTCCGGGAAAGCCCTAGAACTTAAGATACCAAGCCATAATCGAAAGGTTATAGGCGGATGAGCTAATCCCTCATGGTAACAAGTCTTAAGACATTTGAAAAAATAGGGGGTAATCGCGGATCTAAATTAGTCACTGGATTATCGTTATATTTTTTATTTTTATCACCCTAATTATTTATTTATCTGTGGTGCACTTGACAATACTTTATTTATCAAACTTTTATTTTTATCACCGGCTCCGCAGCCTCAGCCTTCCAACCTACGGTTGGACGGCGCCGAGGCTAAATTTATCTTCTACTTTGGGTTTATTAATTAACGATAAACTCTACATAACAGCTTTACTTAGTGAAAAACACCTTTTTTATAAAAGTAGTTTTATGAAATGATCCTTAAATAAAGGATCTCGTAGCTATTCTACTAATTCTTCACCGACTACACCGCATTTTCAACCAGTAAGTGTTTATTTAAATGCTGATCAAGATAAGATCCTAATATTAAAAGAAAACAAAGGAAAGTGTGGGGTGTATCTTTGAACAAACTTAATAAATGGGAAAAGCTATGTTGGTAGTAGTATTAGTTTACATAGAAGATTTAAATCTTATTTTGAACAAACTTAATAAATGGGAAAAGCTATGTTGGTAGTAGTATTAGTTTACATAGAAGATTTAAATCTTATTTTAATATTTTTTATTTAGAGTCAGGGATAAAAAATAGAAAGAGTTTGATTTACAGTAGTTTATTGAAGTATGGTTATTCTAACTTTAAATTGGAAATCTTAGAACATTGCGCTCCTTCCGAAGCCATATCAAGAGAGCAATACTATCTTGATTTATTAAAACCAGCATATAATATATTACTTATAGCTGGTTCTCGGTTAGGTTCCAAACATTCTGAAGAAACAAAAGCTAAAATATCTGCTTCGGCAGTAGGTAACCAATATTGTGCAGGAAGTAAAGGACGTAAACGAGCAGAAGGGGCAGGAAGCCCTAGTGTACCAATAGAAGTACTTGATATGAAAACTGGATTAAAAAATACATATTCTTCCATGAGTGAACTAGGGAAAGCCTTATGTGTACCCGCAGGAAGTATTAGAATGTTTTTTTCTAGAAAAATACATATTCTTCCATGAGTGAACTAGGGAAAGCCTTATGTGTACCCGCAGGAAGTATTAGAATGTTTTTTTCTAGAAAAACCCAGAACCTTTATAAAGGGAGATATAAATTAAAAAAATTAACATAAAAAAAGATAATCTTGGCTATAAAAGAGCAACGAGTATACGGCAATTGATACGATTTATCGTATTTAAGATGTACTCTATTAGGTTTCGAGAGAAATCGTTTAATAAAAATCCATTCTAACCAAATTATGCCAATACGAAATTATACAGTTAGTAGTAACCCTAATCCGGATACATCTATTATTATGCTTCCTTGATTTGTAACAGGGTTCACCTTATTTTTTTTTTCTTTTGCGACCTTTTTTTTTCTAGTAATTTCTATGAAATTACGTCGAAAAAAAAAAACAAATCAACTAAAAAAAATTAGGAAAGCACCTAGAACTAACAGAGGTTGAAAGATCGAAGCCAATTTTATTATAAATCTCCACAAAAAAGACGTTAAAATCTTAAAACAAATTAAAGAATTTTTTGGTGGGGTCGGACGAGTAAGTAAAGAGAGAAACGGTTGTTGTGATTATACGGTAAGTTCTTTAGATCAAATTGCATCCGTTATTCTTCCTCATTTTGATAAATACCCTTTAATCACTCAAAAGCTTGCGGACTATATACTTTTTAAAGAAGTTGTTCTTATGATGAAGCGAGGTGAACATTTAACAGTTTCAGGTTTAGAAGCTATTATGAATAGACGAGCTTCTATGAACAGAGGGTTAACTCCAGCATTGAAAGAAGCTTTCCCTGAACATGTCCCTGTGGAAAGACCTATAATCGATGCAACTAAGGCCTTTCCAATTGACCCTTACTGATTGGCTGGATTCGCCTCTGGAGATGGTACTTTTGCAATCAAGTTGAGAGTTAATGATTCTTTTGCAGGAGGTCGTGTTGAATTGGTCTTTGCTTTAACTCAACACTCTCGAGACCTTCCTCTTATGAAGTATTTCGTTGAATATTTAGGATGTGGAAAATGTTATACTTTTAAGAATCATGCAGAATATATATGTCGTAATTTCGAGACCTTCCTCTTATGAAGTATTTCGTTGAATATTTAGGATGTGGAAAATGTTATACTTTTAAGAATCATGCAGAATATATATGTCGTAATTTCAGTGAGATACAGGAAAAATTTTTACCCTTTTTCATTAAATATCCTATTATTGGAGTTAAAGCACAAGATTTTTCTGACTGAGAGAAGGCTCTTAAAATTATGAATTCTAAAGCTCATCTAACTAAACCCGGATTTGAACAAATTAAACTTATTAAGGCTGGAATGAATAAAGGTCGAAATAATGTTTAATGGTTTTATAATATTAATGGAACTACACCGGAAAAAATTTTTTACTCTATACCTTAAATGTATATAAATTATGGTTTTTCTTCTTATTTACTTATCTGTATAAAGTTTGGCATATTTGTATGATAAATTTTATTTTTAAGGATGTATACGATGCAATTCCTACAGTTGTTACTACTTTTGTGGCTATCATTGCCAAAATTTCTATCTTTATTTTCTTATTAGAATTAGTTCATTATACTAGTAAACCAGTACTGGACCTAGATTTTTCTTGAACCACAAGCTTATTATTTAGTTCTCTTTTATCTTTAGTAATAGGAACCGTGGTAGGATTAACACAATCTAGGATAAAAAGACTTTTTGCGTTTAGTACAATATCACACGTAGGATTTATATTATTAGGTTTAAGTATACACACTGTAGAGTCAACACAAGCCTTTATGTTCTATTTAATTCAATATTCTATCTCGAACTTAAATGCTTTTATCTTAATATTAACAATAGGTTACTCTCTATATTGTTATGTAGATAATGCTAAATCTACAAAGACTATTGGAAAACAAGAAGATACTAATAAAAACAATGATAATTTAAGTGATGTTAATAATTCTCCTATTCAGCTTATTGATCAATTGAAAGGGTATTATTATATAAATCCTATAATAGCCTTAAGTTTAGGTATAACTTTATTCTCTTTTGCAGGAATACCACCTTTAATAGGGTTCTTTGGTAAACAGATGATTTTAAGTGCAGCTATTGATAACGGGTATATTTTTATGGCCTTAGTTGCTATATTAACAAGTGTTATAAGTGCTGTTTACTATTTAGCTATAATAAAACAAATCTTTTTTGATAGACCAGATTATATTATAAACGAGGAACTAAAGGATTTTAATGCAGATGGTTTAATAACTGAAAAAAATTCTATTGTTAAAAAAGTTAATATTAAAATAAACAACATTGTTATATCAACCTCGTTAAGTTTATCTATTTCAGTTATTACATTAGTAATAACATTATTTATTTTTATACCTGAAGAATTATTAAGTTTAGCTAATATATTAGCATTAATACTTTTTAATTTATAAATGACAAGTACAACTTTTTTTATTATCTTTATACCTATATTAGCTATTATATTATTAGCTGTTAATTTAATCTTAGCACCACATAATCCTAAAATTTGATCTGGGAAATCTATATATTGGGATAAACTATCCAATTTCGGGAACACCCTAAAGCTCTTGGTACTAAGCCATATATGAAAATATATGAGTGGCTGAACTAATTACTCAGGTATAGTAACAAGCCAAGAGATTCTTGAAAAAGTAATGGGCTATCGCGAATCTAAGTCAGTAATACGTGAAAATATTACTGTAAAAGATCAACGAGTAGACGGTAGTTACATTGAATATTTTAATAAGAAATATTATTCAATGTTAAGGTATACTCTAGTGGACTTCGAAAGAAGTTATCAGATCAAAATCCCTTCTAACTTTATAAATTTTAAAAGAAATTTTTGTACCTTAGAATCTAAATTAAATCCTTTTTACGTCACAGGTTTTGTAGACGGTGAAGGTTGTTTTATATTAACTATAATAAAAGATAATAAATATAAATCTGGTTGACGTGTAGCCTGTAGATTTGTAATAAGTTTACATAAAAAAGATTTAATGTTATTAAATAGCATTAAAGAATTTTTTGGTACAGGTAGCGTATTCCATATGTCTAAAGACTCTGCACAATACCGTGTTGAATCTTTAGCAGGTTTAGAAATTATAATGAATCATTTTGATAAATACCCTTTAATTACAAAAAAACAAGCAGATTATAAGTTATTTAAATTAGCCGTTAATTTAATAAAAAACAAAAGCCATCTTACTAAAGATGGATTATTAGAACTTGTAGCTTTAAAGGCTGTAATAAACAATGGGATTAATAATGATTTAAGTATTGCTTTCCCAAATATTGATACTGTTTTAAGACCTCAAGTACAAGTACCTCAAATAATAAATCCTAATTGATTATCAGGTTTTGTAGAAGCAGAGGGTTGTTTTAGTGTTGTTATTTTTAAGAATAAAACATCTAAATGAGGTGAAGCAATTAAATTAAGTTTTATATTAACTCAAAGTATTAGAGATGAGTCTCTAATCAAAAGTTTAATAGAATATTTAGGGTGTGGTAATACAAGTTTGGATTCTAGAGGTACTATTGATTTTAAAGTAACCAAATTTTCTAGTATAAAAGATATCATTATTCCTTTTTTCGCTAAATATCCTTTAAAAGGTAATAAAAATTTAGACCTATTAGATTTTAGTGAAATAACAAGATTAATGGAAAATAAATCGCATTTAACTTTAGACGGATTAAATAAAATAAAACAGATCCGTAATAAAATGAATACGAATAGAAAATAACTTTAAAATTAATATATTAATTTATAAACATGAGAAATTTGATTTAAACGTATCAAGAAAAAGATAGTGTTTTCGAATGTGGTTTCCACTCATTTTTAGGGCAAAATAGAACACAGTTTAGTGTTTCATTTTTCATATTTGGATTATTGTTCTTACTTTTCGACCTTGAAATTCTTTTAGTTTATCCTTACGCTGTAAGTACAAACACTAATGATATTTATGGTTTAAGTATAATGTTAATTTTCTTTGTGCTATTAACATTAGGTTTTGTGTTTGAATTAGGTAAAGGTGCTCTTAACATAGAGAGTAGACAAAATACTTTTAAAGAACAGGGTACTAGTGCAAAAATCTTTATCTTTTTGCAACAAAACAAAACAGAATAGGATCTTTTACTCAGTTAAGATTTTATTCAAAAAAAATCTCAATTCTCATGTCCTTTGCAGAAATTATTCAAAGGATTCTCGTAAGGGAACAGGTTTTTGGAGAAAAGCTAAATCATTAGATGAATCAGATATAAATAATCCTTTTATGTAAGTGAATAACTTTTTAACGAAATACCCTTCCAAGGAATTAGCTAAAAAATCTATAGATTTAAATCTAATTCACTCCATTTTTCACTCACCTGATTTTAAACTAACCTTAGAAGAGTTCAATCTTTTAAGAAATATCCAACCGATATGATTTGATTTACGTATTACAGATAAATCTAAATTTATACAAACTGTTGGTAAGTATGCACGTAAAGGTACAAAAGGCGTGGCAGGTGTATATGTATTTACTAATAAAAATAGTGGGTTTTCTTATGTAGGATCTTCCATTTCTTTAGTTAATCGTTTAACTACAGGGTGTTTTTCAACCGCTTAGCTACAAGAAAAATAAGCATAGCCATCGCTGATTTAGGACTCCATTCGTTTTACCTTAATCTATATATTTTACCTGTAGAATTGCTTGAGAAAAAAACTTTTTCAGGTGAGAACGCTAAAATTTCTAAAGTAAAAAATCTTATTCTAGCTTTAGAACAAATATTTCTTCTAGAACTTAACCCAGAAGATAATGTTTTGAAGGTGGCTGGTTCACCAGCGGGTTTAAAGCGTACTCTTTAATCTATGATGCCTAGTTTTATTAAAAATTCTAAACTAGTGTATTTATATGATGAAATTAATAAAGAACTTATTTCTAAAAGTCAGACTGATTTAGGTAAAATTACTAATTCCCTGAGGGAATTTACCTTAGTAAATACCTGAAGGAATTTACCGCAGGTAAATAGTAGTATATTAAAAATAAGTACTTATAAAGCTAATGGTAAATTATATCTTAATCAATTTCTTTTTTCAAATATACCGTTAGATGGTTATACTAATAATCTAAAAAGTTCCTCAGATTTGTTAGCCTATATAAATGTTATTAAGTTAGCTGGTCCTAATACGGATTTAGTTATTAAGTCCTTTTTAGAAATAAGTAAAAATAAAAATCTTTCCAGAGTTGTCCATTTTTTTACTTCCGAAAAAGATATCTTGTTGTTACAATAACTTAAAAAGAAACAAGATAGTTTGGATGCTGATGAATATGAAAGATTGGTTGCTACTCAAGTTGAGACTTATAAAAGTATAAAATTTAATTATAATCAAAAAAGAGATTTTCATAGTTCTTCATGATTAAATGCTTTTTATTATAAAAAGATAAGATTTTATAATACAACTAGCTATAGACTTCAAGAGACAGTTGTAAGATAAGATTTTATAATACAACTAGCTATAGACTTCAAGAGACATTCAAAAATAGTATAACATTATTCTCTCATAATTTTATATGTTTTTACTCTAAGAGTAGTAACGTATAACATTCTTCTCTCATAATTTTATATGTTTTTACTCTAAGAGAAGTAACAATAAAAAAAAATAGCTAGTGTTAGGAGTTAGCCTAGAAGAGTTATGCGGAATGTTTTGGTTGTGGTTTTGTTTTTTTTTTCGACGTAATTTAGATGAAATTACTATCCCTGCCAGGATGAGCCCATATGGGGTCTTCCTGGGAGAAAAGGGTCAGCCCCCTCGGGGCTGTTTGGACCCCCTCTCTCTCTCAGAGAGAGGGGGGCCTAGAAAAAAAAAAGAAAGAAAAAAAAGACGTATTATGAACTTATTATTATATATCATGTTAAACTTAAATAGAAGTAATTTTCAAGCACATCCTTTTCATTTAGTATCTCCTTCTCCATGACCTTTATATACATCAATTAGCTTATTAAGCCTTACTACATCTGCAGTTTTATCATTTCATGGGTTTGCTTATGCAGAATACAATTTAATGATGAGTTTAATATCATTAATATTAGCTATGTCATTCTGATGAAGAGATGTAATAGCAGAGGGTAAACTGAACCTAGTAGGTAAAACACTTTTTAATTATAATTTGAATATAGCTAAAGCTATTCCTGTTGAGGATCTAAAAAAATCTCTTAATGATTATAAAGTTAAGAATAATATTGAAGTGTTTAAAAATAATAACAACTTAGGTCACTATTTAGCAGGTTTATTAGAGGGAGACGGTCATATTTCTCTTCCGTCTTTAGGTGTTACAACGTTAAATAGAGTATTAAATCCTAGAATAGTATTTACTTCACATATTAATAATTTGGGTATGTATGCCTTTATTCAATCAGAATTAGGTAATATAGGACGTTTCCAAGCTTCAGGCAATAACGCTATTCGTTATATTATAGGAGATATAAAAGGTATTATGCTTTTTATTAATTTAATGCACGGTAAACTTAGAACACCTAAAAATATAAGGTTTAATGATTTAATTAAATTTATGAATGCTAAATATTCTTTGGATACACCAGAAAGTTTATTAGATAACTCTAATCTTTTTGGTAATAGTTGATTTACAGGTTTTACGGAGTCTGACGGACATTTTGGAATTAAGTATCTAGAAAGAAAAACTAAATCAGATACTCGTAAAAGATCTGTTAGTGAAAGTGTTACTCTTAAATTTATTTTGAATAAGCGTTTATTTGATAAACCGACATCTTCTTCTATGAAACCTTTTATGCAAGATTTAGCCTTATTTTTATCTTGTAATCTTAAAAGTTATACTAATAATACAAACTCAGAAATATTAACTGTAAGTGTATCATCTTTAGAAAGTGTAAAATTTCTTGTTAATTATTTTAATAAATACCCGTTAATAGGGGATAAATTAAATGATTTTAAGAAATGAGAAATTGTTTATAATATGCTTATCAAAAAAGAACATCTTACCGATGAAGGAAGATTAAAAATTAGATCTTTAATAGGAAAATTATAAAAAAAAAACAGTATTTGCTTTATTATGTGCCCTCTTTAAATTTTACTGTATGCTGAAAGTTTCTATTTTTTTCCTTTTTAGATGCGTACACAGACCATAAATATTAAAATGAATAGATCTTATTGTTTAATAAGTGAAAATGGACAATCAGCAGGAAACATTAAATATATACATACTATATATCGAGGATCCTCAGAGACTGCGCGTTATACACCCTTTTTGTTTCTTTCGTTTTTTTTTTCGACGTAATTTAGATGAAATTACTATCCTTGCCAGGATGAGCCCCATAGGGGGTCTTCCTGGGAGAAAAGGGTCAGCCCATCGGGGCTGTTTGGACCCCCTCTCTCTCTCAGAGAGAGGGGGGCCTAGAAAAAAAATAAGAAACTAAAGATATAGGGTGAAGATACAGTCCAATTATATTATTATATATCATGTTAAACTTAAATAGAAGTAATTTTCAAGCACATCCTTTTCATTTAGTATCTCCTTCTCCATGACCTTTATATACATCAATTAGCTTATTAAGCCTTACTACATCTGCAGTTTTATCATTTCATGGGTTTGCTTATGCAGAATACAATTTAATGATGAGTTTAATATCATTAATATTAGCTATGTCATTCTGATGAAGAGATGTAATAGCAGAGGGTAAACTGAACCTAGTAGGTAAAACACTTTTTAATTATAATTTGAATATAGCTAAAGCTATTCCTGTTGAGGATCTAAAAAAATCTCTTAATGATTATAAAGTTAAGAATAATATTGAAGTGTTTAAAAATAATAACAACTTAGGTCACTATTTAGCAGGTTTATTAGAGGGAGACGGTCATATTTCTCTTCCGTCTTTAGGTGTTACAACGTTAAATAGAGTATTAAATCCTAGAATAGTATTTACTTCACATATTAATAATTTGGGTATGTATGCCTTTATTCAATCAGAATTAGGTAATATAGGACGTTTCCAAGCTTCAGGCAATAACGCTATTCGTTATATTATAGGAGATATAAAAGGTATTATGCTTTTTATTAATTTAATGCACGGTAAACTTAGAACACCTAAAAATATAAGGTTTAATGATTTAATTAAATTTATGAATGCTAAATATTCTTTGGATACACCAGAAAGTTTATTAGATAACTCTAATCTTTTTGGTAATAGTTGATTTACAGGTTTTACGGAGTCTGACGGACATTTTGGAATTAAGTATCTAGAAAGAAAAACTAAATCAGATACTCGTAAAAGATCTGTTAGTGAAAGTGTTACTCTTAAATTTATTTTGAATAAGCGTTTATTTGATAAACCGACATCTTCTTCTATGAAACCTTTTATGCAAGATTTAGCCTTATTTTTATCTTGTAATCTTAAAAGTTATACTAATAATACAAACTCAGAAATATTAACTGTAAGTGTATCATCTTTAGAAAGTGTAAAATTTCTTGTTAATTATTTTAATAAATACCCGTTAATAGGGGATAAATTAAATGATTTTAAGAAATGAGAAATTGTTTATAATATGCTTATCAAAAAAGAACATCTTACCGATGAAGGAAGATTAAAAATTAGATCTTTAATAGGAAAATTATAAAAAAAAACAGTATTTGCTTTATTATGTGCCCTCTTTAAATTTTACTGTATGCTGAAAGTTTCTATCAGAAAAGAATAGAATAATCAGCAGGAAACCAAAAGACGGATAAATATCTTAGTAGAATCCTCAGAGACTACACGTAAAAAGTTAATACGTTAATTGTAATTTAGTTAACCCATTAACTATGATATAGTCCAACCAACGTGGAGGCACGTTGGGTAATTTCGATATATATAGGTCATCACACGAAAAATAAATGTGGGTTAAAGCTAACTTCATTTACATCACATGTAAATGCTACTTGTCTTTCTAAAGGATTACCCTTAAAAGAAAGATTGGTTAAATCAATAGTTAGAACTATTCACACAGGTACAACAAATCAATTAGGTTATTATCTTGCTGGATTAATTGAAGGAGACGGATCTATCATACTTAGAAAGGGTGAAAGAGAAAAGATTTCTCCCAAAATCGTTTTTACTTTTGGTAAAAATGAGAATTCTATGTATGAAAAATTACAGAAAACTTTAAACACAGGGGTTATATATTCAGAAAAAAAAGGTGTATGTAGATATAGTGTTACTAATGCCGATGAGGTTATTAAGCTTATTAACCTTGTTAATGGTAAATTTCGTACTCCTAAGATTCTAGCTTTATATAAAGCTATAGACAATCTTAATATGTGGCGAAACGCTAATATAGTTAAATTGCCTTTAGATACTAGTAGTATAGACTCTAATGCTTGATTAGCTGGTTTCATGGATGCAGATGGCCATTTCTCTATAAAATTAACTGGTGAGTACGGATCAGATGATAATGTAACGCGAGGAAGGGTACAATGTGTGTTCTCTATAAATCAAAGTGAATTAAATAGAGTAACAAGGGAATCCAATGTTCCTTTTATGACACAATTGGCCAAATTTTTTCAAGTTAATTTAAATTATAAAGTAGGAAATTCTCCATCTTTTAAAGAACCAGCTAAAACAATTGTTTTTTTCGCTCAATCTGACAGAAAGCATCATATTATAACTACTTATCTAACTAAATTTCCTTTAATGTCTAGCAAGTATCTTAATTATTTATCTTTTTTTGAAGGATTAAGTTTCTTAGGTAAAAGGTTAACAAGAGAAGAGATACTTAAAATAAGAGCGATTAAAAGTTCTATGAATAATAGTCGTGCTTATTATAATTGAGATCATCTTAATAATTTTTATTCTTAGTTTTCCACCTTTTATCCGTTTAATCTTCATTTTACTTAATTTATTAAAAAAACATCAAATTATGTAAATATAAGTATAAAATAAAACCTGTATATATTCTTATTTTTCTAGGTTGATGCCCACTAGTTTTTTCTATACCATTAACAAACCGTTGAAGGTATTTTAATCTTTTATATGTATAGGTACGAATTTTTTTAATATGTCGTATTAAGATGCAAGTAGAGGGGTGAAGCCTTACTCTCCCTCTCTCTGGAAACTAGTGTACAATATCAAATTAAAAACGACATATATAGGTCATCACACCTTGGCTGTCCAAAGAGGGTTAAATCTTGGTGTTGGTTTATTTATAGTATCTGAAGCTTTATTCTTCTTAGCTATATTCTGAGCATTTTTCCATAAACTAAGCACTTTGTGGATAGGAGCCAAATTCCGGGAAAACCCTAAAGCTCTAATAACTAATCTTCATAAGGAAACTTATAAAGTGGCCCCATTAATGTCTGAGGGTACAGTAACATCATTAGAGATTCTTGATACAAATCAAGGAATGGGCAATCGCGGATCTAAATCAGATAGTCTTATATCTGTAAAAGAGCAACGAGTAGACGGTTCCTCAGTATTTTTTAAATACTGTAAGGTATACTCTAGGTGCCTGAGAAATTGGGTTTTTATACAATTAATAAAATATGTTAATACTCTTTTTGAATCTATACAAAGATTCTATACTAAAATTTCTTATTCTACCCTTTGGGAATGGTCCCCTTCAAGGGCCAGACCTAAAGGTCAGTCCCCCTCGGGTACTAGTAAAGCAATGTCTTCTAACTTCCATTATGCTTACACTAATGGCTTAAATCCTTATTATGTAACTGGTTTTACTGACGGGGAAGGATGTTTTTATGTAGGTGTTAGTTCTAACCCTAGATATAAAATGGCCTATAGAGTAAAAGCTGTTTTTCATATTGGTGTACACATAAGGGATCTTGCCTTATCCTAGATATAAAATGGCCTATAGAGTAAAAGCTGTTTTTCATATTGGTGTACACATAAGGGATCTTGCCTTATTAGAACAAATTCAATTGTTTTTTGGTGTAGGTACAATATCTAAATTAGGAGCGGAATCTGTTCAATTTAGAGTATCTGGTTTTGAAAACTTAAAAGTTATTATGGATCATTTTGATAAATACCCTTTATTAACCAATAAACAATCTGACTATCTACTTTTTAAGCAAGTAGTAAATGATATGGAACAAGGAAGACATTTAACTGTAGAAGGTTTAAATAAAATCATGTCAATTAAAGCTGTTATGAACAATAAAGGAATGTCAGACAGCTTAAATCTAGCTTTGCCTGATATAGAGCCTATTTTAAGACCAGATATTAAAGATAGAAATATAAAAAGTCTACACTGGTTAGCTGGTTTCACTGATGCTGAAGGATGTTTCTTTATAGCATTAAAAAAATCTCCAGAATCTAAGTTAGGGGAAACTGTATGATTGAGATTTATTTTAACTCAACATGTTAGAGATGAAGAGTTCCTAAAAAGTTTAATTTCAACTTTAAATTGTGGTAGATATATACCTAAATCAGGTTATGGTGAATTTATAGTTGAAAAATTTACAGATGTTTTTGATAAAGTGATACCCATTTTTGAAAAATTTAAATTACATGGTGTAAAATCCAAGAATTATGAGGATTTCAAAAAAGCGGCTTTGCTTATTAAAAATAAACAACACTTAACTCGAGAGGGCCTAGATCAAATTAAGAAAATAAAAGGAAGTATGAATAAAAATAGCCCTCGCGTCTTCTTTTAGAATAAAAGAAGACTGGGGCTGCTTTGCTGAAAATATTAACATAGTCTTGTATAAAATTAAAAATTTAAAAACTTATCATGTTCTTTTCTATAAACAAAGCAACAAATAGTTTTTTAAAACGAGTGCTCTTTCACCTGCAGTAGAGTTAGGTGCTACATGACCTCCTATGGGAATTGAAGCTATTGATCCTTTTGAATTACCGTTAATAAATACAGTTTATCGTGTAATTATCTTATGTGCGGATAATGTAGCTGTGTTGGTGAAAACCCAACTCTGCGAGCTTAACTTAACTCTTCATTATAACTATATCGACCTACCTACTTTACTATCTTTACCTTTGTTGATAACTGGATCTTCTCGTGTACGTCTCTCTAAATCCAAGAGATTAAAGAAATGGGTGGCTAAGTATTCTTTAAATAGCGTTTGTCTTGATAAATTTTATAGATGATTCGCAGGATTCTCAGATGCTGAAGGTAGTTTCACGATAAGTCCTATACTAAACAGAAAAACAAATAAGATAGAAGTTTTTTCTTTTAAATTTACGATAGGACTACACAAAGACGATCTAGGTGTTTTAAATATTATTCAAAGTAATTTACGTATGGGTAAGATTTATTCATACACTGATAAGTATATATTTGTTGTAACAAAAATGGAGGATATTAAGAATTTAATCTCTATTTTTAGCAAATACAAATTAAATACTAGTAAGTATTTGGATTTTTCAGATTTTAATTTAGCTTTTACTTTAGATCAAAAAAGAGAAAAGTTGACAGATGAATTAATATCTAAGTTATTGGAATTAAAAAATAACATGAATACTAAGCGTATTAATTTTAATATGCCAGAAAACCATGTCTTAATTACAAAAAGTTGATTAGTAGGTTTTATAGAGGGTGATGGTTCATTTAGTATAGAAAGAGCCGCTTTTAAACCTGTTCTTTCTATTAAATTATCCAAAACACAACTTCCTTTATTAGTAAAAATAAAAGAATTTTTAGAAAATAACTTAGGTTTTGATTCATATTCTATGTATAAGATAAAAAATACTTCCATTCTTTCAATAATATCGGAAAAAGCTAGAGACAAAGGTAAATCTATACCTTTAGCAGCATTAATGATTAAAAATACACATGTTTTAAATAACTATTTAATACCTTTTCTGAGTGAAGAAAAATTTATGACTAAAAAAGGTGAAGATTTTTTAGATTTTAAAATCATATGTAAGACTATTTATAATGGTGCCCACAGTATTGAGGAAATAGCCGCATTGGTACTTAAATTATCTTATACCATGAACAACTATCGGTTATCAACATTCCAAGGTACAGTAAATTACTTAAGTAAGGATGAAATGGATAGGCTGATGAATGCAAAACCTACCATTGAACACCTTAAAGATGGTCGTCAGATAGACCTTATTACAAAGAAAGTAGTACGCAGTCGTTCAAGTAGTTGTATATATGAAATAATTAAACCTTCAGGAGAGGTACTATTAATGCCTAATTTGGCTGAATCTGCTCTAATGTTAGATACAAGTTTTAAAACTTTAAAAAGACATTTAGAGGTCTTAGATAATAATTCCGATGGTTCTAAAAGAGTATTTAAGGGCTATACTGTGAGAAGAATCCCAGTGTTTTATCCTATTGCTTCTGAGTAAATTAAATCATTTCCTATGTTGGAAGAAGGATCTTATATATGAATAAATAATTTATAGAGTTAAAAAAGGAGCTGAGAAAAGGTTACAACCGAATCAGTTCTGTGCTAGTAGAAAAATTAGGTGGAAACGGTTAAGGTATCCTAAACCAAGACCGTCGGCAGTTGTAAATGTCGCTACAGATTGGTTCACCGGGGCTGGGCTGAAATGCCCGTCCAAATGTACAATCGGACTTTAAGACGAGTGTGATATCGTAAGAAGTTAGGATGAACCATGCACACACAGCGGTTACGCCACTTACACGGTGGTTATATACTTCTTATTAAAGTATTCCTATGTTAAATAAACTTGTTTTGTAGTTTTTATAATACTATTTACCACAAATAAATATAAAGTAATGTCTGTTAATTACTTTTTAGGTTCATTTTAATGAATTAAAAATGCAAAAAGAGTTTAACTTCCAAAGGGATACGGTAAGGTTACGCCTTTCATAAAATTAAAGTTGGCTTTTATTGGCTTCAGGGTTTACTGTTACATATGCACATCATTTTTTAATTAACGGAAAAAGAGCTAAAGCTTTAAATGGTTTAGCATATACTATTATATTAGCAACTATATTCACAGCACTACAAGGTGTTGAATATTCAGTATCATCATTCACTATTTCAGATGGAGCTTTTGGATCATGTTTCTACTTTGGAACAGGGTTAATTATAGCCCCTACTAAAAATAGTATATATATAAAAAAAGGTATATCCTATTCAAATAAATCTAACAAAATGGATCCTAATTGAATAACAGGGTTTTGCGACGCAGAGTCTAGCTTTTCCATAAGAGTTGGAAAAGACGAAAGTAGATTTAAAAATATACGTATCGCACCCATCTTTTCCATAGAACTACATGAAAAAGATTATAATTTATTGAAAGAAATTCAAAATTTCTTTGTAGTAGGTACTATCATTAAAAGAATAAAAAAAGGGAGTCCAACAGCAATATATTCAGTACAATCTATTAGTGCGTTAAAAGACATAATTTTACCTCATTTTAATCAATATAATCTATTAACACAAAAAAAAGAAGATTTTCGTTTATTCTCCTTAGTAGTACATATGCTTTACGATAATCAGCATAAAAATGAAGAAGGTTTAAACAAGATATTATCATACAAAGCTTCTATGGGTAAAGGGTTGTCAAAAACTTTACTAAGTATATTTCCTGGTATAGAGCCCACAGTAAGAAACCTAGTTTTACCTACAAAAGATTTTAATCCTTTTTGAGTAGCTGGGTTTGTTGATGGTGAGGGTTGTTTTTATGTAAAAACTTCCAAAATAAAGAAAGGCCTAGGTATTGCATATAAAGTAAATGTTTATTTTTCTATATCACAGCACAAACGTGATTTAGCTTTACTCGAAAACCTAGCAACTTATTTCAATTGTGGTTTTGTGGAAACAGTAAAAACTAGACCAACTCAATCTTCTTATGTTGTATATAAATTTTATGATATACTTAATAAAATAATACCTTTTTTTGATACATACTCTTTAAAAGGTAAAAAATTATTAGACTTTTATGATTTCAAAAAAATAGCAAGCATAACTGAAAAAAATATCAATTACGAAGAAAACAGTGACCTATTAAAAGAAATAATTCTCATTAAAAAAAATATGAATAGAAACAGATAAATTATAGTTAGTTATACTAATATATATATACAATATTTTGTAGAAAACAGGGTAAATTGCATGAAACTCCATGATTATTATATGTAAAATAATGTGGACAACGTGCGGCGAAGCATGTATTAAATAAATGTTGCAAATAATATAAAAATATCTAGTCTCTTATTTTTTGACGTTGTTTAACTTAAATAACTGTTTGGACCCCCTCTCTCTGAGAGAGAGGGGGGGGCCTAGAAAAAAGAAATAACAAAAAAAAATAAAAGAGATAGAGGAATACATGAAGCCTCAACGACTAGTAGATGAGTACTTTATTTACAATAATTCTACCACGAACACCCTGCGTTTATAATAACATAACTAAATAGTTTATTATAAATGAAGACATAGTCTGAACCATTTCGATAAGGAATGGAAATAAGAGATAAAGAGCTCTTATGATAACAAAATTGTCCACGGATTACATTCATCTTCCTGTTGGGACAGGAAAAGTAGTGTAAAAAAATGTATTAGTTCTAGATCTTTTTTTACATTTACTTCTCGTAATGACAAAAAAAGCTTACTACCTTTAGGCCCACAAATATTTCAATTAGATCCTTGGTTTATAACAGGATTTGTCGATGCAGAAGGTTGTTTTTCTATTCCCCTTATTTTTTAGAAAATCTAAATCTAAAAAAACTCTAGTGCCTTGAAATGTAGAATATATCTTTTCAATTCATCTTCATTCTCGAGATTTGCCGCTTTTAAAAGAAATTCAAGCTTATTTTGGAGGTATTGGAAGAATAACAGAGGGAAAAAATAACTGTGGGTACTACGTATCTTCTATAGAAGAGTTAACTACTGTTATTATACCTCACTTTATTAAATATCCTCTAATTACTCAAAAGCTTGCAGATTTCCTTCTCTTTAAATCCGTTGTAAATATGGTTAATGCCAAGGAACATTTAACCATGAAAGGGTTACAGGAAATTGTGTCTATTAAAGCTTCTATTAATCTCGGTTTAAACGATGAACTAAAGGCTGCCTTCCCTGATACTGTGCCAACATTAAGACCTTTAGTTGAAAGTATGCAAATTCTTTCTAAAGCTAAGTCTTCGGCCAATTATGAAATACCTCTTACAACGCCAGGTAGCACCCAATGGATGAAAGTTGGACAGTGAGTGGCGGGGTTTGTATCCGGAGATGGTTGTTTTGCGATTACTGAAAACAAATCTTCTTCAAAATTTTACTTAAGATTGGTCTTTAGTATATCTCAGCATAGTAGGGATTCATCACTAATTAGTAGTTTCGTTGATTTTTTTGGTTGCGGTGCATATCGTTCAACCTCTGCAAACCAAACTACGGTATATTTTGAATGTATGAATTTTGCAGGTAATTATGAAAAAATCATGCCGTTTTTCCGTGAATTCAACATAAGAGGTGTAAAATCCAAAGATTTTGATGCTTGATGTAAAGCAGCCAAAATAATAAAAGCCAAGGATCATTTAACCAAAGAAGGATTTGACTTGGTTTGCCAAATAAAATCTAATATGAATAAAGGGATATAGTGAGTATTTTAAAGGTTTGACACCTTTTCTTTTACCCTTTGCAGTAAGCAGAGGGTGGAATTACGGACTCTTACATGCCCTATTGCTTTTTATTTTGTTTAATTAATTAAATCAAACAGCAGAATGAAACAGGCAAAAAATGTGGCAAGAGGGATATAAAAGTATAATAACTCCCTTTTGGTACTTGTACTTTTTAAGAAGTAAATTTTAATGATAAGCTAATACTAAACCGCCAAACTCCGGGGAAACCCTAAAGACAATAATACCACCTTATATATAGTGAAAAGTCTAATAATAAGTACCATTACTAATCATAATGGGTGAGGTAATAATTTATTTGTATTAAGGAAACTTAAATGGGCTATCGCGGAACTAACCTTTATTAATATCTTAATAAGGAAAAGCGCATCGAGTAGATGGCGGTTGTTATAGAAGGAGACAGATCTTAAAAATTTTGACCCTATATTCTCTTCTGTAATTAAGGTGTATTCAGTCTTCCATAGAAATATGGAAATAACTTTACGTCCTAGCTAAGTCGGAGTTATAAGGTTTGCGAGTTAGTATATACATATGTATTAACTATAAAAGTTAAACACATATAACTCGTTCGATATGCTAAAGTAAAGATAGACGCGGTAATGATTGGAACAGCATTTTTAGCTGTTGGTTTATGACGTGTATTAGCATACCATTTAAATACAAAGTGTTTAATAAACCCCTTAAGACTACGTTTTAATACAAAACGTATAGGATTTAAACAAACATATCGTTTATATTCAACTAAAACTAGAACTTCTAACTTGCCTCTAAATAATGAAAAAAATTATTTAGATCCTTGGTTCGTAACTGGGTTTTCTGATGCTGAAGGTTGTTTTATGATTAGTATAAGAGAAAATCCTGCTAGTAAGTTAGGTTGATCGGTGGTGGTTTGTTTTCAAATTTCACTACATGTTAAAGATAGGGCAATACTAAATTCTATAGAAGCGTTTTTTGGAGGAATCGGATTAAATAAGCAAGGTAAAAATAAATGAACTTTTGTGGTTTTTTCTTTAAATGATCTTCAGAAAATCATTGAACACTTTGATAATTACCCCTTTATTACCCAAAAACACGGTGACTATTTATTATTTCGTGAAGCAGTTCTCTTGATACTTAGAAAAGAACATTTAACTTTGGCAGGTTTAGAAAAAATTGTAGCAATTAAAGCATCAATGAACCTAGGGTTGTCCAAAAAATTGGAACAGGCATTTCCTAATATAATCCCTAAAACTAGACCTCTTATCTGTACAACAGAAATACCAAACCCTTTCTGGGTAGCAGGTTTTACTTCGGGAGAAGGATGTTTTTTCTTTAATATTGGTAAAGATACCAAGAGTAAATTAGGATATAGAGTGAGGGTTGGATTTCAATTAACTCAACATGTTAGGGATAGGCAGATGCTTACTCTTTTAGAAAAATACTTTGGTTGTGGTAAGTATTACCTTTCCAAAGACCATCGGCATGGTGATTATTTAGTTTCTGACGTCTCTGCCCTTGCTAACTATATTATACCTTTTTTCTCACAATATAAAATAGTAGGTATAAAAGAAAAAGATTATCTTTGTTGAAGTAAAACTATTCATTTAATTATAGCCAAAAAACATTTGACTCCTGAAGGTTTAGACCAAATACGTAAAATTAGAGAAAATATGAATACAAAGAGGGTTTTAGTGGATTCAGAATCAGCTACCTTGGAAGTAGGCAAAAACATAATTCCAAATGTCGACACCACTAAAAGGGGACGAGTTAAACCTATAATTGTACAAGAGGTTAAATCAGGTAAAACCTTTAATTTTAATAGTGTTAGAGAGGCATACCTTGGTTTACAAGATAAAGTACCTATGACTACTATTAATAGGTATTTAGATACCGGTAAACCAGTAAGGGGTTATATCTTTTTTAATCTAAACAAAAAAAGTTAATTTTTGTTTGTTCTATTTGCAGGTTCGTACAAGGGGTCTCGAAAAGGAAGAGTTCGTTAAATTCGGGTTATTATATTTGTAGGGCTGTGTGAGCAGACAGCTTGAAGGTGGTTTATCGCCAAACTCCGGGAACCCCCTAATAGCCTTGTTAACCAAACATTGGGTGAAAAGTCTCAATGCGGCTTGCAGTAATGTGTAAGGTAAGGTAATATTAACAAGGATATCTTGAAAAAGTAATGGGTAATCGCGGATCTAACATTGGGAAACCAGTAAAAGAGCAACGAGCATACGGTGATACTCTGAAATGAGTAAGATGTGCTCTAGTTGCCCTTGAAAAAGGGCGCCAACTTATAACAAGCTATGGTACTACGGTAACGTCGCTTTTGAGACTATCTTAAGTAAGGTCGAAGTATAAGATTGGCTTAATAAAATACGTCAGCTCAGCCTAATGCATTGTTTTTATAGGCAAAGGCTAAAGACATAAAACCGCTAACAAATAACCATCATCTAGGATTAGAAGCCGGAATACTTTACTGACATTTTGTTGATGTTGTATGATTATTCTTATTTGTATCCATATATTATTGAGGATCTTAATGTTTAACAGGTTTTTACAATAAACATGTTATGATAACTGTTCGCTTGTGTTTAAAATACATGGGGCAAAACTATAACAAATTCCAATAGATAAATATTTTTTGCTGGAAGATTGCAAGATAGATTTATATTTATAGCAATCGGGCAGAAGATGAACTTAGGTCTGGTAAAGACTTATATCTTCCCCCGTATTGGGGGAGGAAAAATAAAAAGAGAATGAAAGGGATTCACCCCATTAGGATAGCCTTCGGCTTTTTTTAGTTTATAAAAAGAACAAGGTTAAGTGTTCAAATCACTTATTTCTCATTATTCTTTAAGTATATGTAATCATTCTAAAATATACTTTATATGCTATTTAATATTACAAAATAATAGCAATCTATTAAGAATGTACAATGTTTTTAATTAAACTTATAATTTTCATTGCTTTGCCCTAATTTATACCAATAATTCATAATAACATTCTATGTTAAACATATTCAAAAATAAACAAAATAATTTTAATGATAAATCATTAAATACTAACTATATTATAGAAAAAAGTAATAAAATACAAAGTAATTCTGAAAGAGATGAATATAATAATATTATTTTTCACCATTCTTCTAGTAAAGAATGATTAAGTAGTGTATACTCTTACAATAAATCCTACTTAAAATCTTTAATAAGTAAAGATGCAGTATTAAATACATTACTTAGAAGTTATTGTAATATGTTACAAGATAAAATAAAAATTCTCTTTAAACGTAGACGTGATAACAAGATTCGTTATTCAGCAAATAAAATCTATGCAAGTAGAGCTGAGCTAAAACATACTAACACTAAACTTTTTATTACGTTGTATTTATACAATAAACAAAAATCATCTATTGAGTGATATTTATTAAAAATTCTTGTACTTGTAAAATATAGAAAATTAATAGTTGATGGAGATAAAATATTTTTGGATGGAGGTCTAATAGCCAACGGATCTAAAATATTTTCGGAATATCTTACACCTACAAGATTAGAAGATTTTAGACTATTTTTAGCTGAAAATCTGATGGTTGGTGGAAAAAAAATCTTTTTAGAGGATCGTTCAGAAAAATATTTTACACCTACAAGATTAAAAACTATTAGATGAGTTAATTTTTATAAAAATAAAATAAAAAGAGGATTTGTACCAAACCATAAAAACAGAATACCTTCCTTATTAAAGAATAACTTTTTCATATTTAGAAAATGAAATATGGCTTTCTTTAAAACAAATAACAACTTAATTAGATACTTCCTAGTAAATTTAAGAAGAAAATACCTTAAATTAAGTAATATACCTACTTATAACATTAGACTTTTAAAAAAATTAGTTAGATTACAAAAAATATTATTTAATTCATTAAAATTGCTTAATTTTAATAAATCTAAATTTAATAGCTTAAATCTTAACTTAAGAAATTTTGGTTTAATTAGTTTAATTGAAAAATTGTATAACAAAAAGGTAGAAATTAATTTAGTTGAATTAAGATCTATACATTTAAACAGTGACGTTTTTTCATCAGCAGTAGCTCTAAAATTAAGAGATAGGAAAAATAAAGCAGTAAGAGTTTTAAGAAAAGCTATCTTACAAATGGTAAGAATACCTGATTTACATACACTTATAACATTCGATGATAATATTGAAGCAATGAATAAAAACAATATTATAAACACTATAAAACAACAAGTAGTAAGTGGTGTAAGATTTGAAGCATCAGGTAGATTAACAAGACGTTTAACTGCTATGAGAGCAGTATTTAAGTATAGATATGCAGGTAGCTTAAAAAACATACGTTCCTCATTTAATAATAAATCATCTACTATGCTAAGAGGTTACGCTAAATCTAATGTACAGTATACCCTTATTAATTCTAAGACAAGAAATGGTACTTTTGGGTTAAAGGGTTGAGTTAGCAGTCATTAATTAATGCTAACTAGATTTTTCACATTTTATAGAACAATATATTTACTTAATATTGTGTATATCTTTATATACCTACAGCTATATTAGTTGTATTTTTATCTAGTCCCTGATGGGTAGAAAAAAGAACATGTTCTTTTTTTTTTTCAACCCTTTTTTTATTTTTTTCGACGTAATTTCGAGTCTTCGAATTTACTAAAAAAAGATAAGAGGACTAGTAGTAATTATAAAATATAAAAGTATAAAATTACTACTTCTATGCCGAAAAAAAGGATAGACCGCAACAGATATCCATTATCTGTTGGAAGGCATATAATCTATTTCCATCATATAAATTTTTATATAAATATAATTTTATTTCCATGATATAATCTTTTATATACATATATTTACTTTCTTTTCTATTATAGGATCTATGTTAATATTATAATTACAATTTATAGAAAAAATATTAGAAAAGTTACTTAAAAAAAATATAAAAAAGCTATACTATAATAAATTATACGCATCAAAAAAATTTTTGTTGTAGTATTATATTTAAAATATTACACATTTAAATTTATAAAAATATATCTATTTATTAACATATATTTATTTAATTTACAAAAAAGGTATATTACAAGGCATTATCACGCTTTGTTAATCTTAATCCATCTCAGGTTTTAGCTTATTAAATAACGCCCTCTTTCGATTTATTACATATCCCTTTGTTGGGGGCTATTGGAGTACACCTTACACTATTACACTATCCCCCATACGTATTCGAATTTTTTCAATGAATTCAGGACTGTGTGTTTTATTTAAGAAATAAGGATTTTCCGTTCTTATTTTACTCATTAACTTTTTAGTTGCTTCCGTATGTTTAGAGCCTGCTCTAGGTTTACCAGTAATTGGATCTATATTATACTTATTTATGTAAATATCTAAATACTTTTGTTCTAATTCAATTCAATTTGCATAATGTTCAGCTTGTGAGTTATAAGCTAGCTCTGAAATATTTACAGGTAATATATCTAAAATAAAGTAAAATTATTTAAGCCATGTTTTTTTAAAGCATTTTGCAAATAGATATTAGAGTTTCGATTTTTTTTCCAGATGTTCTACCGTTCTTATAGATAAATTAATAGAACTACCTACATATATTTTGCTAGTATTATTATACTTAAATGCGTATATACCACTTAAAGAGTTTAAATCCTTGTTTAATAGTTCTATTGTAGATTATTCGTGAAGATTTGTATAATTTCTCAAAGGAGTTGGATCTCCATTTTCCTCCTCAGTAGGTGGTGAACTTTTTGTTGTAAAAGTAGCTATACGTAGATAAAAATACATTAAAGTAAAGGTATATTAACAGGCATTATTTCAAAGCTGTATAATATACATGGGACTAGTATAATAAATGCAATTACTATTGGTAACAGAACAGTTCAACAGTAGGACATAAGTTGGTCGTAACGTATACGTGGGAATGAGGCTCTCGCTCAGATAAATGTAAATATCATTATACAAGTTTTAAGACCTATTACCACACCACCTATAGTTGTTCCTATTACTGAATTGTAATTATCAAAGTCAATTACATTAAAATTAGTTTCATTTTCTGTTAAATACATATAACTATCTCCTGCAATAAATTGCAGTAAATAAAAGTAAGGATATAGATAATAGTTAAAGTCAAACAGATAACCACCTAAAAATAAAATACTATTTAAAATACAAATAAGAATTATACTAGCATATTCAGCTAAAAAGAAGAATACAAAAATAACAGCGGAATGCTCTGTCATAAACCCACTAACTAGTTCTGATTCCAATAAAAAAAAAATTAAATACACATGAATCTTCTATAGGTTTAAACCGATAAGTGTTATTATACACAAGACCCGAGTTTAAATATTTACCCACTGTAACCTTAGAAATATATAAGTGTTTAGCTAACTCTACATTATTTTTAAACTTTGAAATTAAATTGCCATCTAGATCATATAAACCTACACCTAAAGGGTATTTACTCTTTCTTTCACTTATTATATATCTAGTTACTTCACTGTGTTTTCTTCCAAACATTGGATTTAACTCACCAGGTTTACTGATTAAAGAAAGCGCTTTCTTCAGTATGAGTTTTACCAAACATAGGATGATTTGTCTTATTTTTATAATACTCTGTCATCTTTAGTCTAGCTTCTTCAGTATGTTTATAACCTAATGAGCTTGTAGCATTAGCCTTAAAATTATAAAGAGTATCAAAATGAAATTTTTTGATATAACTGGTTTCCAAGTCAGTTAAAGCTTTAGAACTTATAATTTTACTTTCATATGTAAAATATTCATATATATAAAAATGAAAATTATCTAAGCCATACTTAACAAATGATTTTTGTAAAGCAACGTTAGACTTTTTATTGTTCAGATGTTCATTAAGCCTTAAATAAAAGTCTTTGGCACTTCCGATGTACTGATTACCATTTTCAGTGTTAATAAAAGAATAAATACCTGCTTTGCCTTTTAATAATTTTCTATAAGATGTAATGCAATCTTTATTATCTAAATCATCAATAATTAAAATAGGAACAGGATATAGATCAAATGATGGAGGATTTGAAATTGAAGTAGAATAATGTCTACGGCTAGCTACCGTTCAAACTTTTTGCTTAGGTTTGATAATATAAGCTACATGTGTTATGTTACTTGCCTCTAAGGTAAGCACAGTAGGATTCGTGTTTGAATTTAATTTTTATTTATTTTGTATTTTCATACAAAATTGGACTATATCTTATTTAACATAAATACTTACATTAAATGACCACGTGTAGTCTCTGAGGACTATAACATACTATATATGTTAAATTTCCTGCTGATTGTCCCTTTTTTTATTAATCAATAGAAAAGGTCGAAAAAGGGGGTTTTCAGCATATGGTGATCTTTAAAGAGACCGAATCAGTAGTCTCTGCTAAGGTCGAATGGAGCACGATTTGTTTCTGCTATAGATCCTATGAAAAATACAATGAATATAGGAAATAAAGGTACTACATATCAAATAGCTCTTTGAGCCTCTATAATAACAGTTATGTCTAAACTACCTGCTAATAATACTACTAAAAGTATAGCAGAACTTAAAATTAATTCATAACTAATTAATTGAGCTGTACTTCTTAATGATCCTAAGAATGCATATTTAGAATTAGCTGATCATCCTGCTAATAATATACCATATGTAGCTAATGAAGACACAGCCAACATATATAATATACCCAGATTATAGTCTAGTAACACTAAACCAGGACCATACAAAAAAATTTTTAGAGAAAAATTACTTACTTCTCCCCCTGTTCATTCCCCTTTGAATTTCAATTATTTTTAAGGCACCTTCTTCTAATTTATGTTCTTTTTTATTTACTATGTCCGAAACTAAGCATCAATCATTGAAATCTAGGGATTTAACACCTAGTATCGGATTTTTAATAAAGAAAGGTATAATTATTTCATTAACGACAGAAAATTTTGTAACTTTAAAATCTATTGTATTTTCTTTTTTTCTTAAATAACAATATCCACAATTAAAATATTCTTTAATTGCAGTTAATAATACCTCATCTTTTTCATGCTGAGTTATTTTAAATAATAGAGATTTAAAGATACCTTTGTCTAAAGAAACAGAAAAATTACCTTCAGCTGAAGTAAACCCAGCTATTCACTGTGAATGTGGTATTACACAGGTTTCTCTTAAAGGACGGGGAACTGGAACAGTTTCGGGGAACATTAATTGTAATTCTTTTGATAAACCAAAGTTTAAGGTTGCTTTTATATTAATAATCTTTTGTAAACCTTGTAAAGTCAAATGTTCTTTCAATTGAATAATAGATATAATTTGTTTAAATAATAAATAATCTCCTCTTTTTCGAGATATTAAAGGATATTTATCAAAAAATATAATTAACTCTATTAGCTCACTTAACTTTTTGACTCTAAAGGCACAAGAAGACTGGTTACTACTTACAGTACCAATTCCACCTAAACTACGTTGGATTCTTAATAAAAGCGGATAATCTCTAATATGTAGTTTAATTTGAAAAATTGGTTGAACTTCTCAACCAAATTTATAAGAGGAACTTTTTAAGACACTGCAAGAAAAACAACCTTCACCGTCGCTAAACCCTGTAATAAATCAAGGATCGATTTGTAGATCGTTAATCTTATGTTTATTATTACTTAATGTAGCATAATAACGACGAGTATTAACGTTTAAAGAATTAAAACCAATTAATGGTGAATCGTAGAAAATTTTTCTACACAAAATCATAGCTTATTACTAAGCTCATTAGAATACATCTTAAATATATTACAAACATCCACCCCGGAGGGGTGGATTCTCCTAGTCCCCAAAAGGGGCACTGACCTTTAGGTCTGGACCCCTGAAGGGGACCATCCCAAAAGGATAGCTGTGGATATTGTAAATATCTATAGACGTTTACTCGTTGCTCTTTTACAACTGCAGAATAATATCTTACAACTGATTTAGATCCGCGATTGCCCATTCCTATTACTAGTCCCTAGTTCACTTATTTATGCTACTAAGTTTTGCAGAATTAAGCATACGGAGTAAGCATATGTAGGCTATTCTTTATAGCCTACGTAGCCTAGGAAACCTAAAAAGTAACTAGAATCATCTGGCTTATTACCTTACCTGAGTAATTACTTCAGCCACTTTCAAACTTTCGTTTGAAGTTTGGTACCAGAAGCTTTAGGGGTTACCCGGAATTTGTCTATATTACCCTATAGTCCTAAGGTATTACTGCATATCCAAGTAATGAGAAGATTAAAGTTATAACCGGACCAAGGAAAAATAATACTATATTGGCTTGTGTAGGAGAAACATACTCTTTTAATAAAAGTTTAAGAGCATCGGCAAATGCTTGAAGTAGACCATATCACGAATGTCCTCATTTAACCATTTATTATACATAATACAGGTAAAGAATTGAGGATTTCTCCCTAAATAGTGTAACTATCCATTTCCAGGTATAAATATAAATATTTATACCCTGTACTTTCTCAAGCAGGGTCTGACTATATCTTAAGCATAAAATTGCAAAAATTTTATGCCAACCACCGTTTAGTCGATGAACTGCATACCTAAGATAATAGGTACTTGGCTGCGGGTCGCCTATTTCTTTTCATACATCTATTTCGATTTTACTATACCCCGAGTCATTACCTGGGCCATGTATTTAGTTACCTAATACATTTAGTTGAAATAGCTTTAAGGGGTTCCCGTCCATTGGATGGTTTATAGCAAAAGGTTCTCTTTCACTGATGGGCCTAATAAAGTTTCTTACACTTTACTTTTTATCTTACAATTTAATACTGTAAAAATACAAACCTTTATAGTCTTTATGAGTATTCAAAAATTTACTAATTGTTTTATGACTTAATTTTAATTCTTTAGCTGCTAAATGTTTTGAATTAAAACCAGTTTCATTGGAATTCATTAGAATGAATTTATCATCTAATTTTTTATAAACTCAAATTTCAGTAGTCTCATTTTTGGCTAATTTTAAATTATTTAGTAGTTCTTTTCTCTTTAAATCAGTCAATTTATCATTAAAAAATAACACTAAATAATTGCCTTTTTTAGTAGCTAATTCAGTATCTAAGTGTCTAACAACAGATCTGTAATCAACATTAAAAAATTCAGCTGCTTTTTGAATACTATTAAATGAATCAGTAATGAATTCTAATGTTATAGCATTATAAGCTCATACTGTACGATTTCTCGTTTTTCTTAACGATGAGAATTCAATTAGTTTTTCCAACTCTAAATCATTTAATTCATGATTAAATATATAATGACCATTAATACCTCCTTTTATTAGTTTATCTAGATGATTAGTTATAACTAAATGTTGTACACCTAATAATTTAGCTACTGCACTTTTAGACTCTAATTCTGTTTTAACAACAGTATCTTTTGATTCTATAAAATACATCCATATTTTTTTAGCTATATTATGATTTAAATTTAATCCTTGCATAGCATCACTAACTAGTTTTCCTGCTAAATCAAAACATTCCATTTTATTAGTTAAAAATAAGAGATTTTTGTAGGGTACATAAGTATTTAAATAAACACTAATTGTTTCTCTAGCTATACCATATTCTTTTGATGACGCACTTATGCTACTAAATAGTAGATAATTAGTACTAATTTGATTATTACAATATTCATAAACATAAAGGTATAAATCTTTATTATCTGAATCAAATTTTGACTGTCTAAGTCTTAATTTCTCATATAAAGAGTCATAAGATTGTATTTCACTAAAATTACTTTTAAAGATAGTATTTAATAAAGGTAAGTATTTTTGCAAGTAAAAATCTTCTCTATCTTGTTGGATGCTAAGATCACATATCTCTATAATAGAAAATTCAAATTGATCTCAACCAATTGAATTAGCAAATTTATGAAATCTATCCTTTAAGTTAGAACTCAAATGATCTTTAAATCTTTTGTGAAAGTCTTTAGTTCTCCCTATATAAAAAACTTTAGGGTTTTTTTTGTATCTAAACATATAAATACCCCCTTTACCTTTTAAAGATTTAAAGAAAGATAGAATCACAGATGGATTAAGTAAATTAGTAGAAGTAAAAAGCACATCATCCGAAAATTCAATAACGGGGGCTTTTCTATTACAGTATAATTCACTCAAAGCATCACAAGAAGAATGAAAAGTTCTTTTATGTGTAAGATTTCATTTTAAACAACCCACTGCATTAGGTCCCAATCTTCTTTGCATACTAGCCATTGTTTTTCTCTCAGCTATAGTTACAAAAGCTACTGTTAGTAAAACAGGTACAGTAACAGCCAATACTTCAAGAACAGAAATAATCGTTGGAAAATATAACATTTTAAATTTAAAAAATATGATATTAAAATTACATATAAAAGTTTATTTTAATAAATCAAGGTAATTATCTATTTAACTTGGTCAGGTTATATATTTTAGAATAAATAATGATTTTATAGTGTATAAGCATATACATAATAAGTAAATAAAATAAAAGATTCGAAGATTAAACCTTCTTCTTTTTATAAACTAAAAAGAAAACCCGAATGCTCTCCTAATAGAGTGAATCCCTATCACTATCTTTTTATTTTTCCTCCCCCATACGGGGGAAGATAAAAGGGCTTTATTAAACATCTGTTTATCTTCTCCCCTAATTGCAGTTTACATCAGGTAACTGCAATTTTCCAGCTAACTCTAAAGATAGATCTACTGGGATTTGTTATGTGATTAGCTCAATTAGTTTTTCCAACTCTAAATCATTTAATTCATGATTAAATATATAATGACCATTAATACCTCCTTTTATTAGTTTATCTAGATGATTAGTTATAACTAAATGTTGTACACCTAATAATTTAGCTACTGCACTTTTAGACTCTAATTCTGTTTTAACAACAGTATCTTTTGATTCTATAAAATACATCCATATTTTTTTAGCTATATTATGATTTAAATTTAATCCTTGCATAGCATCACTAACTAGTTTTCCTGCTAAATCAAAACATTCCATTTTATTAGTTAAAAATAAGAGATTTTTGTAGGGTACATAAGTATTTAAATAAACACTAATTGTTTCTCTAGCTATACCATATTCTTTTGATGACGCACTTATGCTACTAAATAGTAGATAATTAGTACTAATTTGATTATTACAATATTCATAAACATAAAGGTATAAATCTTTATTATCTGAATCAAATTTTGACTGTCTAAGTCTTAATTTCTCATATAAAGAGTCATAAGATTGTATTTCACTAAAATTACTTTTAAAGATAGTATTTAATAAAGGTAAGTATTTTTGCAAGTAAAAATCTTCTCTATCTTGTTGGATGCTAAGATCACATATCTCTATAATAGAAAATTCAAATTGATCTCAACCAATTGAATTAGCAAATTTATGAAATCTATCCTTTAAGTTAGAACTCAAATGATCTTTAAATCTTTTGTGAAAGTCTTTAGTTCTCCCTATATAAAAAACTTTAGGGTTTTTTTTGTATCTAAACATATAAATACCCCCTTTACCTTTTAAAGATTTAAAGAAAGATAGAATCACAGATGGATTAAGTAAATTAGTAGAAGTAAAAAGCACATCATCCGAAAATTCAATAACGGGGGCTTTTCTATTACAGTATAATTCACTCAAAGCATCACAAGAAGAATGAAAAGTTCTTTTATGTGTAAGATTTCATTTTAAACAACCCACTGCATTAGGTCCCAATCTTCTTTGCATACTAGCCATTGTTTTTCTCTCAGCTATAGTTACAAAAGCTACTGTTAGTAAAACAGGTACAGTAACAGCCAATACTTCAAGAACAGAAATAATCGTTGGAAAATATAACATTTTAAATTTAAAAAATATGATATTAAAATTACATATAAAAGTTTATTTTAATAAATCAAGGTAATTATCTATTTAACTTGGTCAGGTTATATATTTTAGAATAAATAATGATTTTATAGTGTATAAGCATATACATAATAAGTAAATAAAATAAAAGATTCGAAGATTAAACCTTCTTCTTTTTATAAACTAAAAAGAAAACCCGAATGCTCTCCTAATAGAGTGAATCCCTATCACTATCTTTTTATTTTTCCTCCCCCATACGGGGGAAGATAAAAGGGCTTTATTAAACATCTGTTTATCTTCTCCCCTAATTGCAGTTTACATCAGGTAACTGCAATTTTCCAGCTAACTCTAAAGATAGATCTACTGGGATTTGTTATGTGATTAGCTAATATAGT